ATCCAGAATATAAAAATAATATTTCAGTTACAAATTCACTGATTCTTATATTTTGCTTGTTTAGAAAAGCTGAAATAATTGTAATACTTTGGAATCAGAATTGTCAAGTAAATTTATATTTTTACTCAAAAAGATAAAAATTCATCATTAAAATTAAAAATACAAGGAAAAATAAATTTGATTATCCGAACAAATAATGAAAAGAAAGTAGAATAAATTTTTATGATATTTATCATAAAGGATAAACGAATAATGATCTAATAATAATATAATGCAAAAAGGTACTAAAACAACATTAAAAGATCATATATAAAAACTGCTATAATAGAGAGGCAACAAATTGGATAACCACAAAGAAAAAATATTGATAGTTGATGACGAAATTAGTATAAGACGAATACTAGAAACGAGGCTATCTATGATTGGATATGAAGTAATCAGTGCTTCTGATGGAGAAGAGGCTTTACAAATTTTTAGAAAAGAATATCCAACATTAGTGGTTTTAGATGTAATGATGCCTAAATTAGATGGATATGGAGTATGCCAAGAATTAAGAAAAGAATCAGATGTACCAATAATAATGTTAACAGCGCTTGGAGATGTCTCTGACAGAATAACTGGACTTGAATTAGGAGCTGATGATTATATCATTAAACCATTTTCCCCAAAAGAATTGGAAGCAAGGATTCGTGCTGTATTAAGAAGAATTGATAAGATAACAATTAATTCATCAATTCCTAATTCAGGGATTATTAATGTAGGCTTTCTAAAAATTGATACAAATAAACGACAAGTATATAAAAACCATGAAAGAATTAGGTTAACAGGTATGGAATTTAGTTTACTTGAACTATTAATAAGTAAAGCTGGCGAAGCATTTTCTAGGTCATCAATATTACAAGAGGTTTGGGGATACACACCAGAAAGACATGTTGATACAAGAGTAGTAGATGTACATATCTCAAGATTAAGAGCAAAATTAGAAGATGATCCGAGCAATCCTGATTTAATTCTTACAGCAAGAGGCACTGGATACTTATTTCAAAAAATTATAGTTAAAGAAAAAATTAATTAGCACATCACTACGTTTATTACAGATGAACTTAGAGAACTAATAAAATAGTTAAAAATAGAATATCATTTAAATCAGATTAATCTTATAATAATATATAATTGAAACGAAAAGTAAAATAATGAATTAATCAATATTAAATTATATACATCAAATGTACTTAATTAATAAAAATTAAATATTTACTTAATTAATTGGCGTTGGAGAAATTAAGTATGACTGTCGCAATTGGACAAGAAAAAAGCCGCGGAAGATTTGATTTAATTGATGACTGGGTAAAGAGAGATAGATTTGTGTTTGTGGGATGGTCAGGACTTCTACTCTTTCCATGTTCATATTTAGCTTTAGGCGGATGGCTTACAGGGACAACATTTGTAACTTCTTGGTATACCCACGGACTAGCAAGCTCTTATTTAGAAGGGTGTAACTTTCTTACTGCAGCTGTATCAACACCAGCCAATAGTATGGGACACTCACTATTACTTATTTGGGGACCAGAAGCACAAGGAGATTTTACAAGATGGTGCCAAATTGGTGGATTATGGGCTTTTATAGCACTACATGGTTCTTTTGGACTAATAGGTTTCTGCTTAAGACAATTCGAAATAGCTAGATTAGTTGGTATTAGACCATACAATGCAATAGCTTTTTCAGGACCTATAGCAGTTTTTGTCTCAGTATTTTTAATGTATCCTTTAGGTCAAGCTAGCTGGTTTTTTGCTCCGAGTTTTGGTGTTGCTGCTATTTTTCGTTTTCTATTATTTCTACAAGGATTTCATAACTGGACACTTAATCCTTTTCATATGATGGGAGTAGCAGGTATATTAGGAGGAGCTTTACTTTGTGCCATTCATGGAGCAACTGTACAAAATACTTTATTTGAAGACGGTGATGCAGCAGATACTTTTAGAGCATTTACACCTACACAATCAGAAGAAACTTATTCAATGGTGACAGCTAATAGATTTTGGTCTCAAATATTTGGAGTAGCTTTTTCTAATAAAAGATGGCTACACTTTTTTATGTTATTTGTGCCTGTTACAGGTATGTGGACTAGTGCATTTGGTATAGTAGGTTTAGCTTTAAATTTAAGAGCATATGACTTTGTCTCTCAAGAACTAAGAGCTGCAGAAGATCCAGAATTTGAAACATTCTATACAAAAAATATTTTACTAAATGAAGGTATTCGTGCATGGATGGCAGCACAAGATCAGCCTCACGAAAATTTTATATTCCCAGAGGAGGTTTTACCACGTGGAAACGCGCTTTAATAATAACAACTTAGTTGGAGGTAGAGACTTAGAATCAACAGGATTTGCTTGGTGGTCAGGAAATGCAAGACTTATCAATGTTTCTGGGAAACTATTAGGTGCACATGTAGCACATGCAGGAATTATGGTATTTTGGACAGGTGCTATGACATTATTCGAAGTTGCTCACTTTGTTCCAGAAAAACCTTTATATGAGCAAGGATTTATTTTAATACCTCACTTAGCAACTTTAGGATGGGGAGTAGGACCTAGTGGAGATATTATAAATACCTATCCATATTTCGTAGTTGGTGTAGTACATTTAATTTCATCAGCGGTACTTGGATTTGGAGGACTATATCATTCTATTATAGGGCCAGATACACTTGAAGAATCATTTCCTTTTTTTGGATATGATTGGAGAGATAAAAATAAAATGACTACTATACTAGGAATACACTTAGTGCTACTAGGAATAGGATCGTTTCTACTCGTAGTCAAAGCATTATTCTTTGGAGGAGTATACGATACTTGGGCTCCTGGAGGAGGAGATATTAGAATAATTTTAAATCCAACACTAAATCCTGGGGTAATTTTTGGTTATATTCTCAAATCACCATTTGGAGGAGATGGATGGATAGTAAGTGTAGATAACATGGAAGACTTAATAGGTGGACATGTATGGATAGGAGTGATATGTATAACAGGAGGAATATGGCATATTTTAACCAAACCATTTGCATGGGCTAGAAGAGCTTTTGTTTGGTCTGGAGAAGCATATCTTTCATATAGCCTAGGAGCATTATCAATAATGGGCATAACTGCATCAAACTTTGTTTGGTATAATAATACAGCATACCCAAGTGAATTTTACGGACCTACTGGACCAGAAGCATCACAAGCTCAAGCATTTACATTCCTAGTTAGAGATCAAAGACTTGGTGCAAACGTAGCATCTGCTCAAGGACCTACTGGATTAGGCAAATATTTAATGAGATCACCAAGTGGAGAAATTATATTTGGTGGAGAAACAATGAGGTTTTGGGATCTTAGAGCACCTTGGGTTGAACCTCTGAGAGGTCCAAATGGACTAGATTTAAACAAAATTAAAAATGACATTCAACCTTGGCAAGAAAGAAGAGCTGCTGAGTATATGACTCATGCTCCACTAGGATCTTTAAACTCTGTAGGAGGAGTTGCAACAGAAATTAACTCTGTTAACTATGTATCGCCACGAAGTTGGTTAACAACATCTCACTTTTTTCTAGGATTTTTCTTATTCATAGGACACTTATGGCACGCTGGAAGAGCTAGAGCTGCTGCTGCAGGTTTTGAGAAGGGAATTAATAGAGAAAATGAAGCTGTACTATCAATGAGACCACTAGATTAATAAGAACATAAGCTAAAGAAATAAAAAAGGTATTCTTTAAAATTAAATTTAAAGAATACCTTTTTTTACTTTTTCATTTATACAAGAATAATCTAATATGTAATAATTAATGAATACCTATAAGTAAAAAAATAGTATTTATTTTTAGAATAAAAAAGTATTAAAATTTAATCAAAAAGAAAAAACAGTAAAATAAACCAACATAGGAATGAAATTAAACATTTACAAGATTTCTCATCCAATACTTAAAACACTAATAGCTCATCTACATCTAAACAACAAAGAGCAAAACTATAAGTATATTGGATTTTTATTCATATACGAAATTTTTAGAAAATACATTGAAATCAATAAAATATATATTAAACAAGTAAACAACATAAAACCAATAGATGTAATTAATAGGAATAAAAAATATTTTATATTAACAAATATATCCAATACTTATGAAATGATAAATAATATTAAAGCAATCTTGCCAGAAGTAAATATAATCAATGTTGACTATCAAAACACAGACAAAATAGAAGAATCACTAAAAAATTTAACAATAGACGTAGAGATGAGTAAAATTTTAATAATAGAAAAAATTACAACTAATAGTACCATAATTAACTTAATTCAATACTTAAAAAGGAAAAAAAAATTGCATAGTAAAGATATTAATATTGGGTGTATTATCAGTAACGAAGAAACTTTAAATAAGATGGGAAATGATTATCCAGAATTAAAGGTTTACACTACAACAATTATATATAAAAATAAGTAAAATAAAAAAATACTACCTAAAAATAAATATGATAACTCAATCACTCAATTTAGTATTTACATCTGTAGCAAATTTTTCTGAAATATACTTAATATTAATATTACTAAAATTATCACTAGCATGGTTACCAACAGTAAATTGGTATAATGAACCTTTCTCCTCATTGAATAGGCTTACTGATCCATATTTAAGACTATTTAGAGGAACAATACCTATGATCTTCGGAATGGATATGTCACCAATGTTAGGTATTATTTTTCTACAGTGCTTAACAGTAATATTTAATAATATTAGAATTGAATCAATTACATAACTTAAAGTAATATATATGATATAATTGAACAAACAAAAAAAATTTAAAATAATGATATAATGAAAAAATGTTGAAAATTAGATTAAAAAGATTAGGTAGAAAAAAAAAACCATTCTATAGAATTATACTAACAGATAGCAGAAAAAAAAGAGATGGAAAACCAATTGAAGAAATAGGTTTTTATAACCCACTAAATAAACATCATCAATTAAACATAGCAAAAATAAATGAAAAAATAAAACAAGGTGCACAAATAACAACAACTGTAAAAAATATTATAAAAAATCATTATCAATAAATTAATGAGGGATAAATATTGCAAAAATTTACATTTAGAATTTTATGGCTTGACAACAATGTAGCAATAGCTATTGACCATATAATAGGTAAAAGTATTAGTCCATTAACATCATATTTTTTTTGGCCCAGAAATGATGCATGGGAACAATTAAAAAATGAATTAGATTCAAAACCATGGATAGCAGAAGGAGAAAAAATAAGCTTATTAAATAAAGCCACGGAAATTATTAACTTCTGGCAAGAGAAAGGAAAACAAAAATCATTAAGTGAAGCACAAGAAAAATTTCCAGAGTTCATATTTGCAGGTACTAGTTAACCCAAATCTGATTATCTAAACAATTTAAATTTTTACATAATAAATTGCAATTATTTATAATATAAAAAAGATAAATTATAATGGACAAAAAAAAAATTATTTTAAAAAAATAGACTTATTATTAATAAGTCTTGAAATCTTAAATGTATACTTTAGACAGAATGAAAACATGATTGAATTTCAAGAACTACGCTATAATTTGAGCAAAAACCAATTCAATACAAATAGTCAATTTATTAAAATAATAGAGTATATATACACAATTAAATTAATTATAGAAAAATATTTACTACATGAAATAGCAAATGAGATATTAAAAAATTACGCAACATCTACAAAATGCAATACTATAAATAAATATAATAAAAAATTTTATAATACTTATATTAGACAAATATCATATTATAAGAACTACAAGACATTAAATGATAAACATAAAGTTAATATAAATAATATAGCTCTTATAAATTTATACATAATATCTAAGTTAATACAAAACAAAGGAATTTATATTTTAATAAAATACCTCTTAACTTAAACTAATCATCATCAACAATAATACACTCAGTAGTTAAAATCATAGAAGCAATTGATGACGCATTTTGTAGAGCAGAACGTGTAACTTTAGCAGGATCAATAATGCCCAAATCATACATGTCAACTAATTTATCAGAATTAACATTATAACCAATAGGAAAATTATTCTGTTTTACTTTCTCTACAATCACCGCACCATTAATACCAGCATTAGTACATATCCTACTCAGAGGAAATGACAATGCTTTTTCAACAATTTGGGCCCCAACCAACTGTTCACCAACTAAATTATCTTTTGCCCATACAGCGAGCTCCTTAGATAAATGCACATACGTTGAACCACCACCAGGTACTATACCTTCTTCAATTGCAGCTCTAGTAGCATTAATAGCATCTTCTAAACGCAATTTTTTATTTTTCATTTCAGTTTCAGTAGCAGCACCTACTTTAATTACTGCAACACCACTAGAAAGTTTTGCTAACCTTTCCTGAAGCTTTTCTTTTTCATAACTATTATTACTTACCTCAATTTGCTTTCGAATTTGATTACATCTCATATGAACTAATTCTTGATTACTATCAGCAATAATAGTTGTGCTATCTTTTGATACTTTTACTTTTTTAGCAAAACCTAAATTAGATAAAGATACTCTATCAAAGGTTAAACCAGTATCTTCAGTCACTAAGTCACCAGAAGTAAGAACTCCAATATCTTCTAATAATGCTTTCCTTCTATCTCCAAAACCAGGAGCACGAACAGCAACAATATTTATAATACCCCTCAATTTATTTACAACCATAGTAGCTAGTGCTTCTTTTTCAATATCTTCAGCAATTATTAATAGAGACTTACCAGTTTTAGCAACTTGTTCCAAAATTGGTAATAATTCTTGTTGAATTAATGTTATTTTTTTATCTGTTAGTAAAACATAGGAATTTTCTTGTAGAACTTCCATTCTAGAAGTATCAGTCACAAAGTAAGGTGAAATAAATCCTTTATCAAACTTCATGCCTTCTTTTATATCTAAAATAGTATCAGTAGATTGACCTTCCTCTAAAGAAATAATACCTTCATTACCAACTTTTTTTATAGCCTCTGTAATCATTTTACCTATATTTAAATCATTACCCGCAGAAATAGAAGCTACCTGCATAATATCACGTGAACTAGTAATAGGACGAGAATACTCTCCTATTTTTTTGATAATAAATTTAACAGCCTTATGAATACCATTTTTTAATACAATTGGATTAGAACCAGCAGCAACATTCTTTAAACCTTCTTTCACAATGGCATAAGCTAAAACTGTAGCTGTTGTAGTACCATCACCAGCAATATCATTAGTTTTTGAAGCAGCTTGTCTAATTAAAGAAACACCAGTATTTTCAATGGAATTTACTAGCTCAATCTCTTTTGCAATAGTTACACCATCATTAATAATTTGAGGAGATCCATATTTTTTCTCTAACACAACATTTCTACCTTTAGGACCTAAAGTAATTGATACAGCCTCAGATAAAATATTCATGCCTTTTTCTAATGCTTTACGAGCATTATCTTGATAAAGTATAGTTTTACTCATAATTAATTGACCTTAAGTATCTATTAAAAAAAATTTAAAAATGCGAATTATATTTATAAAATATAAATATATCTAAAAAATATCAAGAAGAATAATCTTTTTTTTTATTTCACGAATTATAGTGATATGATATTAATACAATGGGCTTGTAGCTCAGTGGATTAGAGCACGTGGCTACGAACCACGGTGTCGGGGGTTCGAATCCCTCCTTGCCCGATATATCAGATATACAAAATAAAAAATAACAATTAAAATGCAACCGCTAAGAGGAACAAAAGATATATTACCTAATGAAATACAAACATGGCAGGCAATATATAAGATAGCATATAATATGCTAAACATATATAATTACCAAGAAGTACGAACACCCATCATTGAAAGTACAGAATTATTTGAAAGGAGCATAGGAAATTTCACTGATATAGTAAACAAGGAGATGTACAGCTTTTATGATCAAGGAAAAAGAAGTATAACCCTAAGACCAGAAGGAACTGCTAGTATAGCTAGAGCATTTATCACGAATAAACTTTACACAGAAAAATCTATTCATCGACTATGGTATTTTGGACCAATGTTTAGATATGAAAGACCACAAAAAGGCAGGCAAAGACAATTTCACCAACTTGGTATCGAATGTATAGGAAGTAATCTGCCGGTCGCAGACATTGAAGTAATTAAATTAGCAACTGATATACTAAAAAAAATAGAGTGCAAAGACCAATATTTATTAGAAATTAACTCAATTGGAAATTTAAACGAAAGAGCAAGATACAAAACAGCATTAGTAGAATACCTAGAAAAATACAAACGTGAACTAGATACAGACTCAAAAAAGAGAATCAGTACAAATCCATTAAGAATACTAGACAGTAAAAACTTAAAAACTCAGGAAATTTTAAAAAATGCACCACAATTAAATAAATATTTAAGCAAAATTTCTCTTGAACATTTTGAAACAATATGTGAAAACTTAACATACTTAAATATTCAATATACAATTAATCATTACTTAGTTAGAGGACTAGATTATTATAACTATACAGCATTCGAAATCAAAACTAAAAACTCAAATCAACAAAACACAATATGCGGAGGAGGTAGATATGATAACCTAATAGAACAATTAGGAGGACCATGTATACCAGCAGTAGGTTGGGCAATTGGTCTTGAAAGACTAATTATTCTAATGCAAAACAATTTTAAACAAAAAATCAAATACAACAGAATATATATAGCAGTACAAAATTTATATACAATTGATATATTATGGGACATTATATCTATACTTCAAGAACACCAATTAAAATTTGAACTTGATTTAAGTAATAGTAATTTATCTAAACAAATAAGAAAAGCAAATCAATTAAAAGCCAAAATATGCTTAATTATCGGAGAAAACGAAATTCACGATAAATCAGTAACAGTTAAATGGCTACAAACAAGAACACAACAAAACATTAAGATATCAAACTTCAGAAAGTATATTAAATATTTAAAAAAAAGTTTAGTTACTTGACAGTATATTAATAATTATAGTAAAAGTATATTTATTACATTGGGGTGTAGCCAAGTGGTAAGGCAGCGGACTTTGACTCCGCCATTCGCAGGTTCGAATCCTCCTACCCCAGATTATAAGTTAACTCAAAAATATTAAATACACCTAAATTAACATAATAAGGAAAAAGTATGGCTGTTATTCAATTTATTAACGGAATAAACGAAACTGGTATACCAAATATTAAATTAACCAGATCGCGTGATGGTAGCACTGGAACTGCAACATTTAGGTTCAATCAACCAGATATAATTAAACCAGAAATGCAGGAACAAGGAGAAATAAAAGGAATGTTTTTAAAAGATGAAGAAGGAGAAATAATGACAACTGATGTAAATGCAAAATTCATTAATGGCAAACCACAAGGTATTGAATCTATCTACATAATAAAAAATCCATTAGAGTGGGACAGATTCATGAGATTTATGGAAAGATACGCTAATAACAATAATCTTTCATTTACTAAAGCATAAATAATAGCAAATAATTAAATAGAACAACAACAATGAAATTTTCATTAAAGCTAATAAATAATTTTATTAACTTAAATCAAATACAATTCAATGAATTTGAAAAAAACTTAACATTATCTGGTTTAGAAATTGATAATGTAGAAAAAATAAAAATAGATCAAGACACAATAATAGATCTTAACATTACTGCCAATAGACAAGAAATATCTTCTTCATTTAGTTTAGCAAGAGAAGCTAGCACGATTTTGAATATACCAATACAAATACTACCAATAAAACTCAATTATAGTAATAGCATTGAAAAAAATTTTCATAAATTAAATAAGAATAATTACACACATATAGCTTACATAAGAATTGTTACATTAAAAAAAATTGTTACGAAAACAACACCTGATTGGCTATTAAATCAATTAAGCATACATAATATAAAAGAAAGTGAAACTTTATATAATATTCAAAAATATATAAAAATGAAATGGGGACAAACATTTTATATAACGAATAAAAAAGAAATAGATGAAAACAAAGATATTACAAAATACTCAAATTTAGCTGAATTATTTCATACACAAAAAATTCAACCGATTATAAAAAATACAGACAATGAATCTACATTACTTATTTTTACAACAATAAATAAAAAGAACCACAACATAGTTCTTAGCCATGAATCTAGTGAATTTTATGAGAATGTATTTATTGATAGCATCAAATTAATTAACACATTTATTGGAACAACAATAGGCAAATACAATGAAGCATATCAAAAAATCGTAATTAAAGATAATAGTATACAAATCAAAAAACACAACATAAATAAATCCTTAGGATACATAAAAGGTAATAAACTACAATTCATAAAAACACATAAAATTAATAAAATATTACAACAGCTACAACTTACACCTAATTATTTGAAAAAAGACAAGCTATTTGAACTAATAATACCTAATTACAGAATAGATGATTTAACAAGAGAGATTGATATAATAGAAGAAATTGGCAGAATTTATCACTTTGAAAACTTTTTTAATACAATAAAAGCAAATAAATTACAAGGTTATAAATCTAAAAATTTTACAAAAGTACAACAAATTAGAAACACACTGCACAAATTAGGATTACACGAAGTGATTAACTGCTGTATATCTAAAAATATAGAAAAGAACCTTCATAATCCCTTAATACATAATCCAATAACATATGAACAGAAAGAACTAAGAACAAATATATTAGAAAACTTAATTGATAATTATAAACACAACATTAAAAATTTAAAAAACAACATAGAAATATTTGAAATTGGTAAAGTATTTGAGAAAAATGAAAAAAATAACGCATTATATATAGAAAGAAGACACTTAGGGGGACTAATACATAACAATAATTATACTAAAAAAAGTTGGAGTAACCAATCAGGAAATATAACCTTATTTCATTTAAAAAATATAATAGAAACATTTTTAGAAACAATTAACTCAAAAGCTATACTAAAAGAAATTTTAACAATTAACAAAAAAACAGATATACACTGTGCAGAACACTTATTTAAAGAAAATAAAACAATAGAAATTCATAACCCCAATAATACACAAAAAATTGGAATTATGGGAGAATGCAATAATAAATTTATCAATAAATCTAATAATAAAAGTGAAAAAGTATATATATTTGAAATTGATTTAAGTCAACTCATAGAAACGACCAAATTAAAGAGTCACTTAACATATACTTCAAAAAAGTACTCTAATTATCCGAGTGTAACTAGAGATATATCTATAAAACTCAAAAAATATGTCAATATTGAAACAGTAAAAAAAATGATAGCCAATGATACTGATGAATTCATCGAATCACTTGAAATACTAAATGAATATAAAAATAATGATAATACAGCAAGATATATCAGCTTAAGAATTACTTATAGATCACAAATTAAAACATTAAATACAGAAGACATAAAATATATAGATACAAATTTAGAAAGCAAACTTCAAGAATTACAAAACGCTTAAAGAGAATATGACAAGACAAAGGGCAAAACATAAGCCGGGTTTAGTTCTTTTCAAAGGTATAATTCAGTCAGCTGGATTGAAAAGGGTAATTATTAATCTTAAGTCAAATCAAATACTTTATGCGGTATTAATGATTAATGCAATAAGCAACACATAAAACTTATAAAAATAGCACTAATGTATATTTAATAACCTCTTTGCTCTAACACGGGGTTTACCTAGCAAATACTTTAATAGTATCTCTGGTACGCTCTTACCGCACCATTGCACCCTTACCTACAAAATGAAGGCGGTATATTTCTGTGGCACGATCCTTATAGTTACCTACACTTTATTTTATAAAGCTATATATTTATAAATAGAGCCCGGACTTTCCTCAGATTCGCATAAAACCTGCAATTACCTACGCTTGCCCTTAGTCTTCAAACAATATATAAAAAAAAACTAAAAAAAAGAAGTACTTTGAAATGATTACAAGAAAAAATAAATTCGCAGAAATCTTAAAACAATATAATTATACACTACATAGTGGTGACATTGTAGCTGGTACGATAACTCACAATGAAAAAATAGGATTTTTAGTTGATATAGGAACAAAAGAAGTCGGTTATTTACCAAAAGAAGAATTGATAATTAATTTAAAAAATACAATTCAAAATCATTTAATACTGATTAATACAACAAGAGATTTTTTTCTTGTTACAAAAAATATCAACACACAGCAATGTATATTATCTATTAAAAGACTAGACTACATTAGAGCATGGAAAAGAATAAAACAAATATATATAGAAGATATTGTATTTCAACTTCCAATACATCAAATTAACAAGGGAGGAATTATTACTTATCTTGAAGGCATTCAAGGATTTATTCCCAAATCACACATATCTGACATCACACAACACACCATAAAGTCCAAAATACTTACAATAAACGATGATAAAAATCAACTTATACTAAGCAATAAAAGTGCACAATTAAAAGTATCATTACACAAATTTAAAATAGGTGAACTACTTTATGGAAAAATAACCATGCTAAAATCTTACGGATTATTTGTAAATATATATGGCATCAAGGCATTATTACATATATCAGAAATTGGAAATGTGAATTATAATATTGAAAGGTTTATACAAGGAAAATTAATAAAAGTAAAAATTATACATCTGAACATGAAACATGGACAAATATCAGTTTCAATAAAAAAACTTACAAATATAACTAACCACCACCAACAATAGTAATAATTTCAATTGAGTCTTTAGGTTTAAACAATAAAGAATTAAATTGAATTTTATTAATAATATCATTATTATATTCTATAATAACATTATTTACATCAATATCTAAATATCGCAGAATATCAAACAAAGACATAGAGGAATCACAATTAAAAGGATCACCATTAATAAATATAGTAAAGTAATTATTCATATATAATTGAGAAAGATAAAATACAAGTAGACCAGTTTTATAAAAAATACTATAATGAATTGAAAAACTAAATGATATATGGCGGATGTAGCCAAGAGGTTACGGCAATGGATTGTGGCTCCATCATACGCGGGTTCGAATCCCGTCATTCGCCCTCAAACATAACCAAGAAATAGTCGAATTAATTCTACTCTATTACGTGTATCAGTTTTATGAAGTAATCGACTAACATAATTTTCAACATTTCTTTGACTCATATCTAGACTAATAGCTATTTCTTTATTCATATAACCTTGTAAAACTAAAGTAAGCACATTTTTTTCACGGGGAGTTAAATCAAAAGTACTTAATAACTTAGAATTAGAGACAAACTTATGATTACGAGCCAAAGCAATTTTCTGTAAGAAGTAAATTTGATTAAAAATATTATAAATAATAGCAAGCAATTCTTTAGGATCAAAAGGTTTAGTTAGGTACGCATGGCAACCTAAATTATACCCTTTAATTCTATCAGAGGTCATGCCTTTAGCAGTTAAAAAAATAACAGGAACATGGATATATAGATTATTAAGTCTAAGTAATTTAATAAAATCATAACCATTAAGATCTTGCATCATTATATCAGAGATTATTAAATCAGGACAATCTTTTCTAATATAAGCTAAAGCATTACGGATACTATCCACTGAGTCTACAGAAAAATTAAAAGCAACTAAATAAGAAGATAAAAGATTACACAAATTTTGATCATCATCTACTAGTAAAATTTTTTTCACTTTTTTTATTTAAGAAGAAATTATAAAATAATACAGAAACACAAAAATAACATTTTATCATTCATAATGAATTGGATTAAGATATTAACACAAAACAGAATACCCTATTACATATATAAACTAAAAAGAGAGGACTTCATAATATTAAATAAAAAAAATAGCAATATTATAATCATTTTATCTGGTATTATTTTTATTACCAAAGTTTTTCCCAATAAAGAATTACTACCAATAGCAATACTTGATAAGACAAATATCTTCATTAAAAGCAATAAAGAAAGAAGAACATACTACAAAATATTTGCCTTAGAAGAAGCATACGTACTGACTTTCAATGCATCTTTTTTAAATAAAACTTATATAAATCATTCAATAAACATTAATTTATTAAATAAATATAAAAAAACAATAGACAAGTACGAAGCAATGAACAACATAATGAGTCAAAAACAAATACAAAATAGAATACTACAACTAATTTTTACTATATGCTTACAATTTGGCACAGTAAAAAATCAAAAAATTTCTATACCATTTAGATTATCTAACAAAAATATAGCAATTTTAACAGGAACTAGTGAACATACTATAAATAAAGTAATCAGAAGAATATATAACAAAGGTATCATTAAAGAAAAGAATAATAAGATTATATCAATAAATAATATTTATTATTTGAATTTAAAATAAAAACTGAAATGTTATAATATATATAATAAAAAAATGATTAATAAAATTCTAAAAATATAGTTTAAACGCACTAATTTAAAATATAAAAACAGACAACCTATATGAGTAAAGTATACGACTGGTTCGAAGAAAGACTAGAAATTCAATCTATTGCAGATGATATTTCTAGTAAGTATGTGCCTCCACATGTAAATATATTTTACTGTATAGGAGGTATTGTATTTACGTCTTTCCTAGTTCAAGTAGCAAGCGGATTTGCAATGACATTTTACTACAGGCCAACTGTAGCAGAAGCTTTTTCTTCTGTAGAATATATTATGACAGAAGTAAACTTTGGATGGTTAATAAGATCAATACATAGATGGTCTGCTAGTATGATGGTACTAATGTTAATTTTACATGTTTTTCGAGTTTATTTAACTGGAGGATTTAAAAAACCCAGAGAACTAACTTGGGTCACTGGAGTTATTTTAGCTGTTTTAACAGTTTCTTTTGGAGTTACAGGTTATTCATTACCATGGGATCAAATAGGCTATTGGGCTGTAAAAATAGTGACTGGGGTACCAGAAGCCATACCTGTAGTCGGAAGTACAATAGTTGAACTACTAAGAGGTAGTGTAAGCGTTGGACAAAGCACATTGACTAGATTTTACAGTTTACATACTTTTGTTTTGCCTTTACTCACAGCTGTTTTTATGTTAATGCACTTTTTAATGATACGGAAACAAGGTATTTCGGGGCCACTATAAACACAAACATAAATAAGGTTATTCAAATATGTCAATTATAAAAAAACCAGACCTAACAGATCCAAAGTTAAGAGCAAAATTAGCAAAGGGAATGGGACATAATTATTATGGAGAACCAGCATGGCCAAATGATTTACTTTATATTTTTCCAGTAGTAATTTTAGGAACAATAGCTTGTAATGTAGGCTTGGCAGTACTAGAGCCGATGGGGCTTGGTGAACCAGCAGATCCATTTGCTACACCACTAGAAATACTACCAGAATGGTACTTTTTTCCAACATTTAACTTACTAAGAGTTATACCAAATAAACTAATAGGTGTGTTATCAATGGCATCTGTACCCGCAGGTTTAATTATTATTCCTTTCGTAGAAAGCATTAATAAATTTCAAAATCCTTTTAGAAGACCTGTAGCTACAACAATATTTATAGCAGCAACATTTATAACAATTTGGTTAGGAATAGGAGCAACAATGCCTCTATCAAAAGCTATAACTTTAGGATTGATTTAAAAAATAAAAAAATGCAATAGAGATAGTACAAAAATGCAGTATCACTATTGCATTTTTTTATTTAATTGAAACTTTAGCTCCTACTTCTTCTAATTTAGATCGAATCTCTTCTGCATCTTCTTTAGAAATACTTTCTTTAATTATTTTAGGAGTAGACTCAACTAACTCTTTTGCTTCCTTTAAACCCAATGCAGTTAAAGAACGAACCACCTTTAAGATCGTAATTTTTTTTGGTGCTGGAACTTCTTCTAATATTACATCAAACTCTGTTTTCTCTTCTACTGCTTCAGCTGGTACATTATTTGTATCATTTGGCATCATAACCATTCCTGTATTAGATATAGCTGAAGCGTCAACACCAAAAGTTTCTTCTATTTGTTTAACTAATTCAGCTGCTTCTAATAAAGTTAGAGACTTTAATTCTTCAATAATATTATCAATTTTATTACTCATAACTCATACTCAATTTAAAAATAAATATAACTCATTATAAACTACCCTGTTGTTTATATCTTTAAAAGATTTAAATCGACAGGAATACCTGGTCCCATTGTACTAGATAAATATAAAGATTTCCAATATTTACCTTTAGAGCCGCTTGGCCTATTTCTATTAATTGATTCCTGTAAAGCCTTTAAATTTAACTGCAGATCATCAACAGAAAAATTTACTTTACCAATTGGGACATGAACTATACCAGTACGATCAACCTTATACTCTAATTTACCAGCTTTAAACTCACTAATAGCACTCTGTAATTCATGAGTAACAGTACCTGATTTAGGAGAAGGCATTAATCCTCTAGGACCTAAAAAACGTCCTAATTTCGCAATAAGTAACATCATATCAGGTGTTGCAATTAACTTATCAAAATCTAAACGACCTTGAAAGATCTCTTCAATTAAATCTTCAGAACCAACTATATCAGCTCCAGCAGATAAAGCTATATTAACTTGATCTCCTTGGGTAATAACTGCAACTTTAACAACTTTACCAGAACCTTTAGGTAAAATTACTGTTGATCTTAATTGTTGATCTGCATATTTCGGATCTAAACCTAATACAATATGTGCTTCTAATGTTTCAATAAAATTAACGGAAGAAAAATTTTTTAATAACAATAGTGCTTCATCAGGAGCATATAATAAATTTTTATCTAGTTTTTGTAAAATACTTACAAAACGACGTGAACGTTTAACCATAAAGTACTTAAATTTCTCCTTAAAAAATATCTGAACTATATCTATTCAATTAGAATTCCCATACTATTTGCTGTACCACTAATAATTAAAATAGCTTCATTAATATTTTGAGTATTCAAATCAGGTAACTTAATAGTAGCTATTTCATGTAACTTAGATTGAGAAATAGATCCTACTTTTTTTGAATTAGGAGTACCAGAACCTTTTTCTACACCTGCCGCTTTAGCTAATAAGACAGAAGCTGGTGGAGTCTTCAAAATAAAAGAAAAACTGCGGTCTTCATAAATTGATATTTCAACAGGAATGACTAAACCAACTTTATCAGCTGTTTTAGCATTATATTCTTTACAAAACATAACAATATTTGCTCCATGTTGACCTAAAGCAGGACCAACAGGAGGAGCTGGTGTGGCTTTACCAGCTGCTAATGCTAATTTAACAAAACCAATAACTTTCTTAGGCATAAAAATTAAAAACTTTAAAAGAAAATATATTATAATTATCTAGATACAGACAAGTCAAAAACTACATTATCAACAAATTATACAATATTATATGATTAATAATTAATTTGTCCAATATAAACATAGAAAATCTATTAAACACGCCCTGAAGGATTTGAACCTTCGACATTAGATTTTGGAAACCTACGTTCTACCAACTGAACTAAAGGCGTAATTGTATATTTACTTACTAAATTCATTATACTTTAAACTTAAAAAAAGAAATAAATAATGTTAAATATTAAATATAGGACAAAAATTAAACTGTCACAAGCAGAATACAATCATTACTCTAAACAACTAATTTTAGACAATATTGGTATACAAGGGCAAAAAAAACTAAAAAAGGCAAAAGTGTTAATAATAGGAGCAGGTGGATTAGGCTGTCCAACAATGATATACTTGGCTTCATCCGGAATTGGGTATATAGGAATAATTGACGGAGATAAAATAGAAAATTCAAACTTAAATAGACAAATACTATATAACATAGATGATGTAAAGAATTTTAAAGTCATTTCTGCACAAAAAAAGATACAAAAAATTAATGATAATTGCATAATTATTAAGCACAAATACAACCTAAATACAGAGAATAGTATAGAAATACTATCTTGGTATGATATAGTTATCGATACAACAGATAATTTTACAACCAGATATATAATAGATAAAACCTGCTATCAATTACATAAAACTTACATATATGGTGCTATCGATAAATTTGACGGACAAGTTGTTGTATTTAACTACAAAAATGGGATTAGATATAAAGATTTATATGATCAGAATTTATTACTAAAAAATGATCACTGTAACCGAAATGGAGTAATGGGAATAACTACTGGTTATATCGGAACATTACAAGCTATTGAAACAATTAAAGCGATATTAGGATTAGACAAAAAATGTAAAAATTTTTTATTACTATATAATACTCTTAATACAATAAATCAGAAAAGAAAAATTTTTTTAAAAAGAAATAACAATAACCCAATAAAGATTACTAAATTTAATAATATACTACTAAAAAATGAACTCACAATACTTGGTAATAATGTGATAATAATAGACCTTAGGACAAGACTTGATTTTAATACACAACATATAAAAAAATCACTCAATATTCCAATAAATAAATTTCAATTAAATAACGCAAAAAAATTAATTCAATACTATATTAAAAGGAGAAACTTAATTTTATATTGCAATACATTAGAAAGATCTATAATAGCATCACATTTTTTAACACAAAGCAATATATTACATTATATTTTACATCCAGTTCAATGAATATTTATAGAAAAACTAAAAATCTGATAGTATTAATGGAACAATATTTGACATCGAATAAATTTAAAATATGAAAAAAAAGATAGACATTATATTAATAAAAGACCATTTAAAACAAGGCAAAAAAGGATTATTAACAAATGTTGCTCGTGGATATGCTTTTAACTATTTAATACCAAGTAAAATAGCAGAGATAGCAACACCTAAAAAAATTAAACACATTCAAATGTTTGAAAACATTAAAATAAAACAAAAGGAAGCTAATCAAATTGAAAATAAATTACTGCAAGATAAAATAAAAAAAATTGATAAAATTTCTGTATATAAAAAAAAGGGAGAGAATAATTTAATTTTTGGAAGTATTAAAGAAAAAGAAATAATAAAATGGATTAATAAATATACCAACTTATCAATTAATAAAATACAAATCCAAAGTGTAGAAACAAAATCAATTGGAGTAAAAAATATACAGATTGTGATTAACTCTACAACGAGTATCAATATTCCAATATATATAATACCTACGAATATATAAAACAATATTAGAGTAATTTACAACTTTATGAATAGATTATATAAATATAAATTTATTCCACAGAACTATATGATAGAAGAAATATTTTTAGGTACAATACTAATCTATCCAGAAATTTTTCATACAATTAAAAATATCATTAAAAAAGAATATTTTTTTTTAGAAACTAACCAAATAATATATTTAAATTTATCAGATCTTAATCAATCAAATAAACATAGTATATATGAGCTATTATATAAGCTACAAGATAATAAAATATTATTAAAAATAGGTGGTCTAGAAAAAATTATTCAGATGATGAGACAAAGTCAAATCTTTATATCATCATCAAATATAAACAAGTATTTTGACTACTTAGTGAATATACTAAATGACAACTATCTTAAAAGACTTCTCATTCAATTTGGATATAATATTATTAACATAGGATATATAGAACATATTAGTAATCATAATTTATATAGCAAAATCTTATCTTACATATACTTAATAGAAACACAAGTAAGTAGAAATAAACAGAAAACAATAATCAATATAAAAGATTTAGTTGCAAAAAAACTATTAGAACTTAAGTACCAAAATATATATCTCAAAAATATACAAAAAAGAACAGCAACTAAATCAGGATTCGTTGAAGTCGACAATCTTATTAAAAATTTACCAGCAGGCAATTTAATTATTATTGCAGGTAGGCCATCTATTGGTAAAACTTCATTTGCAATAAACATTGCATATAATATTTTTTTTTACCAGAATAGTAGTTTACTCATATTTAGCCTTGAAATGTCAAAGAATGAAGTATTTAATAAATTGTTATCTATAGCATCAGAAGTTAATATTAATCAAAAAAGCATATCAACATTGAATCAAAATCAATGGAAGAAAATTAGTGATATATGCAATAATTTATTAAATAGTAATATATACATTAATGATCAGAATAATATAGACATTAATTATATCAATAAGATAGCTAAAAATATAAAAAAAACTGAATATTTAGACTTAATCATTATAGACTACTTACAATTAATCGAATTTTCCAAAGAAAAGCAAAAAAGATACAGTAGAAGTCAAGAACTTGGGTACATCACAAGAAGATTAAAACTACTAGCTCAATTCTTAAAATTGCCAGTAATAGTTATATCACAGCTTAACAGAAATATAGAAATTCGAAGCAATAAAGAACCACTACTATCTGATCTTAAAGAAAGTGGATGTATTACATCAGAAAATAATATAAATATTCAATCAAAGTACACCAAAAATATTAATGTAAAAAATAAGATAAAAACACAAATAAATACTACAAAGTTACATAATATAAAGCAAACAAGAACTAAAAATATTAAGTTAGGAATAAAACTAAATAATATAATTAATTTATCCAACCAGTATATTTTTAAATGTATTAATAATATGCAACAACTATTACTAACTCATCACCATAAATATCTATCTCAAAATATGTGGATATACACTAATAAAATATCATTATTAACCACAATAAATATAATACAAAAGAATACACAATACTTAATTTATAAAAAATACATTAATTCAATAATTTTGAATATATACTCAAAATCATACGACTTAAATCAAAATGAGCAATTTAATGTGATTTCTCAACAAGTAGTAACTCATAATTCAATAGAACAAGATGCGGATATTATACTGATTTTATATGAAAAGGAAGACACAACAAACAATATTAACAAAAAAAAGAGTAAAATAATTGACCTAAAAATAGGTAAAAATCGTAATGGACAGATAGGTTACTCAAAACTAAAATTTTTACCAGAAATTAGTATGTTTAAAAACATAAATTAGAATACAAAATTTTTTTGATACTTTATCATAAAGTATAATATAATAAAGTTAATACGCCGGGATAGCTCAGTTGGTAGAGCAGTGGACTGAAAATCCTCGTGTCACCAGTTCAAATCTGGTTCCTGGCATATAATATAAATAGAAAAAGTAGTAAATTGCAAGTATTATTGATTAATTATACTTGAAGTTTATCACCAAGCAATACTTTAACTAATCCGTCATCAGCAACATCAACAACGGCACTATCTCCTGACTTAATCTTACCTCCTAATACTTCCTCAGCTAAACTATCTTCAAGTAAACGCATAACAGCACGACGTAATGGACGCGCACCATAACTTGGATTATATCCTTCGTCTACTAACTTAGTCTTAAACCTATCAGTTACACTTAAGATAATATCTTGTTGCTTTATACGATCAAATACCTCTTTAAGCATTAAATCAGCAATCTCTCGAACTTCTTCTTTAGTTAATTGTCTAAAAACAATAATTTCGTCCAATCTATTCAAAAATTCCGGGCGAAAATACTGTTTAAGCTCTTCATTAACTAAAGACTTAATACGATTATACTGAGACTCTACCTGTGATTCACCCAACTCGAAACCTAAACTTCCTCCACCTTTTTCAATTACTTTAGACCCAATATTAGAAGTCATAATTAATAAAGTATTTTTAAAGTCAATAGTCCTTCCTTTAGCATCTGTTAAACGACCATCCTCTAAAATTTGTAACAGGAGATTAAAAATATCAGGGTGAGCTTTTTCAATCTCATCAAATAAAATAACTGTATAAGGTCTTTTTCTAACAGCTTCTGTGAGATACCCTCCTTCACTATAACCTACATAGCCAGGGGGCGAACCAATTAATTTAGACACCGTATGTCTTTCCATATATTCTGACATATCTAATCTAACCATTGCCTCTTGTGCACCAAAAAAGTATGATGCTAAAGCTTTAGTTAATTCAGTTTTGCCTACACCAGTAGGTCCAGAAAAAATAAAGCTAGCAATAGGACGATTAGGATTTTTAAGTCCTACTCTAGCACGTCTAATAGCTCTTGAAACCGCAACAACAGCCTCCTCTTGACCAATAATTCTGCCATGCAATGTTTCTTCCATGTGCATTAGCTTTTCTGACTCACTTTTAGTTAATTTAGTCACAGGAATGCCAGTCCAAAATGCAACTATTTCAGCAATATCATCTTCAGTCACTACTGGATCTTCTAACTGAAGATCTGGTTCAGAGTTTTTACTTTGAGCAATAGCAGCTATCTGAGCTTTAATCTCTGTTTCTCTTGTTCTATACTGTTCAGCTTTTTCATATTTTTGTGCTCTGATAGCTTCATCTTTAGTTTTTAATACAGATCTTAACTCTCTATCTAATTCACGTGCAGCAGGTGGTAACTGAGAGTTCAATAAACGCACCCGAGAACCAGCCTCATCCATTAGATCAATAGCTTTATCTGGAAGGAATCTATCAGAAATATATTGGTTAGCATACTTAGCAGCAGCAGCTAAAGCTTCATCTGACATCTTCAATTGATGATGCTTTTCATAACGATCTCTTAATCCAAATAAAATCTCAATTGTTTCTTCAACGGTTGGTTCTCCAACCAATACTGGCTGAAAGCGACGTTCTAAAGCAGCATCTTTTTCAATATGCTTACGATACTCTTCTAAAGTAGTTGCCCCAATACACTGTAATTCACCTCTAGCCAAAGCAGGCTTAAGTAAGTTAGCAGCATCTATAGCTCCTTCTGCTGCACCAGCACCAATAAGAGTATGAACTTCATCTATAACTAGAACAACATTTCCTGCTGACTTAATTTCATCCATAATCCTTTTAAGTCTTTCTTCAAATTCACCTCGATATTTTGTTCCAGCAACCAATAACCCAACATCTAGTGTAATTACTAACTTATCTTCAAGAATGGACGGAATATCTCTATTTGCAATTCTTTGAGCAAGACCCTCAGCAATAGCAGTTTTGCCAACACCAGGTTCTCCAATTAATACTGGATTATTTTTAGTACGACGACCTAAAATTTGAATTACTCTTTCAATTTCTTTTTGCCTACCTACAACAGGATCTAGAACTCCTTCTATAGCTAACTCTGTTAAATTAGAGCCAAACTCTTCCAAAGTAGGAGTTTTACTTCTAGCTTGCATATTATTACTACCATTAGTATTAACATCAGCATTATCTCCTAACATTTGAATCACCTCAGTTCTAATTGAAGCAACATTTACTGCTAAATTCTCTAAAACTCTAGCAGCTACTCCTTCTCCTTCTCTTACTAAACCCATTAATAAATGTTCAGTACCTATATAATTATGACCTAATTGTCTTGCTTCTTCTAGAGATAATTCTAAAACTCGTTTAGCTCTTGGTGTAAAAGGAATTTCTACTGCGACAAAACCAGAACCACGCCCTATGATCTTCTCTACTTCAATTCTTGCATCTTTAAGGTTAACGTTCATAGATTTCAAAACTTGAGCAGCAATGCCAGTACCCTCACCAATTAAACCTAGCAATATTTGTTCAGTACCAACAAAGTTATGTCCTAACCTCCTTGCCTCTTCTTGAGCTAACATAATGACTTTAATTGCTTTTTCAGTAAAGCGTTCAAACATATAAGTTATAAAGCAAAAAAATGATTACCTTCGATAGTATATTATTATAACATAAGTAAAGAAAAAACTCTAACTATAGAAAAATAAAAAATTAAAATGGTTGACTAATGTGAAAAAGATTAAATAAAATAGTATAAAAAATATTTAGTTCATCTTTAATATGATAAAAAAAGCAAAATACAAAATAAATTTAATTAATAGCATAGAGCAAAAATATATAAAGAAGAATATACCAACAATAGAAATAGGTGATACTGTAAAAATTAAAAAATTAATACAAGAAGGAAATAAAGAAAGGATTCAAGCATCAGAAGGTGTAGTTATTGCAAAAAATAACTCACAAATTAATCAAACAATTACTGTCAGAAAAACTGTACAAAATATAGGAGTCGAAAAGATATATTTATTACATTCTCCTCAAATAATCAATATAGAAATAACAAAAAAATCGAAAGTGAGAAGATCTAAACTATACTATCTTAGAAACAGATCAGGTAAATCAACTAGATTAAAACCAAAATTGATATAAAATAAAAATGACATAGGATACATAACTCAGATGGTTAAGAGTATCACGTTGACATCGTGAAAGTCACCGGTTCAAATCCGGTTGTATCCACGAATAATTGTATACAAGAAAAAATTGATTTTTATAAAAAAATTTGATACAATTACTAACGATAATTAAATTAATAATAGAAATAAATCAAAGATAAGGGTCGGTGCCCGAGCGGTTAATGGGGGCGGACTGTAAATCCGCTGGCTTAGCCTACGTTGGTTCAAATCCAACCCGGCCCAATAAAAATATGAACTATCACTCTATTTCGAATTAAATGAAATGTTAACATTTTTTTCAAGGCCATAAGTTGATGAATGTTTTACTAAACCAATCATTTGTGAATTACTTTTGCCAGGAGCTACCATTGGATAACAATTTTCTTCTTCCTTAACTTTACAATTTAAAATAACCGGACCATTATAACTGCAGAATAGTTGTAAGGTACTTTTCAAATCCTTCCTTGATTCAATTTCTAAACCCAGGAGCCCAAAGGCTTGAGCAAGCTTAATAAAATTAGGAGATCCTTTTTCCATATTGGAATGAGAATATCTTTTGCCATAAAACGCTTGTTGCCATTGCCTCACCATACCTTGCCATTTATTATTTATAATAAGAATCTTAATAGGCAAATTGTACTGAGCAATAGTTCCTAACTCTTGTAAATTCATTTGAAAACTAGCATCACCACTAACACAGATAACTTTTTGATTTGGAAAAGCTACTTGAACACCAATAGCAGCTGGCAAACCATAACCCATAGTTCCTAAGCCAGAACTAGACATCCAATGCCTAGGTAAAACATTTAAAAATTGTGCTGCCCACATTTGATGTTGACCAACATCCGTAGTGAAATAAGCTTGAGGTTCAAGAATAGAAATTGTATGTAGAATTTCTTGAGCAGACAAAAAATTTACATTTTTAGGAATCAACAAAGGATATTGCTTCTTCCACACAGAAATTCTTTGCTTCCAAGAAATTGTTTGTTCATCATTCTTCACAAATTGTACACAGTTATTTAAATAACTTAAAAAATTTGTAATTACATCCTTAATATCACCAACAATTGCTACTTGAGGAATTCTATTCTTTCCTACCTCCGCAGGGTCAACATCAATATGAATTACTTGGGCATTACAAGCGAATTCATCTAGCTTACCAGTAACTCTATCATCAAAACGCGCTCCTAAAGCAATCAATAAATCACATTCACTAACAGCAAAGTTAGCATATGCAGTACCATGCATACCTAACATTCCTAATGATAAGAAATGATTTTCATCAATAATTCCTTTACCCATTAATGTTGTTGTTATTGGTATTTGAAATAGATTAGCAAACTCTAAAACAATTTTAGAAGCGTTAGATGAAATTGCGCCACCTCCTACATATAAAAGCGGTTGACTAGATTCCTTAATTAATTCAAACATTTTATGAAAATATTTCTCTTTAGTAAATTTAATAGATTTAAATCCTAGTAGATCTAAATTAAATTTTGGAACAAAGTTATATGAAAACTTTTCAAGACCAACATCTTTAGGGATATCAATTAATACTGGGCCAGGCCTACCTTCTTGAGCTATATAAAAAGCCTCTGAAACAATTTTACTAATGTCCCTAGGATCTCTAACGATATAAGAATGTTTAACTATAGGCAAAGTAATACCAAAAATATCTACCTCTTGAAATGCATCAGTACCTATAAAAGCACGTGCTACCTGTCCAGTAATAATAAGGAGGGGAACAGAATCCATTTGTGCTGTAGCTATTCCAGTGACTAAATTAGTAGCACCAGGACCAGATGTGGCAAAGCAAACACCAATCTTTCCTGAAGACCTTGAATAACCATCAGCAGCATGAATAGCACCTTGTTCATGCCTACATAAGATATGTGAAATCAAATTTTTTTCCTCCCAACGAAATAACTCATCATATATAGGTAAAATAGCACCACCTGGATAACCAAAAATATGAAAAGCACCATTTCTAATAAGACTATCCATTAAAGAAAAAGCACCAGAAACAAAATTAGTAACAGACACACAAAAACCTCCAAAGAATAAATAGTATTATATATATTATATATGTTCAATTTTTTTATATGTTGTCTGCCATTATTTGTATTATTATATAGCATAGGCCTATTATAATTGCTATTATTGTAATAAATAGTAATTTGTTCTTTTTATTATTTAATAGCTTAAAAATCGGCTGAAAAGTTGTCAAGAAAAATCCTATTAATACGCTTATTAAAAATCTTGGAAATTTATATAAGTTTACCCAAAAGTTTGACATAATATTCTATTATATTATTTATTAAACATTTTTATTGTTTCTATTTTAATTAATTATTAATAATAAATAAGTATTTAAATGTCAAATTCTATACCTTCTGAACGTTTCCATTTTTCTATTGATACTTTATCGTTGATTCGTAAGTATGATGGCTCTACTTTTGTTATTAAATATGGTGGATCTGCTATGAAGAGTAAATCTTTGCAGTTAAATGTGATCTATGATATAGCTTTTTTGTATTCATTGGGAATCAAGATTATTTTAGTTCATGGTGGAGGATATCTAATTGATAATTGGTTAATGAAATTAAATATTAAGCCTAAATTTGAAGAGGGTTTACGTGTTACAGATGCAAATACTATGGAAGTGGTTGAAATGGTTTTAAGTGGTAATGTTAATAAAAATTTAGTATCTTTATTAAATCAATATAATATTTCTGCACTAGGCTTATCAGGTAAGGACGCAAATTTAGTTACTGCATCTCCTATTTCTCAAAAAATTAATGATTTTACAGGTAATGTGGATCATATAAATAGTGAAGTATTGAGAAATCTTCTTGATAATAGTTTTTTACCAGTAGTTGCTAGTATCGCTTGTAATTTAAAAGGACAGACCTATAATATTAATGCAGATACTTTAGCTAGCTCTATTGCTTCTTATATAAAGGCTGATAAGTTAATTTTATTGACTGATGTGCCTGGAATTCTCTCTAACATACATGATAATTCTAGTTTAATTAAGTATCTTGATTTAAATGGAATCTATGATTTAAAAGCTAGAGGAGTGATTACTGATGGTATGATTCCTAAGATAGATTGTTGTATTAATTCATTAAATAATGATGTAGAAGCTGTTCATATTATTGATGGTAGAGTGCGTTATTCTTTACTGTATGAATTATTAACATCTGATAGACTTGGCTCAATGTTAGTTGCGTGATGATTAGTTTGTTTATTTTCTCTGTAAATGTTATATTCTTAATAAAATGTAATTGGCTCAGTAGCTCAGTTGGTTAGAGCAGGGGACTCATAAGCCCAAGGTCGCAGGTTCAAGTCCCGCCTGAGCCATTTAAATTTAATGTTTTACGATTTTATTTTTTATAAAATTGGAGAGGTGGCTGAGAGGTTGAAAGCGGCAGATTGCTAATCTGTTGTATAATTATTATTATACCGAGGGTTCGAATCCCTTCTTCTCCTATCTATTACTTGCTTGACAAGATATCTTAATTTAATTTATTATAATTACCAATGGGACTGTAGTTCAATTGGTTAGAGCACCGCCCTGTCACGGCGGAAGTTGCGGGTTCGAATCCCGTCAGTCTCGTATAAAATATTAAATTTTTTGTGGTATTTTGGTGTATTGTTTAATAATATTTATGAATTCACCTCCTTCAATAGTTTCTTTTTCTATTAATATATCTACTAATTTATCTATTATTACTCTGTTGTTTTTTATAATATCTATTGTTTTTTTGTGACATTCATCAACTATATTTTTGACTTGCGAATCTATTTTTATTGCAATTTCATCTGAATATTCGCTTGCATTTCCCATCCCTCTACCTAAAAATGGATTAGAATCTTCATTTTCTAATGACATTGGACCAATGTTAGACATTCCAAATCTTGTTACCATTTGCCTTGCCATTGAAGTAACTTGTTGTAGGTCATTGCTAGCACCTGTTGTGATTTCCGATTCACCAAAAACAATCTCTTCGGCTGCCCTTCCTCCTAAAGCCCCCATAATACGAGATTTAATTTGAGATCTAGATATTAAGCTTTGATCCTCAGATGGAGTAAACCAAGTTAATCCTCTCGCCTGTCCTCTTGGTATTAATGTTACTTTTTGTACATTTTCATGATCTTTAAGTAATGTACCTACAATTGCATGCCCAATTTCATGATATGCTATTAGTCTCTTGCTTTTGCTATCAATAAGTGCAGTTCCTTCCATGCCAGCTATTATTCTATCTATTGCTTGATCAATTTCTTGTAGTGTGATTTGATTTTTTCTTTCTCTAGCTGTTAATATCGCAGCTTCATTTAGTAAATTAGCTAAGTCTGCTCCTGAAAAACCAGGAGTACGTCTTGCAATTATTGATAAGGATACGCTAGTATCAATTTTTTTATTTTTTGCGTGTACATTTAGAATAGCTAATCTTCCTTTAAAGTCTGGTATATCTACGTTAACTTGTCTATCAAATCTTCCTGGTCTTAGAAGAGCAGAATCTAATATATCAGCTCTATTCGTTGCTGCTACAACAATAATTCCTGTATTACCTTCAAAACCATCCATTTCTGTTAATAGTTGATTTAAAGTTTGTTCTCGCTCATCATTGCCTCCACCTATTCCAGTACCTCGTTGTCTTCCTACTGCATCAATTTCGTCAATAAATATTATACATGGTGCATTTTCTTTTGCTTTTTTAAATAAGTCTCTTACTCTTGAGGCACCTACTCCTACAAACATTTCTACAAACTCAGATCCTGAAATACTAAAGAAAGGTACATTTGCTTCTCCTGCTATAGCTTTTGCTAATAATGTTTTACCTGTTCCTGGAGGTCCAATTAGTAGTACTCCTTTCGGTATTTTTGCGCCAACTGCAGTGAAATATTCTGGCTTCTTTAAAAATGTTACTATCTCTTCAAATTCTTCTTTAGCTTCATCTATTCCTGCAACATCATCAAAAACAATACCTGTTTTAGCCTCAATTTGAAATAATGCTTTCGATTTACCGAATGACATTGCTTGTCCGGGTCCTCCTGTTGTATTATTTGATCTCTTAAATAGTAATGCTAAGCTTGTAATTAAAAGTAATGGAAAGAATAAATTTCCTAATAGACTCCATAGTGCAGTATTATTCTTCGTTTGATGGGCATCTAAATCTATATGATTCTTTTTTAGTTTTGTAATTAGTTCTGGTGCACTTGCTGGTAGTTCTACTCTTATTTTTTGTATTCGATTTCCTATTTCTGGTCCAATTGCTTCTATTACTGCAGTATGGCCATTGTCGTATATGTCTACCTTTTTTACCCATCCCATTTCAATATATTCTAAAAATCTTCCGTATGTCATTCGAGAATTAGTTATATTGGTCTTATTTTCATTCGTTGCTGGTGCAAATACTCCTTGCCAAAGAAAAAATGATATAACGATTATTGGTAGAGACCATAGTAATATATTTTTCCACGAAAATTTCATAACTTTTTGCCTTTACTTTTTAGTTCTATTTATTATTTATATGAATGTAACATCTTTATCACTTCATAGGCAACTTTATAATAAACTAGTTTCAGTTTGTAAAAGTTAATATTGATTTTAGGCGTTTAGTTCTTATTATACAATTAATTTATATATGTCTTATTTTTTAGTTGGATTGATTATATGCTAGCAAAAGGTAAAAAGGTTAAAGTACTAAGAAAAGAATCTTATTGGTATCAAGATAGTGGTACAGTTGTTAAAGTAGATAAGGGGATTAAGTATCCTGTTTTAGTGCGTTTTAGTAAATATACTTATAGTAGTGTAAATACTAATAACTTTGCTGAACATGAACTTTCTTTAATTAATTAATTCTTATAATTTAGACAAGTATTGTTTTTTTATACTTGTCTTAATATTTTAATTTCCTAGGCTTGCCCAGTCAACGTCAACGTTTTCTAGGATTAATGATGAGTTGTATATTTGTAAGATAATTAATAAGAATAAAAAAAAGAATAACATAAATATTGCCATAATAGGTGTTGTTCCCCATCCTGGTGCAACTTTACCATATTCAGAATTTAATGGTCTTAATATTTCTCCTAGTCTAGTTCTTAAAGCCATAATGAATTTTGTTAATTTGTTTAATTAATAGTTCTTATAATAATATTATAAAAATAACTTAGTTTTATTTGTTATTAAATTATGGAAACTGCAACAGTTCTTAGCATTTTTATTCTTAGTTTATTATTTGGCGTTACTGGTTATTCTATATATGCTTCTTTTGGTCCAATATCAAAAGATTTAAGAGATCCTTTTGAAGAACATGAAGAGTAATTTTTTAAGTTATCTTTAATAATTTTATAAAAAATATAAATATTTACATTTTTATTTATATTTTTTTGGTTATGACCATGTTGTATTTTACTTAGCTATTCTAGGTGGGTCTCTAAAAAAAACTGCAAAAAATATTACCATTAATGTTCCAACTAATAAAAATACATATACTAGTGCTTCCATGTTTTTTCTATTCCTTAGTAAATAGTTTTAATTCTTTAAATTAAATATTATACTGCGCCTTGTTTCTTACTACTACGATCTCCTAATTTTTGGAATGCTCCAAAGTCTACTTGTTCTGTTACTTCAGCCCCTATTCCTGCAAATACGTCTCTAAATATAGTTCTTGATCCATGCCATAAATGTCCAAAAAAGAATATTAATGCAAAATTGGCATGCCCGAAAGTAAACCATCCTCTTGGACTACTACGAAAAACTCCATCTGATTCTAATGTTGTTCTATCAAATTCAAAAACTTCTCCAAGTTGTGCTTTACGTGCATATTTTTTTACACTTGGTGCATCATTGAATACCTTTCCATTTAGTTTACCGCCATAAAAATTAACTGTGACACCAACTTGCTCAATACTATATTTTGATTCAGCTCTTCTAAATGGAATATCTGCTCTTATAATTCCATCTTTATCTACTAAAATCACAGGAAACGTTTCAAAAAATGCAGGCATTCTTCTTACAGCTAGTTCTCTACCTTCTTTATCTTGAAATATTGGATGTCCTAACCATGCTTCTGCAATTCCATCTCCTTTATCCATTGGTCCAGCTCTAAATAACCCACCTTTGGCTGGGTTATTGCCAATATAATCATAAAATGCTAATTTATCTGGAATAGTAGACCATGCTTCTTCTGGTGTAGCTCCTTCGTTTAGTGCATTTTCAACTCTCTTTTCTATTTCTTGTTGAAAATATCCGCTGTCCCATTGATATCTAGTTGGTCCAAAAAGTTCAATTGGTGTTGTTGCTGAACCATACCACATTGTTCCACATGTTACGAATGCGCTGAAAAACACTGCAGAAATACTACTAGATAAAACAGTTTCTATATTTCCCATTCTTAGGGCTCGATACAGTCTTTGAGGAGGTCTTACCGTTAGATGAAATAGTCCGGCTAGTATACCAACTGTACCTGCTGCTATATGGTGTGATGCTACACCGCTTGGATTAAATGGATTGAATCCATCCGGTCCCCATGCTGGTGCTATTGGTTGAACTTTGCCAGTAATTCCGTACCCATCAGAAATCCATATACCTGGTCCAAATAAACCTGTTGTATGAAATGCTCCAAATCCAAAACATAGGAGGCTAGATAGTAATAAATGAATACCAAATATTTTGGGTAAGTCTAATGCAGGTTCTCCAGTTCGAGGGTCCCGAAATAGTTCTAAATCCCAGTATACCCAATGCCATATTGATGCCAAAAATAACATTCCAGAAAGTACGATGTGTGTGATTGCAACTCCTTCAAAACTCCATAGTCCAGGATTTGATACGCTTTCTCCTGTTATGCTCCATCCTCCCCATGAATCAGTAATTCCAATTCTTGTCATAAATGGCATTACAAACATGCCTTGTCTCCACATTGGATTTAAAACTGGGTCTGATGGGTCAAAAATTGCTAATTCATATAAAGCCATTGATCCAGCCCATCCTGATACTAATGCTGTATGCATTAAGTGTACGGAAATTAATCTACCTGGATCATTTAAAACAACTGTATGTACGCGATACCATGGTAATGCCATATAAGGATATTACTCCTTGTTAACTTGTTAGTGTGTATGTTGCTTTTCTTACTTTTATAGTCATTTAGATATATTATAACATTTCTTTAATATAACTGATTAATTTTAATCGTATTTGTATCTAATGATGTTTTTTACAATTACAACACTTATGATATTAATTAAGATAAGCATTGATAAACCTTGGTATATGTTTACTGTCAGCCATGTTGTATTAATTATTTCAGTATGCATTGAAATAAATTCATTTAAACTATGGTTTCTTATTATTTCTATAGCATAAGTTAGTGGGTTAATGCAGCAAATTACTTGTAGCCATGTTGGCATAAAGGATAAAGGTGCAAGTGCTGTGCTTGCAAATAATGTTGGTAAGTTGATTAATAATGTTGTGAGTGCTATGAATTCAATATGTCCTGGAAGAATTAGTGCATTGCATATACTTATTATAGCTATATTTGAAATAATTATTGTACTAATAATTAGACTGATAATTATTTGGTTTATATTGAAATTTATGTTGTTATTAATTTGATATATTGTCATAAGTATTATTATTACAATTTGGGTAGTTGCTATGAACCATGTATGTAGTATACATGAGTATATTAAGGCGTTTTTATTGCTGATAGGTGATATTAAAATTCTATTTAAAAATCCAAATTCTCTGTCAAAGATAAGCGGTAATCCTGCATTAATAGCGCTATTAAAACCTGTGAATATGATAATTCCAGGATTTAAAAATTCTCTATACTGAACTGTATATTTTTCAAATAAGGATATAGGTGCATTCTGAAATAGTGCGCCAAATAATAAAAGCCATAACAATGGTTGTATCATATTTATGATTAAGCTTGCTGGTCTCCTAAGGTTTTGAATTTGTAACCTTTTGATTATTTCTTTTGTCTCTTCGTATGTTTTGTGTTGACTTAAGTGTAGCTTCATCTGTTTTTTTGGAATAAAATCACTAAAGTCATTCATTGTGGATTTATTTAATAATTTCATTTTTTAGTATATTAATTGTATAAAATTATCTGCTATTTTATTGATTACTTATATGAGTTTTGTTATGCTCTATACATTATTGAGAGTAATCAATATGTATCTTATTTTTTTTATTATTGATAAATAATGTGTTTAAATATAAATAGCTTGAAATAATATGAGCAAAAAATATTAATATTTATTTCGAGCTTACTTAATTTATTTCATATTATTACTTTTTATATTATTACTTAATTATTTCAGTAGGGAGAATTATTTTATGCCTGACTATAAAATTACATTAAATTTAGAAGATGGTTCATCACTCGAAGTTCAATGCCCTGATGATACTTATATTTTAGATGCTGCTGAAGATCTTGTTGAGTTACCTTATTCTTGTCGTGCTGGTGCTTGTTCTAGTTGTGCTGGTATTGTAGTAGAAGGAGAAGTTGATCAAAGTGATCAAATTTTTTTAGATGATGATCAAATAGAGAAAGGTTATATTTTGACTTGTGTTACATATCCTAAAAGTGATTGTATAATTAATACTCATCAGGAAAAAGATTTATATTAAAATTAAGTATTCTATTTTAATATTTTGGTTTTATAAGTTTGACAAATGTCATATTTTTTGTTTTTGTCAAACTTACTGATCTTATATTCTTATTATAGTTGTACCTCAACATCTATACCTGCAGGTATATTTAACTTCATTAGTGCATCTACTGTTGTGTTGGATGGTTTATATACATCAATAATTTTTGTGTAAATTCTTATTTCAAAGTGTTCTCTTGAATCTTTATCAACATGTGGTGAACGTAAGACGCAATAAATTTTACGTTTCGTGGGCATTGATATAGGGCCAACAATTCTTGCTTCTGTTCTATTTATTGTATTTATAATATTACTACATGATTTTGTAAGTAGTGTATGTTCGTATGTTTTTAATCTTATTCTAACTTTATTTTGTATTATCTGATCCATTGATTATATATGTTACTAATTATTATTATTTTAATATTTTAGAAACTACGCCTGCACCAACTGTTCTTCCGCCTTCTCTAATAGCAAATCTCATGCCTTGTTCAATTGCTATTGGGTGTATTAATTCTGCGCTCATTTTGATTCTATCTCCTGGCATCACCATTTCTGCGGTAGATCCATCGTCTGCCGTAAATTTATTAATTGTTCCTGTTACATCAGTTGTTCTTACATAAAATTGTGGTCTATATCCTGAAAAGAAAGGAGTGTGTCGACCTCCTTCTTCTTTTGTCAGAATGTAAACTTCTGCTTCAAATTCTGTATGTGGAGTAATTGCACCTGGTTGCGCTAATACCATGCCTCTCTGAATTTGTAGTTTTTGAACACCTCTTAGCAGTATCCCAATATTATCTCCAGCCATTCCTTCATCTAAAGTTTTTTGGAACATTTCTAGTCCTGTGATTGTTGTTGTCCGTGTTTCTTGTAGTCCAACTATTTCAATTGTATCTCCTACTTTTATTATTCCTCTTTCAATTCTTCCGGTTGCTACTGTTCCTCTTCCTGTAATTGAGAATACATCTTCGACAGCCATTAAAAATGTTTTTTCTGTATCTCTTTGTGGAGTAGGTATATACGAGTCTACAGCATCCATTAATGAGTGTATCTTATCTACCCATTCATTGTCTCCTCTTTTAGTCTCACTATTTTCTGTAACTTTTTCTAGTGCTAATAGTGCTGACCCTGCAATAAAAGGAATAGTATCTCCAGGAAAATCATACTTTTCAAGTAGTTCTCTAACTTCTAGTTCGACTAATTCTCTTAATTCATCATCTTCTACTTGATCTTGTTTATTTAAGAAAACTACAATATTTGGTACTCCTACTTGTTTTGCCAGTAATATATGTTCTCTTGTTTGTGGCATAGCACCATCTACTGCTGACACTACTAGTATGGCGCCATCCATTTGTGCAGCTCCAGTTATCATATTCTTGACGTAATCTGCATGACCTGGGCAATCTACATGAGCATAATGCCTATTTTCTGTTTCATACTCAATATGTGCTGTATTGATTGTAATTCCTCTTGCTTTCTCTTCTGGAGCTGCATCAATTTCATCGAATTTTTTAGCTTGTCCTTGATTTGCAGCTGCTAAAGTTGCAGATATTGCTGCAGTTAATGTTGTTTTTCCATGATCAACATGACCAATCGTACCAATATTAACATGTGGTTTTTTTCGCTCAAATTTTTCACGTGCCATATTATGTCTCCCTTATGTTTAGTTAATTTAATTGAATTATTCTAATATCTATAATGTGCAAATGCTTTGTTAGCTTCGGCCATTCTATGAGTTTCTTCCCTTTTTCTAATAGCATTACCATTTTCATTTGCTGCATCAATTATTTCATTAGCTAATTTGATACACATATTTTTGCCTGTTCTCTGCAATGCAAATTGTGTAATCCATCTAATTGCTAAATTTGTTCCTCTATATGCTCTGACCTCCATTGGTACTTGATAAGTTGATCCTCCTATTCTTTTTGCTTTAACTTCTACGAGTGGTGTTGTATTTCTGATTGCCTTCTCTAAAATTTCTAATGGTTCATTTTTTGTTTTATCTTTGATGATTTCTAAAGATTCATATATCATTTTTTGTGCTAATCCTTTTTTTCCATGTTTAAGTACTCTCACTGTAAGCATGCTGATGAGCTTGCTGTTATATATGGGATCTGGATATATATTTCTTTTTTTTGCTTTGTTACGTCTTGACATTAGTATTTATGATTGTTTTTTCTGTTTTTTAGTTCCGTATTTTGATCTACTCTTATTTCTATCTTTCACCCCAGCAGAGTCTAATGTGCCCCTGACTACATGATATCTGACACCAGGTAAATCTTTCACACGACCTCCTCTGATTAGTACCACAGAGTGTTCTTGAATATTATGTCCAATCCCTGGTATATATGCAGTGACTTCAAAGCCTGAAGTAAGCCTGACTCTTACTACTTTTCGTAATGCAGAATTAGGTTTTTTAGGGGTTGTAGTATATACTCTTGTACATACTCCTCGTCTTTGTGGGCAGGCTTTTAGTGCTGGAGATTTTGTTTTTTTCTCATATCTTTTTCTTTCTGATCTGACTAATTGTTGAATAGTTGGCATTTTTTATTTCTGTAATATTCATGCAGAGATGAATTTTTTATAAATTTATAATTATTGTATCATTTAGTGTGAAACGTAAAAAATATTAGTATCTTTTTATTCTATTTAAATTTATATTTTTTCATAAATTTTTCTACTCTACCTTCAGTATCTAGTATTTTTTGTGATCCAGTAAAAAAGGGGTGATTACCAGACCAAATGTCAATGTGCAATTTTTTCTGAGTAGATCCTACTGTCATAATATGTTTTCCATCACAGAATACTTGAGATTCATTATACCATTTTGGATGAATGTTCGTTTTTGCCATAAATGTTAATTAGTACTAATTATGTAAATATTATGTATGTGATATATCTGAACACTATAATTTGTATTATCTTTTTGAGTATTGTGGTGCTTTTCTTGCTTTACGTAAGCCATATTTTTTTCTTTCTTTACTTCTAGCATCTCTCTTGAGTAAGCCTTCTGATTTTAACATAATACGATTTTCTGGATTCATATTACACAATGCTCTTGCTAAACCTAGTCTAATTGCATCTGCTTGTCCAGTTAGTCCACCACCTTCTGCTTTGACATATATATCGTATTCTTTGTTGAGACCTAATATGCTAAGTGGTAAACATGAAATTCTTAAGTAGTTTGGACTAAACTGTAAGTATGATTCTCCTGGTAATCCATTAATGATAAGTTTGCCTGAGCCTGGTATTAAGTTTACTCTTGCAACAGATGTTTTTCTTCTGCCTGTTCCTGAATATATAATTTTTTGATGGTATGAAGTTAACATATTTATTTAGTCAATATTGAGCTTAATTGGTTTATGGTTTGTATGAGGATGTAAGTTATCTGGATAAATTTTGATGTTTTTCATTAATTGTCTTCCTAGTGAATTTTTTGGCAGCATGCCTTTTATTGCATGTTCTAAAATTCTGTTTGGAATCCTCCTTTGAAGTTTTTCAAATACTTCTGTTTTCAATCCTCCTGGTCTACCTGAGTGTCTTTTATATGTTTTTTGTGTACTTTTATTTCCAGTAATTTGTATCTGTTTTGAGTTAATAATGATTATTTTTGATTTTCCCGGCTTGTATGGTATATAATCGATCTTATTCTTAGCTCTTAATAAATAGGCTATGTGAGTACTTAGTCTACCTAGTTTATATTCTTTTGCGTCAATTATACACCAATTAGTTTTTTCTTCTGATTGTTTTATTATTGTTTTGTTTTGATTTATATTTATTTTCATTATGATTAACAATAGAGATATTTATATATATATTATACAATATATTCATTTCTTCTAAATTATTTTAAATCTTCTCTTTTTGTAGATTTATATGTAATTTATTATTTAAAGCTTCAATTACCTCTTCGGCTGATTTTTGACCAAAATTCTTGATTTCTAAAAGCTCTTCTTGTGTATAATCTAATAAGTCGGCAATTGAATGAATTTGAGCTCTTTTTAAACAATTGTATGCCCGTACAGATAGCTGTAGCTCTTCTATTAAAATTTGATGAGTATGCTTCTCTTTACTATCATTTATTTCAGTTTTTGATTTAAAGCTGATGTTTGTTAATGGATGAAATAAACTAGTAAGTATATAAGCTCCTTGGCTTATTGCTTCTTGTGGCGATATACTTCCGTTTGTCCAAACTTCTAGAAATAATTTTTCATTGATTGTAGTATTATTAATTTTTTTTTCTTCTACTCTATAATTAAATTTTTTTGCTGGCATAAATATAGCATCAATTTGTAAAAAGTCAATAGATCGATCATCAATTCCTTTTTCTACTAGTCTATAGCCATTTCTTTTTTCTATTTTAAACTCCATTTCAAATATTGTATTACTACATATAGTTGCAATATATTGCTTTGGGTCAATAACTTCTATTTCTGGTGGTATGTCAAATAATCCAGTAGTTATAACAGCTGGTCCTTGTATTCTTAAGCGACCGATCTGTGGTTCTGAGCTATGGCTTTTTAAGATAACTTCCTTCAAATTTAAAATTATTTCTAAAACATCTTCTCTAACACCTGTGATTGTTGAAAATTCGTGATTAATACCAGCTATCCTAACAGCTACAATTGCCGTTCCTTGAAGGTCTGAGAGTATAGTACGACGTAAGGAGTTGCCTATTGTAATTCCTTGCCCTCTTTGTAACGGTTCTAAAACAAAATTTCCATAATGTTCTCTGGCTCCTGTTGTTTTTGACTCTATGCATTCTATTTGAAAATGAGTCATTTGTTTATTTTTTGTAGTTTACTTTATTAATATTAATTTTGATATTTTATCTGTTTAAATTCTCCGTTTTTTTGGAGGTCTACAGCCGTTATGTGGTACAGGTGTAATATCTTTAATTAAGGTGATTTCTATACCTGTGGCTTGTATTGCTCTAATTGCAGTTTCCCTTCCGGCACCAGGTCCGTTGACCATTATTTCTGTTTGTTTCATTCCATAATCAATTGCTACTTTTGCTGCTTTTTCTGCTGTTGTTTGTGCTGCAAAAGGTGTACTTTTTTTTGCTCCTTTAAATCCGCTTGCTCCTGAAGAAGACCAACTAATTGTTTCACCTTGAAGGTCAGTTATTGTAATAATTGTGTTATTAAATGTTGATTGTATATGTGTTATTCCATTAATTACATTTCTTTTCTTTTTGTTCTGATTTCTTTTTATTTGTTTTGCCATGATGTAAATAAATTTAACTTTGTATTTGATTTATTTTCTTGGAGCTTTTTTCTTACCTGCGATTGTTTTTTTCGTTCCTCTACCTGTTCTAGCATTTGTTCTTGTTCTTTGTCCTCTTAGAGGGAGATTTAGTCTATGTCTTCTTCCTCTGTAACAACCAATTTCCATTAGCCTTTTAATATTCATTGTTTCTGATCGATGTAAATTCCCTTCTAATTCATAATTGTTACTGAGTACATTTCTTATTGATATGATTTGTGTATCACTTAAATCTTTAATTTTTATATTTTCATCAATAAGGGTTATTTTTAAGATATCTATAGATCTAGATATGCCTATTCCGTATATATATGTTAAACCAATTTTTATCCTTTTATTTTTAGGTAAATCAACGCCTTCTAGTCTAGCCATAATTGTTTTTTTATGTATTTTTATATTTTATTAACTATCCCTGTTTTTGTTTGTGTTTTGGATTATCACATATTACCATTATTTTTCTATGTCTTCTTATTATACGACACTTTTCGCACATTTTTTTTACAGATGGTCTAACTTTCATATTAATTACTGGTTATCTTGTTTTTACTATATTTACCCCATAATATTATCATATTGTTCTGAAATTATATATGTTTGTATTTGTTTAGCTGTTTCAATTGCAACTCCTACAAGTATTAGTAGTGATGTTGTTCCAAAGCCTTGTAGTATGCTTATTTGAGTTATTTTTGAAGTTAATAACGGAAATTGTGCAATAAAAAATAGAAATATAGCTCCAATAAAAGTGAGTTTGCTGATGATTTTATTTAAATATTCAATTGTTTCTTTCCCAGGCCTAATGTTTGGTATACTTGCACCCATTTTTTGTAAATTTTCTGCTATATCTTTTGTATTTAGTATAATTGAGGAATAAAAATAGCTAAATGCTATTATTAAGATTGCATACAACATTAGATAAAATATACTATTTGTAAAAATTATTTTAAGTGTTGTTTTAAGTATTGAATTATTAATATTAATTAAAATATATTGAGGTAAAGTAATTGCAGCGGATGCAAAAACGATTGGCATAACACCTCCTTGGTTAAGTTTAAGTGGAATATAGTTTTGTGTATTTAGTTTATTTTTTTCTCCTAAATGTTTTGATGCGATAATACTAATTTTTCTTTTGCTATCTTGGATTATAATATTTATAATTAATATTGATAGACATGATACTAAGATGAATATTATTACTGCTAAGCTACTTTTATAATTAGTGTTATAATTTTGTAAATTTTTTGGTATATTTGAAACTATATTTTGAAATATTAAAAGTGATGCTCCATTCCCTATTCCATATTCAGTAATAATTTCTGCAAACCACATTATAATTATTGATCCTGTTGTTAAAGTTATTACTAAATCAGTAAAAAACATGGTGTTCCAGCTAAAGGTATAAGGCTTAATCCATAAGCCTATAGAAATGCTTTGTATGATTGCCCATACTGTTGTTAAGTATCTAGTAATTTTATTAATTTTCTGTTTACCGATTTCTCCCTCATTTTTTTGTATTTCTTCTAAATTTGGTATTATTTTGATTAATAGTTGTGTAATAATAGATGAATTAATATAAGGAATTATTCCCAGGCTAAATATTCCTATTGTTGAAAAACCTCCTCCAGAAAAAACATTTAAAAAGTTAATAATTGTGTTTTGTCCAATACTTTCGTTGAATTCTCCTTGGTTGATTCCAGGGATTGGTATAAATATTCCAATCCTTGAAATAAATAATATTATTAGTGTTATCGTAATTTTATTGACAAGTGTTTTTTGTTTCTCCATATAATATTATTAATATAGTTGTTCTAATTCAATATTTCTAACTTCAGCTGTTTCTTTGAATGTTCTTAAATTATATAAAGCATTTAAAACGGCTCTCGCGTTATTTAAAGTGTTACTTGATCCAATTTGTTTGGCTAATATATTTTTTATTCCTGCAAGTTCCAAAACAGTTCTAGCAGACCCGCCTGCAATTACACCTGAACCCGTTGCTGAAGGTCGTAATATAATTTTTGCTGCTCCTGATACTCCATTAATAGGATGAGGTATAGAGTAATATTTGGTTAGTGGTATACTGATTATGTGTTTTTTTGCATCTGCAACTCCTTTTTTTACTGCACCTATAACGTCATTTGCTTTGCCAACTCCTACACCTATTTGTCCATTTTCGTTACCAATGATTAAAACAGCTCTAAAGCTGAGTTTTTTTCCTCCTTTGACTACTTTAGTGACTCTTTTAACTTGAACTACTTTCTCTTCCCATTTGTTGTCTTCTTTTACTTTAATGTTCTTTTTTTTCATAACTAATCAAAAATTTTTATTTTTAAAATATAATTCCTTCTTTTCTTGTTGCATCTGCAACGGCTCTTATTTGTCCATGGTATAGATTACGACCTCTATCAAAAATGATTTCCTTGATACCAAGCTTTTTCAGTTTAATACCAATATTTTTTCCTACTATTTGTGCTGTAGCACAATTTTTTTTATATCGAATTTTATCTTTTATATCTTTTGATACTGTCGAACTACTTGTGATTACTTTTTTTTTATTATCGTCTATTAAATGCGCATATATGTGTTTATTGGATTTAAAAATGTATAGCCTAAGTTTTTTTGTGTTATTTGATTCCATTACTTTTATTTACCTGCCTTACCTACTTTTCTTCTAACTGTTTCATTTTCATATCTAATTCCTTTTCCTTTATATGGTTCAGGGGGTCTAACTGATCTAATTGTTGCTGCAATTTGACCTACTTTTTCTTTATTAATTCCTGATATAAAAATATTTGTGTTATTTTCCACTCTAATATTGATGTCTGCGGGGGGTTCTATTTTGACTGGATGGCTATATCCTATGTTTAAAATTAAATTTTTTCCCTCCATTTGTGATCGATATCCAACTCCTTGTATAATTAATTTTTTCTTAAATCCTTTTGATACTCCTTGTATCATGTTATTTATGATACTTCTTGATAATCCATGTATAGCTTGTGCTTTTTGTGTTGTTTTTTTTGTTGTTAATTTTATGATTTTGTTTTTTGTTTCTATTGCTATGAGTTCAGACAGATTATAAGATAATTTTCCTTTGTCCCCTTTAACTAATATTTCAGGTTCATTTATGATGACTTCAATATTGTTTGGAATTATAATTTCTTTTCTACCTATTCTTGACATATATGTTATTTAGTTTTTGTATAATATATTTACTTACCATATGTAGCATAAAACTTCTCCGCCTAATCCGAATTGTCTTGCTGTTTTATCTGTCATAATACCTTTGGAAGTTGATATAATAGCAATACCAATACCTCCTAAAACTTTCGGTAATTCTTTATGACTTGCATATACTTTTAATCCTGGTTTACTTATTCTTTTGAGTTCTGTAATAATTGGTTTCTTGTTTTTTCCTTTGTATTTTAAAGAAACTAGTATCTGATTTTTTAAGTCTGCTTCTATTTCTTCAAATTCGTATATAAAACCTTCTTGTTGTAGAACCTTAATTATATTTCTAGTCATTTTTGTTGCTGGTACTTGAACTATTTGATGTTTAGCTAAATTGGCATTTCTTATTTTTGTAAGCATATCTGAAATCATATCATTTATCATATTTATTACTTTATATTATTTTAATTTCTTATTTATTATTAGATTATGATTTAGAATTTAAAAGGCATACCAAATTTTTTTAATAGACTTAAGCTTTCTTTATCATTTTTAGCTGTGGTTACAATAGTTATGTTCATACCTCTGATTTTATCTATGTGTTCGTAATTTATTTCTGGAAAAATAATTTGTTCTTTTAATCCTAAATTATAATTTCCTCGACCATCAAATTGTTTTGGACTAATACCTCTAAAATCTCGAATGCGAGGGAGAGATAAATTTATTAGTTTATTTAAAAAATTGTACATTTTTTCTCTTCTTAGTGTTACCTTTAAACCTATTGGTATATTATCTCTAATTTTAAAGCCTGCAATAGATTTCTTTGTTTTAGTAATTATTGGTTTTTGTCCGGTTATATATGAAAATTCTTCTATACTTTTATCTATTGCTTTATTATTTTGAGCCGCTTCTCCAATTCCCCGATTAATGGTTATCTTAACTAGTTTGGGCACTTCGTGTACATTTTGATAATTAAATTCTTTTAACAACTCTGGAAATATTTTGTTGTTGTAAGTTTCTTTTAATGGTTGATTCATAATTAATTTTTATGTACTTTTTGTGATTAATTTGATGTTTGAGTAATGAATTGGTTTTTCTATCTTTTTTATATATCCTTTATCGTCTGTTTGTTTAGGTTTTACATGTTTTATTTTTATATTTATATCTTCTATTAATACTTGATTATTTTTTTTTAGTACTAAAGAAACTTTGCCAAATTTTCCTTTGTATTTCCCTGATATTACCTTAATATCGTCGCCTTTTTTTATTTTAGTTTTCATTGTATTTTTTACTTATACTACTTCTGGTGCTAGTGATATAATTTTAGTAAAATTTTTATCTCTTAATTCTTTTGCTATAGGTCCAAATACTCTTGTGCCTTTTGGATTTTTATCCTTATTAATTATAACGGCAGCATTTTCGTCAAAACGTACAGTCATTCCATCAGATCTACGTAATGCTTTTTTTGTTCTCACGATTACTGCTCTAACAACTTCTGATCTTTTTACAGGCATGTTTGGTGAAGCATTTTTTACAACTCCTATAATAACGTCTCCTATTTTACCATATTTAGGATTATTAGTGCCTAGAACTCTAATACACATAATTTTGCGTGCACCACTATTATCTGCTATGTTTAAGTAAGTTTGTGTTTGTATCATTTTATTAGTTCAATTATTTTCCAACGCTTATTTTTACTTAGTGGTCTTGTTTCTTGTATTTTTACTCTATTGCCTATATTACATTCATTAGCAGGATCATCGACGTAATATTTATTAGTTTTGTTGATGATCTTACCATATTTTTTATGTGCAGCTGGATTTCTTACTATTACTGTTGCAGTTTTATTCATTTTGTTACTGACTACTATTCCAAATGTTTCTTTTTTAGACATTTAATTTTTGTGACTATGATTTATATTAAGTATTTGAGATATTTTATGCTGAATTTGCTTAATTTTATGTCTTTCGTTGTTTTGTTTTGTAATTTTGTTTATTCTGAGTATAGCAAGTTCTTTCTTTAATTTTAGTGTTTCTTGTGTTATATTCATAAAAATATTTTTATAGTTAATAATGTGCTTCTTTTAAGTCACTGTACCTCTTATAATAAATTTTGTTTTTATTGGTAACTTATAGGATGCTAAATGCATTGCCTGTTGAGCTACATTTTGTGATACTCCGGCAATTTCAAATATAATATGGCCTGGTTTAATTACTGCAACCCAGTATTCTGGTGCACCTTTTCCAGACCCCATTCTTGTTTCAGCTGGTCTGGCAGTTATTGGTTTATCAGGAAAAACTCTAATCCATAACTTACCTCCTCTTTTTACGTATCTTGTTATAGTTCTTCTTGTTGCCTCTATTTGTCTAGAAGTTAACCATGTTGGTTCAGTTGCTTGTAAAGCATACTCTCCGAACATAATTTTATTCCCTTTACTTGCATTTCCTTTCATACGCCCACGATGTTGTTTTCTAAATTTTGTTCTTTTAGGACTTAGCATAATTAGATTGTTTGTATTTATACTTTAATTTTTTCATCTTTAAATAGCCATATTTTAATACCTAATATACCATATATTGTATGTGCTCGAGTATATGCATAGTCAATATTTGCTCTCAGAGTTTGTAATGGGACTCTTCCTTCACGAACCCATTCTTGTCTAGCAATTTCTGCTCCATTTAGTCTGCCTGATATCTGTATTTTGATTCCACTAATATTTGCTTTATGTGCTTTTTGTATTCCTTGTCTTACAGCTCTTCTGAAAGCTATTCTCTTTTCTAGTTGTTGTGCAATCCATTGAGCAAGTAATATAGCCTCTTTATCAGGTTCTGTAATTTCTATAATGTTAATTCTAATTTTATTAAAAATTTTTAACTTTTTTATGATTTCGTCTCTAATAACGTTTATTCCTGATCCTGATTTACCTAAAATAATTCCGGGTCTGGCTGTGTATATATGAATTTCTGTTTGATCTAGTTTCCTATCTATTTTTATTTGAGAGATATTGGCTTTTTTTAAATTATTTGTGATGAAAGCTCTTATTTTATGATCTTCTTCTATTAGTTTAGGATATGTTCTCATCTCTGAAAACCAAGACGATTTATGTGATTCGGTTATTCCTATTCGAAATCCTGATGGATGTATTTTTTGTCCCATGTGATTATACTTCTAATTTAATTGTTATATGGCATGTAGGTTTTTTAATTGGAAATGCTCTTCCTTGTGCTCTTGGCTGAAATCGTTTTAGGACAGGTCCTTTGTTTGCGTATGCTTCTATTATTTTTATTTGTTTTTTGTTAATGCTTAAATCTTGTTTCATATTATGAAATGCAGAATCTAATGTTTTCATTATTATCTTACAAGTTTTATATGGCATAAACTGTAGCATTAGTTTTGCTTCGCTATAACTTTTGCCTTGAATTTGTTGGAGTACTCTACTAGATTTATATTGAGATGTTCTTATATATTTAGTTATAGCTTGTGATGTGATTGTTTTCTGATTCATTAATTATTTTCTTATTCTTCTATCATTCTTTATGTGACTTCTGAAAGTTCTTGTGGGTACAAATTCCCCTAATTTATGACCGACCATTTGTTCTGAAATAAATATTGGAAAATGTTGTTTGCCATTATAAACAGTAATTGTATGCCCAATCATATTAGGCATGATTGTAGATGATCTTGACCAAGTTTTAATAATCTCTTTTTTTTTACTATTATTTAGTTGCTCAATTTTGTTAAGTAATTTGAATTCAATATAAGGTCCTTTGAATATTGATCTTGACATATAAATATTTAAGTTTTTTATTTTTTTACTTATTTACGGCGACGAAGTATATAAATGCTACTATATTTTTTCTTTTTTCTTGTTTTCTGTCCTAATGCTGGTTTACCCCATGGAGTTACTGGTCTTGGTTTCCCTATTGGCGATTTTCCTTCACCACCTCCATGTGGATGATCAATTGGGTTCATTACTACTCCTCGAACTTTCGGTCTCTTTCCTAACCATCTTTTTCTTCCAGCTTTTCCTATTTTTATATTATTATGATCTATATTACCTACTTGCCCGATAGTTGCGTAACATTTGTTACTGATTGTTCTGACTTCACTAGAAGGTAGTTTTAGTGTAATTAAGTTACTTTCCTTTGCTACAATTTGTGCGTATGTACCAGCAGCTCTGACAATTTGCCCACCTTTCTTTGGTTTAAGTTCTATATTGTGCACAGCTGTTCCTAAAGGAATTTTTTCTAATGGCAAGGCATTACCTACTTCTATGGGTGAATCATCACCTGACATGATTTGAGTTCCAATATTAAGTGATCTTGGTTGTAAAATATATCTTTTTTCTCCATCTTGATAGTTAATTAATGCGATTCTTGCATTTCTGTAAGGATCATATTCAATACTATATACTGTACCTATTATATCTCTTTTATTTCTTTTAAAATCTATTACTCTGTATCTTTGTTTGTGTCCACCACCTCTGTGTCTTGACGTAATAACACCTCTGTTATTTCTGCCTTGAAATGAATGTTTGTGTTTTATAAGTTTTTTTTCTGGTTGATCTTTAGTAATTTCGTTGAATGTAGATACTGTTCTATTACGTGTTCCTGGAGTATATGATTTATATAAACGTATTGCCATATATATGATTAATAAAGTTCTATTTTATTCTTTTTTTATACTTAATCTTCAAATAATTTAATTTTGTATTCTTTGTGTAACTGAACTACAGCTTTTTTGTATTGTGTAGTTTTTCCCTTAAATTTTCCTATCGTTTTTACTTTATGGGGTATATTCAGTGTATTGATCTTTTTAACTTTTACATTAAATATTTCTTCTATTGTCTCTTTTATTTGATTTTTATTACTTTTTTTTGTTACTTTGAAGCAATAGCTATTGTTTTCTATGTTTTTTGTTGTTTTATCTGTTATTATTGGAGATTTTATTATATCTGGGTTGACTATTTGTTTCGTTTTTATCATATCTTTTTAAAAGGTTGCTTTGTTAATTTGTTCTAAAGCACAATTAGTTATTATTATTGTATCAGCTTTTAGTAGACATAATACGTTAATACTGTTTACTTCAATTAGTTCTAAATTAGGTATGTTACGAAATGATAAATATAGAAGTTTTGTTTTTTTGTTTACAATTACAAGTAATTTCTGTTTTTTTTCTATCTTAGCTCCAAGTTTTGTAATTTCTGAGATTGCAGTTCTTGTATTTGGAGTCGTGATATTATCTAATATACTATGTGTCGCAATCGTCTGATTAAACTTATTAGCTAGTATTGTATTGATTGCTAATCTTTTTTCTTTTCTATTAATTTTGGATTTATCTACTCTTTTTTTTGGTCCAAATATAACTCCTCCACCTTTCCATAATGGTGATCTACTAGATCCAGCTCTTGCTCTTCCTGTTCCTTTTTGTTTCCAAGGTTTTTTTCCACCACCTCTAACTTCGCTTCTTGTTTTACTATGAGCATTTCTAATTCTATTATTTTTTATTTGTTGTTTTAATGCTCGATGGATAAGATACATTTGATCTTGATGTTCATTAATTATCTTTAGTTCAATAATCTTTGAACTTTTTTCTAAGGATGTAGATGAAAATTTATATTGTAATTCTTTTGTTATACTCATGTATTATTGTTGATGTATATAAATGATATTTCCTTTTTTGCCTGGTACTGATCCTTTAATAACAAGTATATTCTGTTGAATATCTATGTTCATTATTGAGATATTCTTTATGCTTACTTGTGTATTTCCCATTCTACCTGCCATTTTTTTTCCAGGAAAAACTCTCCCAGGTGTTGTTCCTGCTCCTATTGAACCTGGTTGTTTGTGATTTTTAGACCCATGTGACATGGGTCCTCTGTGAAAGTTATGTCTTTTGTGGTATCCACTAAATCCTTTTCCTATACTTGTTCCAGATATATTAATATAGTTATTTTTATTAAGTTGTGCAATACTAATAATTTGTCCTATGCTTAATTCTTTCCAATTGTTACTTTTGTATTCTATTAAATGTTTAAAGCAGGGTAATTTATTTATTCTAAAGTGGCCTATGAGTGGTTTATTGAGTTTATTTGGTTGTATATATTCATAACCAATCTGAATTTTTGCATATTCTTTATCCTGTTTTATTTGTGTTATTGTGCATGGTCCAACTTCTAATAAAGTTGCTGGTATTGCATATCCTTGTTTATCAAATATTTGTGTCATGCCTATCTTTTTTCCTAGTATTCCAATTGACATTAATTTTCCTTCTTTAATCAATTAAGTATCTTCAATTTTTATATATATTATCTTGTAATTTACATTAATTTTCAAGTTTATCTATTATATTTTAATTTATAATTCGGTAATTACTACTTTATTCTTTCTTTAATATAGTACAATATAAATATATCTATTAATTATAAATTTGGAGTTTTTCAATGACTAAAATAATAGGAATTGATTTAGGTACAACGAATTCTGTTGTTGCTGTCATGGAAGGTGGTAAGCCAACAGTTATTTCGAATAAAGAAGGATTACGTACAACTCCTTCTGTAGTTGCTTATACTAAAAAGCAAGATAAATTAGTAGGAAATATCGCTAAAAGACAAGCAGTAATGAATCCAGATAACACTTTTTATTCCGTAAAAAGATTTATTGGTCGTAAGTATGAAGAAGTATCGAAAGATATTCATCAATTATCTTATGTTGTTAATACAGATAATAAAGTAAATGTTAAGCTTGATTGTCCAGCCTTAAATAAAAGTTTTGCTCCAGAAGAAATATCTGCTCAAGTATTAAGGAAGCTAGTAGAAGATGCTAGTAGTTATTTAGGACAAACTGTTAATCAAGCGGTTATTACTGTACCAGCATATTTTAATGATTCCCAAAGACAAGCAACAAAAGATGCTGGACAAATTGCAGGATTAGATGTTTTGAGAATTATTAATGAGCCCACTGCTGCTTCATTGTCTTATGGTTTAGATAAAAAAAATAATGAAACAGTATTAGTTTTTGATTTAGGTGGTGGTACATTTGATGTTTCTATTTTAGAAGTAGGTGATGGAGTTTTTGAAGTTTTATCTACGTCAGGAGATACAAACTTAGGTGGGGATGATTTTGACCGTAAAATAGTAGATTGGTTAGTTTCTGAGTTTAAGAATGATGAAGGAATAGATTTAAGTAAAGATAGACAAGCGTTACAGAGATTAACTGAGGCAGCAGAAAAAGCAAAAATGGAATTATCTACTTTATTACAAACTGATATTAATTTGCCTTTTATTACTTCTATTGACACTGGACCAAAACATTTAGAGAAAAATATAACACGTGTAAAGTTTGAGGATTTATGTTCATCTCTAATATCACGTTGTCAAGTGCCAGTTGATAATTCTCTAAAAGATGCGCAATTGAGTTCACAAGATATTGATGAAATTGTTTTAGTTGGTGGTTCAACAAGAATACCAGCTATTCAGAAGTTAGTTAAAGATTATATTGGCAAAGATCCTAATCAAAGTGTAAATCCAGATGAAGTTGTTGCAATAGGAGCAGCAGTTCAAGCTGGAGTTTTAGCTGGTGAAGTTAAAGATATTTTGTTGTTAGATGTTACTCCTCTGTCTTTAGGTGTTGAAACTTTAGGTGGAGTCATGACTAAAATTATTTCTAGGAATACTACTGTACCTACTAAAAAGTCTGAAGTATTTTCTACCGCTGTCGATAACCAACCAAATGTTGAAATTCATGTTCTTCAAGGTGAGAGGGAGTTTACTAAAGATAATAAGAGTTTAGGCACGTTTAGATTAGATGGCATTATGTCAGCTCCTAGAGGTGTTCCTCAGATAGAAGTTACTTTTGATATAGATGCTAATGGTATTCTTTCAGTTACGGCAAAAGATAAAGGTACTGGTAAGGAACAGTCAATAACAATTACTGGCGCATCTACATTACCTAAAGATGAGGTAGAACAGCTTGTTAAAGATGCTCAAAAAAATGCTGAATTAGATAAACAGAAGCGTGAACAAATAGATATGAAAAATAATGCTGATTCACTTTGTTACCAATCTGAAAATCAAATTAAAGAATTAGGTGAAAAGTTAGATTCTTCTATTAAAAACACGTTAGAAGAAAAAATTAGTGAATTAAGACAATCAGTAAAAGATGATAGTTATGAACGTATTAAAGTTTTACAGACTGAATTAGAACAATCAATGATGGATTTAGGTAAAAAAGTGTATGACACAAGCAAATCAGAAAATTCAGAAGATACTGTCATAGATACAAATTCAAAAGAGGCATAATCTTCGATTTATCAGTATATTAATAAGCGGGTAACGCGATTCGAACGCGCGACATCAACCTTGGCAAGGTTGCGCTCTACCACTGAGCTATACCCGCTAATCATTAGACAAAAAATTATATCAAGATATATCACTGTTGTCAATTATTTGAATGTAGAATAGATTTGTTCTCTATTCTACTAATTTTTATGCAATAAATGAATTAAGTATACCTGTAACTATTATTAGTCCAATCCATATGCCTATGCTAGTGTAAACCAAGTTTTTTGATTTTTCCCATTGACCTGGAGATGCAAGTGTAACTGGTATTCCTATTACTAATATAATTGACAACATAACTAATGTTAGTACTAATAGTTGAATAAAAAGTATCATAAATTTGTTTCCTTCATAATATGTTTTTTGAGTATATATTATACTTTATTAGTATATAATACTATTTATTAATGATAAAATATTCTACTTATATAATTATGTATATATATTGCATATTTTTATAATAGATACCAGAAATTAGTATATTTATTGTAATGTTATATATGAATATACATGCATATTAATTTATTATTATATTTTAAGAGGTATTATGATTACTATTATGTTTTTTGCTAAGTTACCAGATGCATATTTATTATTTCGTCCATTAGTAGATATATTGCCAATAATCCCTATATTTTTTTTATTATTAGCTTTTGTTTGGCAGGCATCAGTTGGTTTTAGATAGTTGTTAAGATCTTTTATTTTTTATTATTATAAAACTTTTATTTTATATATGGTAGAACCACTTTTATCGGGAATAGTTCTTGGATTAGTTCCTGTTACGTTATTTGGTTTATTAGTAGCTGCTTATTTACAGTATCGTAGAGGTAATCAATTAGGTCTATAATGTTTTGACTTTATTTTTTACCGTATTAATTTATTATCCTTCTTAATTCTCTTAGTAGTGGAACTACATGGAGAATTATTTAATATCTTACCAGCTAGATTTTTTGACTCCTGGTAGTAAACATGAATGAGCCATTTCTCTTAGTACGTGTCTAGATAACCCAAAATCTCTATAAAAACCTCTGCTCCTTCCAGTCATCCAACACCTATTTCTTTTTCTGCAGCTTAAACTGTTTCTAGGTATTTTTTGTAATTCTTGTTGTAGTTCAATATTTGTCTCAAAATTTGTATTTAGTTTTATTGAATTTTTAATATTTTTTCTTTTGTCGTAATACTTGAGAGCTAATTTTTTTCTTTTAGCTTCTCTTTGTATCATGCTTTCTTTAGCCATAAATTTTGTAATTATATATAATAATATTCTTGTAACATGGCAAAATTTTATCGTATTTGTGTAATTATTTCAATCTTTGTTAATGAGTAAGAGATAATCTTTAAAAAAAATTATCTCTTGTTTTATTTATTAATGATTAATTTTTCTCTGGTTTATATTCTAACCAAGTTTTGAACTTGTGGATGCAATTACAAATGCAGCATAAGTTAGTATATATCCTACAGAAAAGTGTGCTAGTCCTACGAGTCTTGCTTGTACTATTGATAGTGCTACTGGTTTATCTTTCCATTTAACTAAGTTTGCCAATGGTGTTCTTTCATGAGCCCATGCTAATGTTTCTATTAGTTCCTGCCAATATCCTCTCCATGATATTAGGAACATAAAACCCGTTGCCCATATTAAGTGGCCAAATAAAAACATCCATGACCATACAGATAAGTTATTCATTCCATAAGGATTATATCCATTGATTAAAGGAGAAGAATTAAGCCATAGATAATCTCTTAACCAACCCATTAGATATGTTGAAGATTCATTAAATTGATTAGTGTTACCTTGCCAAATAGTTATATGTTTCCAGTGCCAATAGAAAGTTACCCATCCAATAGTATTTAACATCCAAAAAACTGATAAATAAAATGCATCCCATGCTGATATATCGCATGTACCACCTCTACCAGGACCATCACAAGGAAAACTATAGCCAAAGTCTTTTTTATCTGGCATTAGTTTTGAACCTCTTGCATCTAAGGCGCCTTTTACTAGTATTAGTGTTGTAGTATGTAAACCTAATGCAATTGCGTGATGTACTAAAAAGTCTCCAGGACCAATTGTTAAAAATAGTGAATTCTTATTATTGTTAATAGCTTCTAGCCATCCTGGTAACCATATACTTGTTCCTGCTTTACTAGCCACACTGGAAGATGAAGATAGTAATACGTTGAATCCATATAATGCTTTTCCTGAACTTGCTTGAATCCATTGTGCAAATACTGGTTCAATCAGTATTTGTTTTTCTGGTGTACCAAATGCTAGCATTGTGTCATTATGTATATATAAGCCTAATGTATGAAAACCTAAAAATAAACATACCCAACTTAAGTGTGATATAATTGCTTCTTTATGTTCTAACATCCTACTTAACACATTATTTTTATTTTGCTCGGGATCGTAGTCTCTTATAAAAAATATTGCTCCATGTGCAAAAGCTCCGACCATTAAAAATCCTGCTATATATTGATGGTGAGTATATAATGCTGCTTGAGTAGTGAAGCTTTTAGCCATAAATGCATAAGGTGGTAATGCATACATATGTTGTGCAACAAGTGACGTAATTGTACCTAAGGAACCTAAAGCTAAACCTAGTTGTATATGTAGTGATTCAGTGATTGTTTCATATAAACCACTATGTCCATTACCCAGTTTACCGCTTGGTGGCTTGTGAGCTTCAAGTATTGCTTTTATGTTATGTCCAATACCCCAGTTTGTTCTATACATATGGCCAGCGATAATAAATATGACTCCGATTGCTAAATGATGATGAGCCATATCTGTAAGCCATAAAGATTGGCTTTGTGGATGAAACCCTCCAAGAAATGTTAGTATTGCTGTTCCAGCTCCATCTGAAGTTCCGAATATGTGCTGTAAGCTATCTGGTTCATTTGCATATTCAAACCATTTTCCTGTAAAAAATGGTGTTAATCCATCTGGGTGAGGTAAAATTTGGGTCAAATTTTCCCATCTTATATGTTGTCCTCTAGATTCTGGAATTGCTACATGTACTAAGTGTCCTGTCCATGCAAGTGAGCTGATACCAAATAAACCTGATAGATGATGATTTAATCTTGATTCATTATTTTTGAACCATGATAGACCTGGTTTAAATTTTGGTTGTAGATGTAGCCATCCGGCAAATAACATGAGAGTTGATAAGACTAATAAAAAAAGTGCTCCATTGTATAAGTCATTGTTAGTTCTCATACCTATTGTATACCACCAATGGTATAATCCTGAAAATGCTATATCAACTGGGTATGATGACCCTTCTCGGCTAAATGCTTTAATAGCTGGTTGCCCAAAATGAGGATCCCAAATTGCATGAGCTATTGGTTGTGTTTTAAGTGGTTGTATCACCCATTGTTCAAAGTTGCCTTGCCATGCAACATGAAATAAGTTACCAGATGTCCATAAAAAAATTATTGCTATGTGTCCAAAATGAGAAGCAAAAATTTTTTGGTATAAGTTTTCTTCTGTTATCCCGTCATGACTTTCAAAGTCGTGTGCCGTTGCTATTCCGTACCAAATCCTTCTTGTTGTAGGATCCTGTGATAGCGCTTGGCTAAATTTTGGAAATTTTGTTGCCATTTTTATTTATCCTTATCCTACTGATATTATTCTTGCTAAGAAAAATGCCCAAGTTGTACCTATTCCCCCTAGTAAGTAATGCGCTAGTCCAACCGCTCTTCCTTGTGTAATACTTAGTGCTCTTGGTTGAATTGATGGGGCTACTTTAACTTTATTGTGAGCCCAAACAATTGATTCTATTAATTCTTGCCAATAACCACGTCCACTGAATAAAAACATTAGGCTAAATGCCCATATAAAATGTGCACCTAAAAATATTAATCCATATGCTGATAGAGCTGAACCATAAGATTGTATTACCTGTGATGCTTGTGCCCATAGAAAGTCTCTTAACCATCCATTAATTGTGATTGCTCCTTGCGCAAAATTTCCACCAGTAATATGAGAAATGCTTCCGGTCTTTGATATACTTCCCCAAACATCTGATTGCATTTTCCAGCTAAAGTGAAATATTACTATTGATAGTGAATTGTACATCCAAAATAGTCCTAAAAATACGTGATCCCAAGCTGAAACTTGGCAAGTTCCACCTCTACCTGGCCCATCACATGGAAAGCGAAAACCTAAATTTGATTTGTCAGGTATTAGTCTTGAGTTTCTTGCAAATAGGAATCCTTTTACTAGAATTAATACAGTTACATGTATAGTGAATGCGTGTATATGATGAACCATGAAATCTGCTGTTCCAAGTTTGATTGGAGCAATTGCTATCTTATTAGCTATTGATACAATATCACCACCAAAAACGTAACTTGTAGTTGCTAGTGAATTCGGACTTGTATTACTAGGTGCTAAAGTATGTATATTTTGAATCCATTGAGCAAAAATTGGTTGTAATTGTATTGCTGTGTCTGAAAACATATCTTGTGATCTACCTAATGCTCGCATAGTATCATTATGTATATATAATCCAAATGAGTGGAAACCAAGAAAAATACATAACCAATTTAAATGTGATATAATTGCATCTCTATGTCTAATAATTCTATCTAGTACGTTGTCATAATTTTGTGCTGGATTATAGTCACGAACCATGAAAATTGATGCATGTGCTCCTGCTCCTACTATACAAAACCCTCCAATCCACATGTGATGTGTAAATAGTGAAAGTTGTGTTGCATAATCTGTAGCTATGAATGGATAAGGAGGCATTGCATACATATGATGCGCAACAATGATACTCAAAGAGCCCATCATTGCTAAATTAATTGCTAATTGTGCGTGCCAAGATGTTGTTAAAATTTCATATAAACCTTTGTGTCCTTCTCCTGTGAATGGACCTTTATGAGCTTCGAGAATTTCTTTCATGCTATGCCCAATACCCCAATTCGTCCTATACATATGACCAGCAACTAAAAATATAACAGATAAAGCTAAATGGTGGTGAGCTATATCGCTTAACCAAAGACCTCCGTTGATTGGATTTACACCACCTTTAAAAGTAAGGAAGTCAGAGTATTCACTCCAGTTTAATGTAAAAAATGGAAGTATACCTTTTTCAAAGCTGGGATACAATTCACTCATTAAGTTTCTATTTATCATGAATTCATGAGGTAAAGGTATTTCCTGAGGAGAAACACCTGAATCCAATAATTTATTTATTGGTAAAGCTATGTGAATTTGATGTCCTGACCATCCAAGGCATCCTAATCCTAGTAGTCCAGCTAAATGGTGATTCATCATTGATTCAACGTTTTGGAACCATTCTAGTTTTGGAGCTGATTTGTGGTAATGAAACCATCCAGCAAATACCATCAGTAATGACATAAATAGTCCACCAATTGCAGTTGCATATAATTCAAACTCTGTTGTTATACCTGCTGATCTCCATAATTGAAAAAAGCCTGAAGTTATTTGTAGACCCTGAAATCCTCCACCTACATCCGCATTTAAAATTTCTTGTCCAACAATTGGCCATACTATTTGTGCACTAGGTTTCACTGTTGTTGGATTGCTTAACCATGCTACGTAATTAGAAAATTTAGCCCCGTGAAAATACATTCCACTTAACCACAGGAAGATAATTGCTAATTGCCCGAAATGTGCACTAAAAATTTTTCTAGATATATCTTCTAAAGAGCTTGTATGGCTATCAAAGTCGTGTGCATTTGCATGAATGTTCCATATCCATGTAGTCGTACTTGGTCCTTTGGCTAATGTTCTTGAAAAATGTCCAGGTTTTGCCCATTTTTCGAAAGATGTTGCAACTGGATTTTTTTCTACGGTTACTTTTACTTTGTTTGTCTCTTGCTCTGTTGAGCTAGTTGTCATCGAGATTCTCCTCTCTTTAAAGTATATTCATAAAATGAGACAATTAATAAAACACTCAAATAAAAGATTAATAAACTTATTTATTTACTATAATCTATTTACTTATATTGAATAAGTTGTGAGTTTTTATCATTCTACTTTATTATTATAGTTTATAGTTGCTATAATTTTTATTCTCTGTTAACAATCGTTAAAATCTTTATTTTATTTAACCTTGATTTTTACTAATGCTTGTCCACAATCTACGATATCTCCATCTTTAACTAAAATTTCTACAACTTCTCCTGTTACTTCAGATTCTATTTCATTCATTAATTTCATTGCTTCAATTATGCATACTATTTGCTTGGGTTTTACCTTTTCACCTATTTCTATAAAAGCAGTTTCATTTGGTGCTGGTGATTTATAGAAAGTACCAACCATGGGTGATATAATGGTTGAATAAATATTAGAATGTTCTATTTTGCTCTTTTCTTTTATTCTTTTTTGTTCAATCTTGTTATTGATTCTTTTTTTATTTTGTTTCAAATTTGGGTTATTATTTATTGTTAGTGAAATAGGAATATTGTTTTTTGATATTTTTAATTTATTGATTACAATTTTAGTATTCTTTTGTTCTATTTTTAAATTTTCTATGTCGTTTTCGTAAATAGAATCAATAAGTTTTGTAACTCTTTTTATATTGATCATGGTAAATTTATCTTACTTAATTAATTTTTAGTAATGAAGTTTGATACTTCTTTATATTTTATTTCTTCTTTAAGTACCCATACTCTTTTTATGTTTGAAAATTGTATAATTGGTATAATATGATACCTTGAAATTTTTTTATATCCAATAAGTTTTAAACTTTTATTTGAGTATTCACTAATATTTTTTCTTATATTATTAGGAATAAATTCTATTTTTACTAAATGTTCTTGCATTTTTTTACTTTATACTAATGTATTGTATTTTAATTAACGTTTTTTTGCTATCTTTTTTAGGATATAATTAATTTAAATTATGTATAGTTTTAATATGTATTTTTTATATACAATTATATTTTAATGTTAATAGCTGATGATTTAGATAAGCTCTTGAATATTCTACCTGAGTTCATAAAGGATCCTTTAAATAAGCATCCTAGCAAAAAATTTTTGATAGAAATAGTGATGGATTTAGGAAGAAGACCCGAAGCTCGTTTTCCAGATGGACCAGAATATTTATCAATGGTTAATATTTCTTGGAATGATTTGGATTTATGTATTAAAAAAATACCTCAATTTAGCGGTGATAATAGATCAGGTATTGAATGCACATTGCACAGAATTAGTTCTATAAAGAATAGAAAAGGAAATATTATTGGTTTAACTTTTCGTGTTGGTCGCGCTATATTTGGCACAATTAGTTCTATTAGAGATATTCTATATACAGGTAAATCAATACTTCTTTTGGGTAAACCTGGAGTAGGCAAAACAACTGCAATACGTGAAATAACAAGAGTTTTAGCTGATGAGATGGAAAGAAGGGTTGTTATTATAGATACTTCTAATGAGATTGCAGGAGATGGTGATATACCTCATCCTGCTATTGGACGTGCTAGAAGAATGCAGGTTGCAAAGCCTGAGTTACAGCATCAAGTTATGATAGAAGCAGTTGAAAATCATATGCCTGAGGTAATTATTATTGATGAAATTGGTACTGAATTGGAAGCTATAGCAGCTCGTACAATCGCTGAAAGAGGAGTCCAACTCGTTGGTACTGCTCATGGAAATCATTTACATAGTATTATTAAAAATCCTACGCTTTCTGATTTGATTGGTGGGATACAGTATGTTACTTTAGGTGATGATGAAGCTAAAAGACGTGGTTCACAAAAAAGTATTTTAGAAAGAAAATCTATACCTGCTTTTCAGATTGCAATAGAAATTCATGAGCGTGGTAGTTGGATAATTCATGAAAGTGTTGATCATGTTGTTGATAATATACTTCAGGGATCTATAATATCTTTACAGCGTCGTAAATTTAATCTTGATGGATCTATTTCTATTAGGTGTGAAAATTCAACTTTTGCAGAGTTTACATCACATAATAATTATAGTAATGATGGTATCTATTCTAAACCTAGTTTAATTTCATATAATTCATTAGAAATACAAGATCAAATTACAACAAACGATTCTAATTTATCTATAAATAATTCGATTGATCCATTTGATATTTTGAGTAATAGTAAGTTTATAAGTTATGGTAATAAAATGAAAAGTTCAGCACTCATTACATTATATGCTTATGGTATTAATATTTACCAAATAGAGTCAGTAATTTGTAATTTACACCTATCTATACTATTGACGCGCGATTTGTTAAAAGCTAATTATATTCTAGGAATGAGGTCTTGTATTAAAAATAATAGTAAAATACGTCAAGTCGCTAAATCTAACGATATTATTATTTATACTATACATAGTAATAGCTCAAATAATATTATTAGAGCTTTGAAGCAAATGTTAGATACAAAATATATTTCTTATACAAGTTGGAAGCAAGTATGTTTACAGAAAAATTTTAATGAGTTAGATGCTTTGAATGAGACAAGATGTGCTATAGAAAAAATTGTGCTTTCCTATAAAAATTCGGTTGAATTATTACATCGTGGTTACAATTTAAGAAGTTTACAATCTTATGTAATTAGCTTGTATAGTTTAAAGTATTCTACAGTTGGTAAAGTAGGTTATCAAAGGCTAGTTGTTTATCCTAATTAATTTATCATCTTATTTTTTATCATAGTTTTTTCATTGATTACTATAGATACAGGTATTTAATTCTATTATGTTTATATTTGAGGAGTATTTATGTCATCAAAAGAGAAAGATTCAAAAATTTTTGAAACAGTAAGAAATATTGTTGCTCAACAATTAGGTGTTGATAAACAGTTAGTAACTTTAGAAGCCAATTTTGCTAATGATTTAGGTGCTGATTCTCTGGATACCGTTGAGTTAGTAATGGCTATTGAAGAAGAATTTGACATAGAGATACCTGATGAAGATGCAGAAAAAATTGCAACCCTGAATCAGGCTGTTACTTTTATTGAACAAGCAGTTAATTCTAATTAATTGTTTTAGTTTTGCTTATTATTTTAACGGAGAGGGTGGGATTCGAACCCACGGAACCTTGCAGTTCATCTGATTTCAAATCAGACGCAATCAACCAACTCTACCACCTCTCCCTGGCTACATAAATAAACTATAACAAAAAAAAGACTGTAATTACAATCTTTTAGTTATTATTTTTATATGAAATTTATTCGTATGTTGCTTGGCCTGTAAATTTTTTATTTACAGGGTTATTATTATTACCTATCTTATGTTCTATATTACCTATTCCAATGCGTCCTTCATTTACTTTCTCTGGAAAAACACCATCTTTAGGATGTAAATATTGTACTTCTCCATTTGGGAAAATTCTATAAATTTTAAAATTCTGAATTTTAAAATTATTTTTTAATTGGCTAGATAACGCAAGGCATTGCTCTTTTTTAGCTAAGTATAGTAAGTTATCTCCTTCAGCCATAATTGCTGATCCGCCTGTAGGCATCTCAAATATATTTTTTTTATTAGTATTCCATGTAATAGCATATTTTTCTTCTATTTCTGCAGATCTTAACCATCCTCCAGTGCTGCCGCCAAAAGTCGGTGATGGCATTTTGAAATTGATTGTATTATTCATTTGTCTCCTTTATGATTCATATTCTATGAAATATATACTAAGTTTGAAAAAAAATTTTTAAAAGAAATAAAGCTTTACATTTATTTATTTTATTGTATCATTTAGACTAAAAGAATCAATTGGTTTTATTAAATACAGCTTTATAATGTTAATTATTATTTTTGAGTATATATTTATTATTTGAATCAAATCCATAAATGTTTTCTTCGTTTTTTTATTTATTTCAATTAATTTTTTATTTTCTGAAGCACACGTATCTAAATACTGAAAAAATTCTGGTTTATCAATATCTAGCGCTATTGGAAATATTCTTGAAGCGCTTTCGTTAGTTTTACGTATAACTTGCATATCATATTGTCTTGCATCTAGTCCTATTGATTTGTAAAATTCAGACCTTTGAAAATCATTTAGATACATTGTTGCAAATACACTGATTAAAAAAAATCTACACCATAGTCTTGATTCTAAATTATTTAAAAATTGTGGTTGTGATTTTAGTAAGGCTGCAAAAAAATCTCCATGCCTATTCTCATCTTGACACCAATTTTCAAAAAATTTAAAAATTGGATAAACGCGGTGTTCAGGATGCTTTTCTAAATGTCTATAGATAGTTATATATCTCCAATATCCTATCTTTTCAGATAAGTATGTTGCATAAAAAATAAATTTAGGAGAAAAAAATGTATATTTTCTACTTTTAGTTAAAAAGCCTAAATCAAGTGATATATTGAAATCTCCTATAGCTTTATTTAGAAATCCCGCATGTCTTGCCTCATCTCTAGACATTAATAAAAAACATTCAGCAATTATTGGATTAGTTGTAGTTAATCTTCTGGATAATTCTTTATATAACAAAAATCCAGAAAATTCTGCAGTACAGGATCTTTCTAAAAACTCAATAAATAATCTTTTTGTTTTATTATCTAATGTATTCCACGATTTATTAAATTCTTCGTCTCTTATAAAATGTTTTTTGTTGTAATCTGCTCTAAATTCTTGTAATAGTGCCTCAAATTCTTTAATATTAAGAGATATGTCTAATTTTGCCATCTCTTCAAAATCAGTAGTATAAAATCTAGGTGTTAGTAAAGTTTCTTTAATTTTTATATCTGTGCTTTGTATAGTACTTTGCATGTGCTCTTTTATGTTAAAATTTATTATGTGTAGTTATTTTTATTTTTTATACTAACTCTAATGAGCGATTTATAGATATATAATTTTTAAAAATTTACATTTATTTATTAAAGTCAAGTTAGTACATATAAAAAATACTGATGATTAATTAAAATATTTATTTGTTCTGAAATGATTTTTTGATGTAGCTTATCTATGAAATAAATGTTTTCTTATTATTCTATTTAAGGTATAAATAATGGATATTATTAGTTTAGGTTGGGGATCTTTGTTAGCTGTACTTACATTTTCTATTGCTTTAGTTGTATGGGGTAGAAATGGTTTTTAGTGAAATTTTATATTAAAAGGATTATGTTAAATGGTTTCAGAAATAACTACTGCTGCTTTGATTAGTCCATTAATGATACTTATTGGTTTAGTATTGGGTTTTATTCTTTTGAAAATACAGAGTGAGTAATATTTTCGTATATTTTTTATATATTTAATCCAGAGTAGAAAAATTTAATAAGATTTGTATAGCCCTATTTTGGATTATTAAATTTTTTATTTTATTGTTTATTATTTGAGTAGTAATATGTTAATTAAATTTTTTTTGTACCTCTTTAGTTTGTTCACAGTGTTTTTAGTTTTACTTAATACACCCAATAATAGTAATATTGGAGTTTCTATTCATCAAAATCAATTATTTAATTTGCGATCTAAAAAGTTATTCATGCAAAAGTTAATATCTTTTACCGTATCAATGTTTTTTATTTTTACTATTTTGTCAGTAATCTAATTTAAGTATTAATAATATTTTTCACTTATGTAGTTTTTATTGAAATTTTTTATGTTTAGCAAAAAAAGCAATTGCCCTGTGCCGTTCGATCAACAACCTTTAAATGAATATCTTTTGTTGAAAGATTCTTTTTTATTTTCTTGGTCAGTATCTTCTCAAAATTCTTTTATATTTGGTCTTTTATTTTTTTTTATCTCTTTATTTATTTTTTTTAGTATTTCCTTTACTGTATTTATTAATATTAGTGATTTTAGTCAATTGTTTTTATTGGATTTACTTTTTTCTAACTTTGTTATGTTTTTTGTGTTTATTCGGTTATATTTAGGTTGGTCATATATCGTAAAAAGATTAATGAGTGCAACAGTTTTTTATGAAGAATCAGGTTGGTATGATGGTCAAGTTTGGATTAAAACATCAGATTATTTAGTTAAAGATAGGTTAGTAGGTGCTTATCAAGTAATGCCTTTTATATTACGTATTAAGTATTCCTGTTTCAGTATTTTTTGTAATTTTTTTGCTATTTATTTATTTGATTATATATTTTGAATAATATGTCTTTTAGTGTATGATAGACTTGTTCGCGGGGTAGAGCAGTATGGTAGCTCGTCGGGCTCATAACCCGAAGGTCAATGGTTCAAATCCATTCCCCGCTATTTTTTTATTCTTTTTTTAATTAAGATGATGTCAATTTTAAGTTATTATATAATATATTTGTGTTATGCATTTTGATTTTTATAAATTTTTATCTTAATAAATTAATTTTACATTACCATGTTAACCAAGAATTTTTTGCAAGTTGGAGATAAAGCTCCAAATTTTTCTGCTACTGCTGTTTATGAACAAGAGTTTAAAGAAATTAAGTTATCAGATTATTTAGGTAAGTACCTAATTTTGTTATTTTATCCACTTGATTTCACTTTTGTTTGCCCTACTGAAATTATGGCATTTAGTGATACTTATGATCAAATTAAATCACTAAATGCAGAAATTTTGGGTATATCTGTAGATAGCGAATATTGTCACTTAGCATGGATGCAGCTTGATAGGGCGTCTGGAGGTGTTGGTGATTTGCGATACCCTTTAGTTTCTGATTTATGTAAAGAAATTAGTTTGTCATTTAATGTTTTAAATGAAGAAGGTAAGTCTTTGAGAGGTCTTTTTATTATTGATAAAGAAGGCATTATACAACATTATCTTGTAAATAGTTTAGATGTTGGAAGAAGTGTTGATGAAACTATTAGAACTTTAAGGGCTATACAGTATGTTCAAAGTAATCCTGATGAAGTTTGTCCCGCAAATTGGCAGCCCGGTCAATCTACAATTAAGAGTAGTGTAAATCATTCTAAAGAATATTTTCAATCAATTTAGATTTTATTTTCATAAATTCTATTTCAGTACATTATTTGAATAGAACGTGCATTATTTTTAGGTTAAAGTAATAATTGTGTATTTTATAATTTATATTTTTAATGAGGAGATTAAAATGTCTACTAATTTAGCTCAACAATTACGTGAAGGAACAACTAAATCTCATAGTATGGCTGAAAATGTAAGTTTTGTTAAATCGTTTCTTGGTGGTGTGGTAGATCAAAAATCTTATAGACAGCTCGTTGCAAATTTGTATTTTATTTATGATGCTATTGAAGAGCAAATAGAAAATAATAAAGCTAATCTAGCTGTAAATGCAATTTATTTCCCAGAACTTTACCGTAAGTCAAGTCTAATTATGGATTTAGACTATTATTATGGTAGTAGTTGGGCTGATGAAATTAAGCCATCGTCGGCTACTCAAATATATGTTGATAGGATTCATCAAATAGGATATTTAAATCCAGAGTTATTAATAGCTCATTCTTATACTAGATATATTGGTGATCTTTCCGGTGGCCAAATTTTAAAAAAAATAGCTCAAAATGCTATGCAGCTTCCTGATAATCAAGGAACATGTTTTTATGATTTTGATTTAATTCATAATGAAAAAGCATTTAAGGATTTGTATAGGCAATCTTTAAATGATATACCTTTGACTAAAAACCAGATTGAACAAATTATTTCAGAAGCTAATATTGCTTTTAATCTGAATATGAAAATATTTCAGGAACTTAATTCTAATTTAATTAAGATTATGGTAATGTTTTTTATATCTTCGATTAATAACTTTCGTAGAAGATTTTCATAATCTTTATGTAGTATAATAATATATATGTATAAATTAAAAACTAATCAGTCAACTGCCAAACGCTTTAAAGTTACAAGTAACTCTAAAATATTGAAGCGTAAATCTTGTAAGAGTCACTTGTTACAGAAAAAAAGTAGTAAAAGAAAACGTAAATTGCGTAAAATTAGTATTGTTCATTGTTTTGATAAAGGTAATTTTATAAATAATTTACCTTATTTTAATTAAATTAGTAGTGTAAAAATATGTATGACAAGAATTAAAAGAGGTAATGTTGCTCGTAAAAGAAGAAAAAAAGTTTTGAAATTAGCTAAAGGATTTAGAGGTTCTCATTCTAAGCTTTTTCGTACTGCTAAACAACAGGTTCTTAAAGCTTTAAAGTATTCATATATTGGTAGAAAACAGCGAAAACGTAATTATCGTCGTTTATGGATTATTCGTATTAATGCTGCAGCTAGACTTTATAACATGAATTATAGTGAATTTATTTATTTATTAAAAAAGAAAAAGGTTGCATTAAATCGTAAAATATTATCTCAGTTAGTATTAATTGATCAACCTGCTTTTACTTATTTTATTCAATTTATTAAAAATAATAAAGAACTATCTTAGTTAACTCTGTTTAGTAAATAATAAGTTACTAATAATAGTTCTTTATTATTGGTGTATTCATATTTATATTTTATAATATGTATAGCTAGTTGAATGTGCTCTTCTGCAATGTCTTTTGCTTTTTGTATCGAATTCGTATTTTTTATAATGTTAACAGCTTCATTAATAGTTTCTTTAAATTGAAATTCTTTATCTATCATTTTTTTTAGCTCTGATTTTTTATTTAAAGTAAATATTAATGGTGCTGTCAAATTACCATTGACTAAATCAGATCCAGAAGGTTTTCCAAGATCTTTTGATAATCCTGTGATATCTAATATATCATCAATGATTTGAAAAGCTAGTCCTAAATGTTTACCATATAAATAGAAATTATTTTGTATCTGCTTATTACTTCTATTTAGTATTGTCGTAGCTTTACAGCTACAAGCTAGTAATGAGGCAGTTTTGTAAAAAGATTTTTCTATATATTGATCTACTGAAATGTGATAATCAAAAGATATTATGCTTTGTTGTACTTCTCCTTCTGCAAAATCAGTAATAATTTTTGAAATGGTTTTTACGACATCTAAATTATTTAAATTTGCTAAATACCATGATGATTGTGCAAATAGAAAGTCCCCTGCTAGTACAGCTATTTTATTATTAAATAGAGTATGTACAGTTTCCATTCCTCTTCGTTTATCACAATTATCTACTATATCATCATGTACTAAGCTAGCGGTATGTATAATTTCGGTTATTTCTGCTAGTCTTTTTTGCTCTGTTGATATTATTTGATGTTTATTAAGAAGTTTAGCAATTAAAAAAATAATTGTTGGTCTAATTCTTTTTCCTCCAGCATTGAATAATTGTTGTGAAGCTGAGTATAAAATTGGATTTTCTGCAGCAATCATTTTATGTAAATTTTTATTTAATTGACTTAGTTCGGTCTGTATTGACTTCATATATAAATTGAAAAAATAGTTGATTATAAAATTGTATTAATTACCAAAATATTATCATAATATCTTTTATAGATATTCTAAATCTTACAATAGTCTAATTATCTTTTATGTCTTATTACTGTAATTATGATATAATAAATTAGTTAATATATTGATTTGATTATATTTTGTGTATTAATCTTCTAGGAGATGTTTATATCAAGATGTGTAAAGAAAAAAGAAAAACATTTGTACCATTAACTGTTTTATCAGGTTCTATTACTGATAACAATTTGATTAATAAAGATATAGCTTTATCTTTATATAAAGACATGTTATTAGGACGCTATTTTGAAGATATGTGTGCACAAATGTATTATCGTGGAAAGATGTTTGGCTTTGTTCATCTATATAATGGACAAGAAGCTGTCTCAACTGGAGTTATTCGTTTACTTAAACCACAAGATTATGTTTGTAGTACATATCGTGATCATGTTCATGCTTTAAGTAAAGGTGTAAATCCTAAAAATGTTATGGCGGAATTGTTTGGTAAAGAAACTGGATGCAGTAAAGGACGTGGTGGATCAATGCATCTATTTTCTGCGAAACACAATTTTTTAGGGGGTTTTGCTTTTATTGGTGAAGGTATTCCAGTAGCTCTTGGTGCATCATTTCAGAGTATTTATAGAAAACAAGTTTTAAATTATAATGGTCTATTAAATGTAACAGTTTGCTTTTTTGGAGATGGTACTACTAATAATGGCCAATTCTTTGAATGTCTGAATATGTCTGTTTTATGGAAATTACCTATTATTTTTGTTGTAGAAAATAATCAATGGGCTATTGGGATGGCTCATCATCGTTCAACTTCTTTGCCTGAAATACATCAAAAAGCTCAAGCATTTGGTTTACCAGGTATTGAAGTTGATGGTATGGATGTTTTAGCTATTAGAAATGTAGCAAAAGAAGCAATAGCTCGAGCAAGATCAGGTAAAGGGCCAACCTTAATAGAGGCACTAACATATCGTTTTAGAGGACATTCTTTAGCTGATCCAGATGAATTACGATCAAGGCAAGAAAAAAAAGCATGGTTAGCTCGTGATCCTATTAAAAATTTTAAAAGTTATATTATTAAAAATCAATTAGTTGATTCTAAGTCTTTAAGTGCAGCTGAATTACAAGTTAAAAATGACGTACAACATTCTGTTGATTTTGCATTATCTAGCCCAGAACCTAATGTGAATGAATTAAAAAAATACTTATTTGTAGATAATTAATTGACTTATTCCTAATCTAATAAACTTATAAAATAACATTGATAAACTATGGGTAAAATTTTTTTGTTTGATGCTTTACGTGAAGCTACTGATGAAGAAATGGAAAGAGATACATCTGTATTCGTATTGGGAGAAGATGTTGGGCATTATGGTGGATCTTATAAAGTTACTAAAGATTTACATATAAAATATGGAGATATTAGAGTTCTAGATACACCAATTGCTGAAAATAGCTTTATGGGCATGGCTATTGGGGCAGCTATGACTGGTTTAAGGCCAGTAGTTGAAGGTATGAATATGAGTTTTTTATTATTAGCATTTAATCAAATTTCTAATAATGCAGGTATGTTACCTTATACTTCTGGTGGTAATTTTAGAATACCCTTAGTTATTCGTGGACCTGGTGGTGTAGGTAAACAACTTGGTGCTGAGCATTCTCAAAGATTAGAGGCATATTTTCAGGCTATACCAGGTTTAAAAATTGTTGCATGTTCTACTCCGTATAATGCTAAAGGGCTGTTAAAATCTGCTATTCGCGATAATAACCCTGTAATTTTCTTTGAACATGTTTTATTATATAATTTGCAAGATGATATCCCTCAACATGAATATTTTATTCCTCTAGATAAAGCTGAATTAGTTAGATGTGGAACTGATATTACTATTGTAACTTATTCTCGTATGCGTTATCATGTTTTACAAGCTGTAGATATCTTAGTTCAACAAGGTTATAATCCTGAAATAATTGACTTAATCTCTCTAAAACCTCTTGATATTGATTCAATTATTACGTCTTTGACTAAAACTAACCATTTGTTAATTGTTGAAGAATGTATGAGAACTGGTGGAATAGCAGCTGAAGTTATTGCTCAAGTGAATGATAACTATTTTGATCTTTTAGACTCGCCTATTATTAGATTATCATCTCAAGATATTCCTACTCCTTATAATGGTAATTTAGAAAAAGCAACTGTTATACAGCCCAAACAGATTGTTGAGGCTGTACAACGATTGCTATCTTTATAATTTTAGTATTTACTCATTAAATAATGTTAATACATACTGTGTATTATTAAAAGTTCATATCTGCTGCTTGTACTTTTTCCCATTGTTTTTTCTTTAAAACAAAGAATATTTGTGCTATTGTAACACTTATAAAAAATATAATCATATTTTTGATTCTAGTGGGACTTTGAAGTACTATCTCTGTTTCGTTTTGACCGAAGCCTCCAACATTAGGATCATTAGTTAAATTTTGATTGATTGTAATTTTATTTCCCTCTGAAACTATAATTTTTAAACCTTTTGGAATATTTTCATTAATCATTTCTCCGTTACTTTTTTCTATATCTATTGAAAAACCTCCTGATGCTTGTTCACTTATACTTTTGATCGTTCCACTGACATTAGAAGTAATTATGTTATTATTTGACTTTTCTCCTGTTGGATAAATTTGACCTCGTCCCCTATTTCCTCCTACGTATATTGGATATTTTAAGAAAAAAACATTTCTATCTTGTTTCGGATCTGGAGATAGTATAGGGAATATAATTTCTTGATTATTTTTACTTGCTACAGGTCCAATTACTAGTATATTGTCCTTTGATGTACTATAAGGCTGTGCATAAAAATTTTTTGTTTTTTCTTTCATTTCATTACTTAATAAGTTTTTAGGAGCTAGCTTGAATCCTTCTGGTAATATTAGTACAGCACCTGTGTTTAAATTCCCCTCGTTTCCGTTTCCTAATATTTGTTTACTGTCAGTTTCATAAGGAATTGAAATTTTAGCCTCAAATACGCTATTCGGTAAAATAGATTTTGGTAATTCTATTGATACTGTTTTTTGTGCTAAATGGCAGTTTGCACAAACAATACGTCCAGTTGCTTCTCTAGGATTTTCATAGCCTTGTTGTGCATATATAGGAAAGCTATTTGCTGGTTGTATTGAAATGTTCATTATACTAGTAATGCTAAATAGTATTATTAAAATTTCTTTGATGTTTATTAGTATAATATTTTTTTTCATATTTGTATTTAATTTACTTGTTATTTTTTTAATTATAATAACATTCTATAGTTATTATTGAACATAAAATAATAAATTGATATATTTATTTGTCGTGTTTATGTTTTAATTATTTTTAGGATAATTATTCCTCCAAAATATAATATCAATATAGTTGTTGTCATACAGATTTGAGTAATTGGATCAGTTGATGGTGTTATAATAGCTCCTGTTATTGTTGCTATGAATGCAATATATTTCCATGTGTTTAGCATTTGTTCCCATTTCACTATATTTGTAACTCCTAATATTATCTGTATAATTGGTATTTGAAAGCATAATCCTGTGCTTAATATTATTAATGTTACAAAATTGAAGTATTCATCAAATGACCACATTGGTTCTATTAATTCAGATCCATACTTAATTAAAAATTGTAAAGTAACAGGAATTAAAAATTTATAAGAAAAAAAAGTGCCTACAAAAAATAATATGATAGAACTGACTAAGATAGGAACTATATATAAGGTTTCTTTTTGTGTTAAACCAGGTAAGATAAATTGTAATATTTGATATATACTAAATGGACTACTTATAATAATTGCAGAGTAGAGCGAAATTTTAATAGAAACAAACAGATATTCTCCGGGTGCTAATTGTAAAAATTTAATTCCTATAGCAGGCTGTTGTAAAATTAATGTTATTTTTTTTGTATAAATTATACAAACGATTAATGTTATGACAAATATCATAAATGATGATATTAATCTTGATCTTAACTCATTTAAGTGTTCAAAAATAGGCATATATTTATATTGGTTATCATCTTTTCTATATATTTGCTTCATATTTTTATTATTATTATAAGTATTAAAAAAGTTATCTTTATTCAAGGTAGTTATTCTATTTAATTATATTATATTAATAGTTTTATCTCTGTGTTATTACATAAACATAAAAAGGTTAAATATTACTGTTGATTTATAAAATTAAGGATTTATATTTTTATGATTGTTAAAGCTAGTGGCGGTAGTCCTTTAGTCCGACCTAAAATGTATAGAACAGTCTCTCTATCTAGTATATTACAAGCGGAGCAACAAGATCGATTTTTACAATTAGGTGAATTAAGTCAATTAGTTTCTTTTTTTAGCTCTGGTAATCAACGTTTAGAAATAGCTCAATTATTAACTAAAAATGCTAATTTTTTAGTTTCTAGAGCAGCTGATAAAATTTTTGTCGGTGGTTCTGCTATTTCTTATTTAGAAAGACCTCAGGCTTCATTTTTAGATGTTGATTTTAATACTCAATTATTTACTTCTCAAAAATTATCTGGAAACTCTTCGAATAATCTATTGGATAATATTTCTTCTGTATTATTTGATACAAGCGATCCATTACCACCAGGTTTTAAGCCTATTAATGTTATTAAGTATGGATCTGAACGTATGAAAAAGTCTTTACGTGATTTAGATTGGTTTTTAAGATATTTAACTTATGCAATTATTTCTGGTGATTCCAATATTCTTTCTGTTAATATTAGAGGATTAAGAGAATTAATTGATAATGCTTGCTCAAGTGCTGCTGCAATAGTAGCACTACGTGAGATGCGTAAATTATCCTTAAATTTATTTGAGTATGATTTAGAGTGTAGGCAGTTAGTAAAGCAATATTTTGATGTACTGATATTAGAATTTGAATCTTCTAGTTTAAGTGATAAAGTACGTAAAAGATCGTCTGTTGATATGCAGGGTTTACGTTTACCTCAAATTTATAATCAAGCTGGTGTCCCTAACCAAAGATTTGTAATGAAAAGTAGTTTATCCAATGATGAAAAAAATTTAGTTATAAGTGCTTGTTATAGGCAAATTTTTGAACGAAATATCTCTAAAGCATATAGTTTAAAGTTTACTGATTTAGAGTCTCAAGTGAAAATTGGTAAATTATCTGTTAAGGAATTTGTTAGATTTTTAGGTAAATCTTTTGTTTATAAACAGCAGTTTAATCAACCTTTTGTTAATAGTCGTGTTATTGAGTTATCTTGTAGACATTTTTTAGGTAGAGGTTTAAGTTCAATTGAAGAGTTTCAAAGATATTTTTCTGTTGTTTCTAGTAGTGGATTAACTGGTTTAGTGGATAACTTTATTAATTCTAAAGAGTATGCAGATTACTTTGGTGAAGAGACAGTACCTTATTTGCGTAATTTAGGAGAAGAAGCTCAAGAATCTAGAAATTGGGGACCACAAATAAGATTATTTAACTATAGTACTGTATTTAGAAAAATTCCTGATTTTATTACTTTGTTTGCTGATTATAAGTCTAAGTTATCAAATCAACATCATTATGGATTTAGTAATGATCCTTTATCATTACAGTTTGGAGCTATTTTTCCTAACAGTACGGTAGCTCTAAAAACGAAATCATCTTTTTTTACAAGAGATACTAGGAGACTTTTAACTAGATATGGTCCTGGTATATATAATCAAATTAGTAGTCCAAGCTTAAGAAATAGAGATGTTAAAGTTATCGGTCCAATAGTATTTAGTATAAAAGATGATTTGCTGACAATTCAACAAATAATTTCAGCTATATATTTGAGAGTTTTTGGTAGATTTGTTTATAGAGAAGAGTTCTCTTCTCTACTAAAGTATGAAAATCAGTTTAAAAGTTCTTTAATTTCTGTCAAAGAATTTATTGGTTTACTGGTTAAGTCTTCTATCTTTAGATCTTTGTATTGGGATAAATTTTATATTTGTAAGGCTATAGAATATATACATATTAAGTTAATTGGTCGACCTACTTATAGTAGACAAGAAATAGATCAATATTTCAGTATTGTTTATACTCAAGGTTATTATTCTATGATTGATTCAATGTTAAATAGTTTAGAATATACTGAATCCTTTGGAGATTTTACTGTCCCTTATGAGCGTTATATGACTGCATCTTCTGTTGCTTCTAGAGGCTTATTATTTGGCAATTCGCTTGTTAGATCTATAAGTAAACCTAATAAGATTAATTTTATTAGTTTAAGTCAATTGAAAGAAGAACGTAGTTTAAATAGCATGAATCAAAGAATTACACAAGGTGTAACTACCCAAAGATATCAATCTAAATTATTTATATTAAATCAATCCTCTGAAGCTTTTGATAAAGTTCAAATTTTACGAGCGGCTTATAGGCAAGTTTTTGAAAGAGATCTTGGAACTTTTAGTATTGGTGATCAATTTTATAATCTAGAAAAAAACTTTATAAATTCTGAAATAACAGTTCAAAAGTTAGTTCAGCAATTAGGATCTTCTAATCTATACAGAAAAGAATTTTATCAACCTTACCCTAATACTAAAGTAATAGAACTTTCTACAAAGCATTTTTTAGGTCGGGCTCCAAATAATCAATCTGAAATTAGATATTATAATCAAATTTTGGCATCTCAAGGTATATATTCTTTAGTCTCTATTATCGTTAATAGTCGTGAATATGAGAAAATTTTTGGATCTAATATAGTTCCTTATAGACGTTTTCCAACATTACCTGCTGCTAATTTCCCAAATACAGAAAAGTTATATAATAATTTTACAAAGCAGGATACTAATATTATTGTCTCAAGTTTTCCTTCAACATCTAGTTATTAGTTTATATTATTTTAAGTTTAATTATTTATTAACTTTCTTGTTTTAGTACTTTTTCTTAAAATATATTTAGTTATTTCTAAAATTATTTTATTATATATTTTTTTTATTATTCTAATCTTTAGATATATTAAAAGATATATTAAATTGATTTTTAGATGTGTTTTATTAAAGTTAATTATACTTTATAATCTATTTGATTAATATAAACAATGTAAGGAGTTGTAATTGTGAGTATTGTTACTAAATCTATTGTAAATGCGGATGCAGAAGCAAGATATCTTAGTCCTGGAGAATTAGATCGAATTAAAAGTTTTGTTTTATCTGGGCAAAGACGATTACGAATAGCACAGATATTAACTGATAATCGCGAGCTTATTGTAAAACAAGGAGGACAACAATTATTTCAAAAACGAACTGATGTAGTGTCTCCAGGAGGAAATGCATATGGGGAAGAAATGACAGCAACATGTTTAAGAGATTTGGATTATTATTTAAGACTTGTAACGTATGGTATTGTAGCTGGTGATGTGACACCAATTGAAGAAATAGGTTTAGTTGGAGTGAAAGAAATGTATAATTCATTAGGTACTCCGATTTCTGGTGTTGCTGAAGGTGTGCGTTGCATGAAAAATATTGCTTGTTCTTTATTATCTGGTGAAGATTCTGCAGAAGCAGGTTTCTATTTTGATTATACTTTAGGTGCTATGCAATAGTCTAATAGTCTCATTATTTGATTATACTTGAATTGATTTATATAGATTAAAATTTGATATTAGTTTTATATTAAAAACATAAGGAAATTGATTTTATGCAAGATGCTATTACTTCTGTAATTAATACAGCAGATGTTCAAGGAAAATACTTGGATGATAATTCATTAGAAAAATTAAGAGGTTATTTTCAAACTGGTGAATTAAGAGTCAGAGCAGCAGCTACTATTGCTGCTAATGCAGCCACTATAATAAAAGAGTCAGTTGCTAAAGCACTTTTATACTCTGATATCACTAGACCAGGAGGTAATATGTATACAACGAGAAGGTATGCAGCTTGTATAAGAGATTTAGATTATTATCTAAGGTATTCGACTTATGGGATGTTAGCAGGTGATCCATCAATTTTAGATGAAAGAGTTTTAAATGGCTTGAAAGAAACGTATAATTCTTTAGGTGTTCCAATTGGAGCAACAATACAGGCAATACAAGCTATGAAAGAGGTTACTACTTCATTAGTAGGATCTGATGCCGGAAAAGAAATGGGATTGTATTTTGATTATATTTGTTCTGGTTTAAGTTAATTTTTTATTTATTTGATTAAACTTAAAACCTGAATATTGATTTTCAGGTTTTGATTAAATATTTTAATTATTGTTTACTATTGCAGCTTGTAATCTGGCTTTTGCTTTTCTAAGAGTTTGAGTTGCTTCAATTTTTTCTTTATTTGAATTAGCTTTTTCAAGATTATTCGTTGCGCTTTCTAACTCAATTTTTGTCTGTTCTAGGTTAATTTCTGTTATCTCTTCAGCTCCGTTTACTAATATTGTTATGTTATTATTTTTAACTTCTGCAAAACCTCCTAATAAAATAATTGGTTTCCAGTCTTTATTCATTCTAACACGCATAACTCCTATATCTAATGCAGTTAGTAGTGGAATATGTCCGGTTAGTATACCTAGTTGTCCTGTACTACTAGGTAAAATGATTTCTTCTGCTTCTGCATCCCATACTATTTTATCTGGTGCAATTACACGAATTTTGAGTGTCATAATTGTATTTTATTTTAAAGTTTCTGCCTTAGCTATTGCTTCTTCTATATTTCCTATTAAGTAGAATGCTTGTTCAGGTAAATCATCTAATTCCCCTTGAAGAATCATTTTAAACCCTTTAATTGCTTCTTCTAATGATACATACTTACCTGGAGAACCAGTAAATACTTCTGCTACAAAGAATGGTTGTGATAAAAACCTTTCAATTTTTCTAGCTCTAGCTACAGTTAATCGATCATCTTCAGATAATTCATCTAGTCCTAAGATTGCAATAATATCCTGTAGTTCTTTATATCTTTGTAATGTTGATTTTATTTGTTGAGCTGTTGAATAATGTTCAATACCTACAATATCGGGTTGTAACATTGTTGATGTAGATCCTAATGGATCTACGGCTGGATATATTCCCTTAGCTGCTAATCCTCTAGATAAAACAGTTGTGGCATCTAGATGTGCAAATGTTGTTGCAGGAGCAGGATCTGTTAAGTCATCAGCTGGTACATAAACAGCTTGTATAGATGTAATTGATCCATCTTTAGTCGATGTGATTCTTTCTTGTAAAGCACCCATTTCAGTTGCTAGTGTTGGTTGATAACCAACTGCTGATGGCATTCTACCTAATAAAGCTGATACTTCAGATCCTGCTTGTACAAATCTAAATATATTATCAATAAATAGGAGTACATCTTGTTTATTGATATCACGGAAATATTCTGCCATCGTAAGCGCAGTTAAACCTACTCGCATTCTTGCTCCTGGTGGTTCATTCATTTGTCCATAAACAAGTGCTACTTTTGATTCTGTTAATTTTTTTGCATTTATTACCTTTGATTCTTTCATTTCTTCATATAAGTCATTTCCTTCTCTTGTTCTTTCGCCTACTCCACCAAAGACTGATACTCCACCATGTGCTTTTGCTATATTATTAATTAATTCCATTATTAATACAGTTTTACCCACTCCTGCGCCACCAAACAGGCCTATTTTGCCACCTCTTCTATAAGGAGCAAGTAAATCGACTACTTTGATGCCTGTTTCGAATATTGATGGTTTTGTTTGAAGCTGTGTGAATGATGGTGCTGCTCTATGTATTGGTAAGGAATTATCTGAAGAAACATCTCCTAGATTATCTACTGGTTCTCCTAATACATTGAAGATTCTTCCTAATGTTGGTATACCAACAGGTACTGTTATTGGTTCTTCTGTATCAATTACTTCAGCTCCTCTTTTTAATCCTTCAGTTGAGCTCATGGCAACAGCTCGAACTTTATTATCCCCTAATAGTTGTTGTACTTCACAGGTAATATTAATGTGAGGTCCTTGTATTTTTAATGCATTAAAAACTTTAGGTAGTTTTCCATTGGGAAACTCGATATCTAAAACAGGCCCAATTATTTGTGTAACTGATCCTTCTTTTAATGATTTCATAATGATTTTTTATCTCTTATATATTAATAGTTTAGTTAATTAACAGAGTTTCTTTTAATAATTTAAAATAGATAAATTATCTAATTAATAATATTATATAATACATGTATTAAACTTTATTTGATTTTAGAACTTTTAGTCTATACTATATTCTCTACCAGTTGTTTTTAACCAGTTTTGTGCTTCAATATAATTATTAGGAGCTAATGTAACAGCTTGTTGCCAGTATTTAGCAGCTTTTGTAAACATTTCTTTTGATGAATTAATCCTTTTATTATCTATTGCTTTTAATCCTTGATAATGATATATAACTGCAATATTGTTAAGTGCTTGTGGCAAATTAGAATTTAATTCTAAAGCTTGATGATAATACTCTAGTGCCTTAATATGTTCTCCATTACTAGAATATATCAGTCCAATATTATATAAAATATATGATCTATCATAGGGATCTTCTTCTAATTGTAGTGCTTCATAGTAGTTTTCTAATGCTTCTGCATATTCTCCTTCAGATTGTGCAGACATTCCATCTCTATAATAATAGAATGCTTCTTTTTCTTCTTTGCTTGTTGGTAAAATTTTTAAGACGATATCTGCTAATATAGTAAATGTTTTATCTATAAAGTTGTCATTCTTTTGAATTCTTGGCATGATTTAAGTTTTTTAGTCTTTTGATCTATTTTTATTGTTAATATAATTGTAATATTTTATAAAATTAAAAATTTTATTAATATAGATCACAAATATGTTTTATAAAAGTTATCGTTTATTTCAACTTAAGTTTGAAGTTTTTAATCTAATTAATTCGTATGTTAATTTAAGTTATTATGATGATCTCTTATTGTTGAAAAATCCTAAATTACTTCATCTGATAGGTTCAAGTTCCTTTTCGACAACATCTAGTATTAATACATCTTTAAAAGATAATATTAGCTCTATAATAAATGGTTCAAATAAATTTGAAAGGAAGCATAAGGTCAGTTCGTATGAACAAGACTCAATGAAATCTAAAAAATCAAAGGTTAAATTAATTAAGATTAAAACAAAAGCCTCTGATGATATAGAGGATGTTAAACTTTTTGTTAATACATCAGATCATGTATTTTCTCAAGATTTATTAAATAGATCCAATACAAAGTTACCTAAAATTAATGTTAAAAACAAAAAAAAGTATAAGTTAAAAGTAGATATTTCAGGTAGTGATAATATACCTCAGCAATCTCTGCAATCTAAACAAAATATTAATTCTGTTCAATTAAGTAAAAATGTTGTATTAAATAAACCACTTAGTATACAAGATTTATCATTACAAATTTATGTACCTGAAGCGGAGATAATAACTTATTTATTTTTAAGTAAGAGCATTTCTGCTACGATTAATCAGGTTCTTGATATAAGTATCATACGGTGTATTGCTGAAAATTATGGTTTTAATGTAATTGAAGCACTATCAGTTCAAAATAATTATAATCATCAACAACAAAATATAATTAATTCCTCAACAACTATTAAAAGATCTCCAATAATAACTATATTAGGCCATGTTGATCATGGAAAAACTACGCTGTTAGACGCGATTTTAAAAACGAATTTAGTGAGTAAAGAATCTGGCGGAATAACACAAGCACTTGTAGGTTATGAAATATTGTGGAACTATAATTTTCAACCAACAAAGTTAGTATTTTTAGATACTCCTGGACATGAATCTTTTAGTAAGATGAGATTAAGGGGAGCGAAAGTAACTGATATTGCTCTATTAGTAATTGCTATAGATGATGGGATAAAGCCACAAACTATTGAAGCTATTAATTATATTAAAGGTATGGATTTATCCTGTATCGTAGTTATCACAAAGTCAGATAAATTACTTAATAACATGCCAAAGATTAAACAAAATTTAGCTCATCACAATATATTATGTGAGGAATGGGGAGGTGATATTCCTCTTATTGAAGTAAGTGCAATTCATGGTAAAAATATTGATTTATTATTATCTAAAATTTGTACTGTATCAATCACTAATGACTTTATTGCTAATCCACAAGACTTAGCTGTTGGAACGATTCTTGAGTCATATGTTGATAAAAAACAAGGTTCTGTAGCTAATATACTTATACAAAGTGGTACTTTAAAACTTGGTGATATAATTGCTTGTGAAAATTTATATGGAAAAGTTAAAAGTATTACTAACACGTCTAATATTAAAATTAAATCTTCTGGACCATCTTCTATCGTACAAGTTTTAGGCTTTACAAATATACCTCAAGCAGGGTTTACTTTTTGTGTATTTCATAGTGAAAAGAATGCCAAGGAATATTGTTTAAAGCATTTTAATACTAATCAATTAGATATTGCTTTAAAACCTCTTAATAGAAGAATTACTTTCGATTCTAGTTTAGAGGTCAAACAATTAAAATTAATTCTTAAGGCAGATACTCAAGGTGCATTGGAAGCTATTTTAGATCTTTTATCTAATATTTCTCAATCTAAAGTTCAAATTAATATTATTGCTGCTAGTTTTGGCAATATTTCCAATACTGATGTTGAACTTGCAGTAACAACTGGTTCTTTCATTATTGCTTTTAATGTTAATAGTTTGTCTAATGTCAATAATTCATTGAAAAAATATAAAATCGATTTTAAAGTTTTTAATGTAATTTATGACTTACTTGAATATGTTACAAGCGCTATGCTTGATTTAATTCAACCATCTTATGATAAAATTTTAATTGGCAAGGCTATTGTACAAACCGTTTTTAATATGCATAAAGGTTATGTTGCAGGTTGTATAGTAAACGAAGGTAAAATTAATAAAAAATCTTATATTTATGTTTATCGTAATAACTCTATTGTATATGAAGGCTTTATTCTGTCTCTGAAAAGAATGAAGAATGATGTTGAGGAAGTTATTTCAATTAATGAATGTGGATTAATGTCAGATTTTGAGCAATGGCAAGACTCGGACGTAATAAAAGTATATGATCTAGTTGCTAAAGAAAAAACTTTATAGCTTTGTTTTAAAAGATGAAAGTATATTAACTTTCAATCGTTTTATTGTTGTTATGCTTATTAGTCTTGCTTTAAAAATGGTAATAATGCGAGTAAACGTGCTCTTTTAATAGATTTCGTAATTTTTTTTTGTTGCTTTGAGTTTAATCCAGTAGAGCGGCTAGATAAAATTTTACCTTGATCATTAATAAATTTCCTTAAAAGATCTATATCTTTATAATCGATGATGTCTTTTGGTAATTCTTTAAAATTATTTGTTTTATGTCTATTCATAGTTTTTTATTTATTATTTAATTTCTTTAAAAGTTCTATGTTTATTACAATAAGTGCAAAATTTTTTAATTTCTAATCTATTTGGTGTATTTCTTTTATTTTTGCATGTAGTGTAACGAGAAATACCATTTTTTCTTTTAACTGATTTGTTGTTTCTGCATTCACATTCTAATGTAATTATTATTCTTGACCCTTTATTTTTGCCCATAATTTGTTGTTATATTGTTTATTTTAGTATCTTATCAGATATTCTTTTTCATTAGGTTTTATATAATATTGTGTATCTTTTAGTGATAATGTATAATTATTAAAACTTTAAATCAATTTTACATTAGTATAATTCGAATTGTAAATTTATAATATGCCTCAAACTAAATCTCATGTTAAGAATAGTAAAGTTATCTTAAGAAACCGTCATCTTAATCGTAAGTATAAACTATTGATAAAAAAAGCAGTAAAAATGTATCTTTTTAGTATTAAAAATACTGTAAATGATAATAGCCAGGAAAATTTCAATATATGTCGCAACAATTTATCTATAGTTTATAAAACAATAGATAAAGCCGTAAAAAGAAAAGTATTGCATAAAAATACTGCATCGCGTAAAAAGTCGAGGTTAGCTAATATCATTAATTAAATTGTAGTATATGTATCGGATTTTTTAATTTAATTCATAATGATCAAATGTTTCTGATAGTTATTCAATAATTTATGCCTTTTATGATAAATAATCTTATTTAAATTTCAAAAATTTTATATTTTTGTATTTAAATAGTAAATTTTTTTATGTTATCTATCTGGAGTTTTTAATGCTACAAAAAAATATTTCTGTATCTATAGTACCAGATTTAGTTGAAATACAAATCAAGAGTTTTAGGCTTTTTTTAGAAAAAGGTTTGGTTGAAGTTTTAGATTCTTTTTATATTATTACTGATCCTACAGGTAAATTAGAGTTAAAGTTTTTTGGTCGAGACTATAAATTAAAATTTCCTCGTTATAGTGTTCGTAAAGCTAAAAGTCGTGATAAAACTTATAGTGTACAAGTTTATATACCTTCAAAATTAACAAGAAAAGATACTGAATTTATCAAAAAACAAAAAAACTTTGATTACAATAATTCTTCAGTTAATGCAGATAGAAATAAAAAGTACAAAAAAAGACAAGTTTTTATTGGTGATATACCTTTAATGACAAACAGGGGAACTTTTGTTATATCTGGTACAGAAAGAGTGATAATTAATCAAATTGTTAGAAGTCCTGGAATATACTATAAAAAAGAATTAGATAAAAATAATAAATATATATACAGTGCAAGTCTTATTTCCAATAGAGGTTCCTGGTTAAAATTTGAAATTGATGCTAAAGATCAAATTTGGGTAAAAATTGATAAAACTCATAAAGTTAATGCATATGTTTTTTTGAGAGCTATTGGCTTAAATCATGAAGAAATTAAGATCCGTTTAAATAAATATAATTTTCTGGTTCATGGTTCTATTTCATATGAGCAAAAAGAGTTGTTTAAAGAAGTAGGTAAGTATTCAGTTGAAGACTTAACTGATGAAGAAGCTATTTTAATAGTATATAGTAAACTTCGTCCTAATGAACCTTCAACTTTATTAATTGCTAGACAAATGTTATATTCGCGTTTTTTTGACCCTAGGAGATATGATCTTAGTGAAGTTGGTAGACATAAAATTAATCAGAAGCTAAATTTAAAAGTACCCAAAAGTTTTAGGGTATTATCTCCACAAGATATTCTTATTGCTGTTGATTATTTAATTAATATTAAAGAACAAAATATAGGTACATTCGATGATATTGATCATTTAGGTAATCGTAGAGTTCGATCTGTAGGCGAACTTTTACAGAATCAAGTTCGTATTGGAGTTAGTCGCTTGGAAAGAATTATTAGAGAACGTATGATAATATGTGATCTTGACTCTTTAAGTTTATCAAATTTAGTTAATCCAAAACCTTTAGTTGCTTCAATTCGTGAGTTTTTTGGTTCTAGTCAGTTATCTCAATTTATGGATCAAACGAATCCCTTATCAGAACTTACTCATAAAAGACGAATCAGTTCTTTAGGTCCAGGTGGTTTAAACAAAGATAGAGCTGGTTTTGCAGTACGTGATTTACATCCTAGTCACTATGGACGTATATGTCCTATTGAAACTCCTGAAGGACCTAATGCAGGTTTAATAGGATCATTAAGTATTTATGCTCGTGTTAACTCTTATGGTTTTATTGAAACACCTTGTTATATTGTTAGTAATTCTAAAGTTTTAAAAAAAGAACAGTTAATGTATATAACTGCTGATCAGGAAGATGAACTTAAAATTGCTCCAGCTGATATTATGCTACAAAATAATAATTTTATTCAAGATAAAAATATTCCAGTTAGATATAGGCAAGAATTTACTACTTCTATTAGTAGTCAGGTAGACTATATGGCTGTTTCTCCTATACAAGTAATATCAGCAGCAACCTCTTTGATTCCTTTTTTAGAGCATGATGATGCTAATAGGGCTTTGATGGGTTCAAATATGCAAAGACAAGCTGTGCCTTTGTTATATCCAGAGAAACCAATTGTTGGAACAGGTTTGGAATCAAAAGTAGCGAGAGATTCAGGTATGATAATTATTAGTAGGACTGATGGTTTAGTAAATTATGTTTCTGGTACTAAAATAGGTATTCAGGATGATGATGGTAAAATTATTCATTATAGATTAAAAAAATATTATAGATCTAATCAAGATACGTGTATTAATCAAAGGCCTATTGTTTGGCCTGGGGAAAAAATTTATAAAGGTCAAGCTATTGCTGATGGTGCTTCTACAGAATCAGGAGAGATTGCTTTAGGTCAAAATATTTTAGTTGCTTATATGCCTTGGGAAGGTTATAACTATGAAGATGCTTTTTTAATTAGCGAAAGATTAGTCTATGATGATTTATATACATCCATACATATTGAGAGATATGAAATTGAATGTCGTCAGACAAAGTTAGGTTCTGAAGAAATTACTCGTAATATTCCAAATATTAGTGATAATTTTATTTCTCTATTAGATAAAAATGGAATAATTGCTGTTGGATCTTGGGTTGATGCTGGAGATATATTAGTTGGTAAAATTACTCCTAAAGGCGAATCAGATCAACTGCCTGAAGGTAAATTATTAAGGGCAATTTTTGGTGAAAAAGCAAGAGATGTTAGAGATACTTCATTAAGACTTCCAAATGCAGCAAAAGGTAGAGTTGTTAATGTTAAAGTTTTTAAAAGACAAAGTGGAGATGATTTACCACCCGGTACGAATATCATTGTTAGAATATATGTTGCGCAAAAGCGTAAAATTCAGGTGGGTGATAAGATGGCTGGCAGACATGGGAATAAAGGTATTATTTCAAGAATTTTGCCTAAACAAGATATGCCATTTTTACCCGATGGAACTCCAGTTGATATTATTTTAAATCCACTTGGTGTCCCCTCTAGGATGAATGTAGGACAGCTCTTTGAATGTTTATTAGGTTTAGCTGGCCATTATCTTTGTAAAAGATTTAAAATTGTTCCTTTTGATGAGATGTATGGTCAAGAGGCTTCCAGAGTACTAGTTAATAATAAGTTAAAGCAAGCAAGTGTTATCAGTGGATATCCTTGGTTATTTAGTCGTGATTATCCTGGAAAAACTATTTTATTTGATGGAAGAAGTGGAGAAAAATTCCATAATCCCGTTACAGTAGGTAAAGCCTATATGTTAAAATTAGTTCATTTAGTAGATGATAAAATTCATGCAAGATCTACTGGTCCTTACTCTTTAGTTACTCAACAACCATTAGGTGGGCGTGCTCAGCATGGGGGACAAAGACTTGGTGAGATGGAGGTTTGGGCATTAGAAGCTTTTGGAGCAGCTTATACTTTACAGGAATTACTTACAGTCAAATCTGATGATATGGAAGGACGAAATGAAGCTCTGAATGCTATAGTAAAAGGCAAACCTATTCCTAAGCCTGGCACTCCTGAGTCTTTTAAAGTTTTGATGCGTGAATTACAATCTTTGGGTTTAGACATTTCGGTGCATAAAATTCAATTGAATTATCAAGCTGATAGTAATATTCTTGCCAATTATAATGCTTATAATGATTCGCTTATAGTAAAAGATGTTTTTTTATATTGAGGATGTTTGAAATATGACTCACCTTGAAAACCATTTCGATTATATTAAAATTAGTCTTGCTTCTCCAGATAAAATACGTTCTTGGGGTGAAAGAACTTTGCCTAATGGTCAAATTGTTGGAGAAGTAACAAAACCTGAAACCATTAATTATAGAACTTTAAAACCAGAGATGGATGGTTTATTTTGTGAACGAATTTTTGGTCCAGTGAAAGATTGGGAATGTCATTGTGGTAAATATAAACGATTTCGTTATAAAGGTATTGTGTGTGAAAGATGTGGTGTTGAAATAACTGAATCTAAAGTTAGACGTAATAGAATGGCTTATATTGAATTAGCAGCACCAGTAACTCATGTATGGTATCTTAAAGGTAGTACAAGCTATATCGCTTTAGCATTAGACCTTACAGTTAAAGATATTGAGAAAATAGTATATTTTCATTCTTATGTTATTCTAAATCCTGGTAATAATAATAAGCTTGAATATAAACAATTGCTAGAAGGATATGAATGGAGACTTTTAGAAGATAGTTTGTATAAAAATTCTGGTCATGTTGTAGATATTGAAGTAGGAATAGGAGCAGAAGCAATTTATCGTTTATTAAAAGATATTGATTTACATAATACCGTAGATTTATTACGAGAAGAATCTTTAAAACCTCATGTAAATAAAAAAGTTTCAACGAAATTTAATAAAAAAATGAAAAGATTACGTCTATTAGAAAATTTTAATGCAACTGGAGCTAAACTTTCTTGGATGATCTTTTTTGTAATACCAGTAATTCCTCCAGACTTGAGACCAATGGTGCAATTAGATGGTGGAAGATTTGCAACAGCAGATTTGAATGAATTTTATCGTAGAATTATTAATAGAAATAATCGTTTAGCTCGTTTAAAAGCTATTTTAGCACCAGAAATTATTATTAGAAATGAAAAAAGAATGTTACAAGAAGCTGTAGATTCATTAATGGATAATGGCAGAAGAGGTAGAACTGTTGTTGGATCTAATAATAGACCACTTAAGTCACTTTCAGATATTATTGAAGGTAAACAAGGTAGATTTAGGCAAAACTTGTTAGGTAAGAGAGTAGATTATTCTGGTAGATCAGTAATAGTTGTTGGTCCTAAGTTAAAATTACATCAATGTGGTTTACCGAAAGAAATGGCTTTAGAATTATTTCAGCCTTTTGTAATACATCGTCTTATTGTACAGGGATTAGTTAATAATATTAAAGCTGCTAAAAAACTCATTCAAAAAAATGATATGTTGGTTTGGGATGTATTAGAAGAAGTAATTCATGGTCATCCAGTACTACTTAATAGAGCGCCAACTTTGCATCGTTTGGGAATTCAAGCATTTGAACCAATTTTAGTTGATGGTAGAGCAATTAAGTTACATCCTTTAGTTTGTCCAGCATTTAATGCAGATTTTGATGGAGATCAGATGGCAGTTCATATTCCTTTATCATTAGAAGCTCAAGCAGAAGCACGCTTATTAATGTTAGCGCCTCATAATTTTTTATCACCAGCTACAGGATCTCCAATATTGATGCCAAGTCAAGATATGGTATTAGGATGCTACTATTTAACCACTGGTAATCCATCTGCTATAAAAGGCAAAGATCATTTTTTTTCTAATTTAGAGGATGCCATTATAGCTTATAATAATAATCAAATAGAATTGCAAGTTTTTATTTGGGTACGCTTTGGTGGGCAATTAAATTTTGATGACTATAGAGATACTGCTCCACATAAAATATCAAATGAGTTTAATGGTAATACATTACTGTATTATCCAAATTTAGTAATTAAATTAGATGATAAGGGAAATAAATTAGTTCAGTATATAAGAACTACTGTTGGTCGAATTTTATTTAATAATGCTATTCAGAATTCCTTAAGTATTTAGTGACTTATTATTGAGAAAATAGGATTAAATTACAATGAAAAATAGGTTATCAAGTATTTATTTTTTTAATAAAGTTATTGATAAGTCTGAGTTAAAAAAATTAATAACCTGGGCTTTTAGAACTTATGGTATTGCTAGAGCTTCTAATATGGCGGATAAATTAAAAGATTTGGGTTTTTACTATGCTACTCAAGCTGGCATTTCTTTGAGTTTAGAAGATTTACGTATTCCACCTAGTAAAAATGATTTATTGAATTCAACTTTTTTTTCTATAGAAGAAACTGATAAACGTTATAAAAGAGGTGAAATTACTGCTGTTGAAAGGTTTCAAAAAGTTATTGATACTTGGAATTATGCAAGTGATAATCTAAAACAAGAAGTTATTAATTATTTTAAACAAACAGACCCATTAAATTCAATATATATGATGGCTTTTTCTGGAGCTAGAGCTAATATTTCTCAGGTTAAACAACTTGTTGGAATGAGAGGTTTAATGGCTGATCCTCAAGGACAAATTATTGATTTACCAATATTTCATAATTTTAGAGAAGGTTTAACAATTACAGACTATTTTATTTCTTCTTATGGGGCTAGGAAAGGATTAGTCGATACAGCTTTAAGAACAGCAGATTCTGGTTATTTAACTCGTCGTTTGGTTGATGTTGCACAAGATGTTATTATTCGTGAATATGACTGCAAAACGTCTAAAGCTATTTTATTAGAGGAAATGTTTGATAATAGAAAAATTTTAATTTCATTAGAGCAATCTCTATTAGGTAGAGTTTTAGCTGAGGATATTGTTGATTTTAGAGATAATGTTACTATAGCTCATGCTAATGAATGTGTTGATACTAATATAATAAAAATTATTTCTAAGTTACAATTAACTAATGTTCTAGTTCGTTCTCCATTGACATGTGAATCTCCTCGCTCAGTGTGTCAACTTTGCTATGGTTGGAATTTAGCTCATAGTAGACTTGTTGATCTAGGGGAGGCTGTTGGAATTATTGCTGCTCAATCAATTGGTGAGCCTGGAACCCAACTAACTATGCGTACTTTTCATACAGGAGGTGTTTTTACTGGGGAGTTATCTCAAAATATTACGAGTAATGTAAATGGTGTAATTGACTATTTAGATAATTTAATATTTACAGAAACTCGTAATAGATATGGAGATAATGTTCAGTTAGTTCAATCTGATTTTAATCTCAATATTATCGGTGAAAACAATGAAAACAAGAGTGTCTTTATACCTAAAAATTCATTACTTTTTGTAAAAAAATTTCAAAAAGTTAGTAAGGGTGAAGTTTTAGCTGAATATCCGATCAATAAAAAGTTATCTACAGAAAAAGCTCAAAAAGCAGTTGTGGCAGATTTTTCAGGTAGTGTTCATCTTGATACTAATCATTTGTATAAATCTAATGTAAGCAATACAATTAATAAAAATGTAGTCGTTTGGGTATTATCTGGTGAGGTATATAATCTACCTAAGCTTACTAAGCTTATGGTATCTCAAAATCAATTAATACATAAAAACTCATTGATAGCTTGTTCAGATTTATTAAATTCTAGAGAAGGAAAAATTTATATAATTAAAGATAATAATATTGCCTCTAAAATTTTATTAGTTACTTCATCTAAACTTTATACTAATATTAAAGTTTTTGTTGAATTTATAAATGATTATAAAAGATACTTCTTAGAAACAGATAATAAAGATAAATTTCTTTTAAAATGTCAGCCAAATAAAAGAATTGTGCATCAACAAATAATAGGTGATCTTGTATCTAATGCGTATAAAACTAAAACTGGTGGAATTATTAAATACCTTGATTTATCACTTTCAAAAAATGGTGAACAGGAATTTTATAATATTTATGGTTCTGGTTATATTTTATGGATACCGGAAGAAACTCATGTTGTAAATAAAGATATCTCTTTATTATTAGTTCAGAACTTATCCTTCATAGATGCAGGTGCAGAAATAATACAAAATATTTTTGCTAATAATGCTGGGTTTTTAGAAATTGTAGAGAAAGATGGTATTATAAGAGAAATTTTAATTAAACCTGGAAGATTAATTGAAGTTAATTTCAATAATATTAAACTAGATAAAAATCGAGGTTTCTTGCGTCCTGGTGAAAGTTTATTAAAACAGTTAACGACAGATAAGTTAGTTTATTGGGAATACATTAAAATTTTAACTAAGCATTTTATTTTATTAAGGCCTGTTATTATCTATTCTCTTCCAACTAAAAATTTAGTATTAAAATTTTCTCATAATTCTTTTGCAACTGATTTTGTAAATCTTAAATTAGTGCGTAGAACACATTTTAGAGATGGTGAAAGAGTGAAATCAGTTAATGGTATTAATTTAGTTCTGACACATTTAATTATTGAATTACAAGAGAATATATCTCCTATTAAATGTTATATACAGTTTCATTCTACAAGTTTAAGAGATAATAATTCATCTTTTTTAATTAAATTTATAACTGCTGATTTTCTAACAATAAAAGAATCATTTTTTAATAAAAATCACCACTTGTATACTAAAACTTCAATATTAGTAAATGATGGTCAGTATGTTAAATCAAATTCTATTATTTCTCAAACGAGTATTTTTTCTTCTATTGCAGGTAAAATAGATTGTATAGAAGAGACAAAGAATGCAAGTTGTAGAATTTTAATTGTTAGTAAACTTAATACTGTAAGTATAAATATCGATAATAATAAATCGATAAACACTAAGGTTAATAATTATGTTTATGCAGGTGATGAAATTGCTTCAAATTTTATTATCAATGTTTCTGGTAAAGTTATTGGAATACAAGATAATAAAATCACTATAAGAATAGGACAACCCTATTTAATTTCTCATGGTTCGTTACTACATATTACTAATTTAAGTCTTATTAAAAGAGGAGAAAATATTGCTACACTTATATTTGAAAGATTTAAAACTGGTGATATTGTGCAAGGATTACCTCGTATTGAAGAAATTTTAGAAGCAAGAAAAAAAGTAGATATATCATTTAATCTGCATTTTATTCTAGAGAGTAAATTTAGATCTTATTTAGCTCAGGGTTTAAATCTTTATAAAGCTTCTAGATTAAGTATTTTAGACATACAGCTTTTTTTAGTAAAAGAAGTACAGTTTGTTTATCAATCACAAGGAGTATATATTTCTGATAAACATATTGAAGTGATTGTTCGACAAATGACTTCAAAAGTTAAAATAGAAAATGGAGCAGATACTGAATATTTACCTGGTGAACTTATAGAATTACAGAAAGTTGAGGTTGTTAATTCTGGCTTATATAGTAAAAATAAAAAACAAGCTTCATACCATCCTATTTTATTAGGTATTACTAAAGCATCATTAAATACAGAAAGTTTTATTTCGGCTGCTAGTTTTCAAGAAACGACAAAAGTTCTTACAGAAGCAGCTATTTATGGAAAACTTGATCAGTTACGAGGATTAAAAGAGAATGTAATTATTGGTAGGTTAATACCGGCTGGGACTGGTTTTAATACTTATAATGCAAATAAATTAAATGATGATATTTATTCTAGACTGAATGATTTCAGCAAATCGAAAACAGTTAAGTTTGATTTTAGTGACCAAGATAAGAGAAGTAGTTTCGAAGATATTATAATAGATGATAGAAGAGCTCGTAATGATGTCTTATAATCTAATCGTTTTAATTATTTAATTAAAAGTATGTACTTTAATGTATATTGAAATATTTTTTATGTTATTATTGATTTATTATATATGTTTATTTTAAGTTTATAGTTAATTCGCTAAAATTATAATTAAGATTATTTATGTCAATAGTATCTCTAGAAGAATTATTAGAAGCTGGTGTACATTTTGGGCATCAATCTAGAAGATGGAACCCTAAAATGTTTCCTTATATTTATACAGAAAGAAATGGTATACATATTATTGATCTTGTTCAAACTGCTCAACTTCTTAATGATGCGTGTGATTTTATAAAACGATCTTCTCAACAAGGCAAAACTTTTTTATTTTTAGGTACAAAGCGCCAAGCTGCTGGTATCGTTTCAAGAGAAGCAATAAGATCTAATTCATTTTATGTAAATCAAAGATGGTTAGGAGGAATGTTGACTAATTGGGTTACTATTAAATCTAGAGTTGAAAGATTAAATCAACTTGAACAGAAAGATCGTGAAGGTTTAATTGATAATCTTCCTAAAAAAGAAGCATCAATAGTACGTAAAGAGTTAGATAGATTACGTAAACATCTTAATGGAATTAAAGAGATGAAAAAATTACCTGATTTAGTAATTATCGTTGATCAAAAAAAAGAAATTACTGCGATACAAGAATGTATAAAATTAGGTATACCTACAATATGTATGTTAGATACTAATTGTAATCCAGAAATAGTAGATGTACCTATTGCTGCTAATGATGATGCAATTAGATCTATAAAATTAGTCTTGTCTAAAATAGCTGACTCTATATTAGAGGGAAAATTACTTTAATTAATTTATTAAAGTTGTAAAAATTGATTTTATTTCAAGATAAGTGACACATTTTTATTTTTATAGTTAAGATATATATGCTTAAAAAAATTTCTGTTGAAAATATTAAAGAATTGCGTAACAAAACTGGAGCTGGTATGACCGACTGTAAAAAAGCCTTAGAAGCTTCAAATGGTGAAATTGATATAGCAATAGAATCTTTGAGAAAGAAAGGACTAGCCTCTGCTGATAAAAAATCTAGTAGACTAGCAACTGAAGGATTAGTTGAAAGTTATATACATGCTGGTTCTAGGATAGGAGTACTGGTTGAGATTAATTGTGAAACAGATTTTGTTTCTAGACAGCCTGAATTTCATCAATTAGCTAAAGATATAGCTATGCAAATTGCTGCATGTCAATCTGTTTCCTATATTTTTAAAGGCGATATCCCTAATGATATAGTTAGTTATGAACAGAATTTAGAGTTACAAAAAGAAGATTTATCGAGTAAACCAATGGAGATAAAAAATAAGATAGCTAATGGTAGATTAGCTAAAAGACTTAAAGAATTATCTCTGATGGATCAAAATTTTATAAAAAATACAGAAATTACTATTGAAGAATTGGTTAAACAACATATTGCCTTATGGGGTGAAAATATAAAAATTAGGCGTTTTGAAAGATTTTTACTTGGTGAAGGTTTGGAAGCTAAGACTGAAAACTTTAAAGATGAAATTTCAAATATGATTCAAAATAAGTAGCAAAAATAAATAATTATATCAATAGAGAGTAAATTATAATGGTATTATTATTATAAAATCTTTTATCTAGAAGTATCTATTTTCTATTTTAAAGTTATTTAAGGTATTTTTATTATAAATTAATTGGAAAAATAATATGTTTCAACAAAACATCGATGATATATCATCCTTTCTTCTCTTTTCTAGTGTAGAAGTTGGTAAACATTTATATTGGAAAATAGGAAATTATGATATACATGGCCAGGTTTTTATCGTGTCTTGGATAGTTATATTTGTTTTAATAGTATTATCTTTTGCAGGTACAAGAAATTTACAAAGAATTCCAGGGAAATTTCAAAATTTTATGGAATTTATTCTAGAGTTCTTACAAGATATTGCAAAAAATCAGATTGGAGAGCATGAATATAGATTTTGGTTACCATATATTTCAACTATATTCTTATTTATATTATGTAGTAATTGGGCTGGTGCTTTAATACCATGGAAGCTAATTGATTTACCTGAGGGAGAACTAGCTGCACCAACAAATGATATTAATACTACGGTAGCATTATCTTTGTTGACATCACTAGCATATTTTTATGCTGGGTTGAGCAAAAATGGTATAGGTTATTTTTTACGTTATATTGAACCAACTCCTGTTCTATTGCCAATTAATTTACTTGAGGATTTTACTAAACCTTTATCATTAAGTTTTCGTTTATTTGGTAATATACTTGCAGATGAGTTAGTAGTATCTGTATTTACATTATTAGTTCCCATTTTAATTCCTTTACCTGTTATGATTTTAGGGTTATTCGCAAGCTCAATACAAGCACTAATATTTTCAACATTATCTGCTGCTTATATTGGCGAAGCATTAGAGGGACATGGAGATCATTAGTCAGGACTTTTTTAGTTCAATAAATTATTTGCTAATAATTTTTTATAAATTTCGCAGCATTAATGAAATATGTTAATTTTCTATGTTTTACCAAAAATTTTTAAATAATTATGGATTCTATCGTTTCAGCAGCTTCTGTTTTAGCTGCAGGCTTAGCTGTTGGTTTAGCTGCTATTGGTCCTGGTATTGGTCAAGGAAGTGCTGCAGCAAATGCAGTAGAAGGTATTGCAAGACAACCTGAAGTTGAAGGCAAAATTAGAGGAACATTATTATTAAGTTTAGCATTTATGGAGTCTTTAACAATTTATGGATTAGTAGTTGCATTATCATTATTATTTGCTAATCCTTATACCGGTTAATTTTGTTTAAACACTTAGTTTATTTTAATAATTAACTAAGTGTTTTTATGATATTAATATTAAATAACTAATTTTTTTATTAAATTATTATAAAAGGAAATTAATGTATATGATTATATCTTTACTAAGTGAAGTATCTGAAATAAATGATAAAGGCGGATTATTCGATTTTAATGCAACTCTTCCTTTGATGGCTCTACAATTTCTCGCATTAACCGTTATTTTAAACTTGTTATACTATAAGCCTGTAAGTAATATTTTAGATGATAGAGAGGAATATATTCGTAATAGTTTAACAAGTGCTTCCGCATCTTTAGTTAAGGCAGATGAGTTAACAAGAACGTATGAATCTGAATTAGCTGAATCAAGAAAAAATGCTCAAAAAATTATAAAAAGTGCTCAAGAAGAGGCTCAATTAATTGTTTCAAGTAAAATTAAAGATGCACAAAAAGATGCAGAAAAGTTACTTTTAAATGCTTATAATGAATTGAATATTCAAAAAGAACAGGCATTAAAAAGTTTAGAAATTCAAATCGATATTTTGAGTGATCAAATACAGAACAAATTATTAGATAATTAATATAATAGACATATGATACTACACAAAAAATTACTAATAATTATTAATAATATCAAAATTATATAATAAGTAAATGAAAATTTTTGAAATTGTTAGTCAAGAGTTATTATCCTCAGGTGTTAGTTTTAACTCTAACTTTTTAGAGGCAAACGTATTAAATATTCTACTTTTATTAAGTGGTTTAATCTATGTTTTGCGAAATTTTTTAGGATCAATTTTAATTGATAGGCAAAGTAAGGTACTATTTGCTATTAGTGAATCAGAAGAGCGTTTAAAACAAGCAAATATTAGATTAAATGAGGCTGAAAAACAACTTGCCCAAACACAATTAATCATTAACCAAATTATTAATGAAGCAGAAATTACGGCTAAAAAAGTTCGCGAATCTATATTAGAACAAGGTAAATTTGATATTGAAAAGCTTACAAAATCAAGTAAAGAGAGTGTAAGGTTTGCTGAGAATCAAGTTAGATTACAGATACAACAACAAATTACAGTCTTAGCAATACAAAAAGTTGGTGTGGAGTTAAAAAGTCAAATGAATTCTGTTATGCAGGAAAAGATAATAGATCAAGGTATTATGCATTTAGAAGGTAAAATCAATTTATGAGTAATCAAAATTTTAAAGAAAAAATAGCTACTCCGTATGCTGAAGCTTTAATTGATCATGCTCAAAGTCTAAATTTATTAACAGAAGCTACAAAAGACTTATCATCAATTTCAACTATTTTATCTGAATCTAAAGATTTACAGATTCTTTTACAGAATCCTTTGATTAATGGTCTTATAAAAAAGGAGATACTAAAGCAACTGTTTGAAGGCCAAATAAATAATTTTGTTATGAATTTTTTATTAGTTTTAGTTGATAGACGACGAGTTTCTCTGTTAGATAGTATTATACAAAAATATTTAGAACTAATATATTTTTTAGAATCTACTACTATAGCTGAATTGTACTCAGCTGTTGATGTTACTGAACTACAACAAGAAAGTTTGGTACAAAAAATAAAATCTATGACTAATAGTAATCAAGTAAAATTAATTATTAGAAAAGATGCTAATTTAATAGGAGGTTTTATAATTAAAATTGGATCAAAAATTATTGATGCTAGCTTAGCTGGTAAATTAAAAAGAATGTCTTTATATCTTGATACAAATTAAGCATAACTATATCTTTAAAATTAATATTTGCAAATATAAACCATAAAATCATATGTTAAACATTAGACCAGACGAAATTAGTAATATAATACGTCAACAAATTGATAAATATAACCAAGAAGTACAAGTTGCTAATGTCGGGACTGTTTTACAAGTTAGTGACGGTATTGCACGTGTTTATGGATTAGATGAAGTAATGGCTGGAGAGCTTTTACAATTTGAAGATAAGGATCAAACTATTGGTATTGCACTAAACTTAGAAAGCGATAATGTTGGTGTAGTATTAATGGGTGATGGACGTAATATACTTGAAGGTAGTTCAGTTAAATCTACTGGACAAATAGCTCAAATTCCTGTAGGTGATGATTTTTTAGGGCGAGTGGTGAATGGTTTAGCTAAACCAATAGATGCTAAGGGTACTCCAAATACTAATGATACTAGACTAATTGAATCATATGCACCAGGAATTATTGGGCGTCAATCTGTATGTGAACCATTACAAACTGGAATTACCGCAATTGATGCTATGATTCCTATTGGAAGAGGACAAAGAGAATTAATAATTGGTGATAGACAAACCGGTAAAACAGCTGTTGCATTGGATACAATTATTAATCAAAAAGGTCAGAATGTTATATGTATCTATGTAGCTATAGGACAAAAAGCTTCTTCTGTGGCACAGGTAGTTTCTACTTTAGAAGAGAAAGGTGCATTAGAATATACTATTATAGTTGCAGCTAATGCTGATGATCCTGCGACATTACAATATATTGCTCCATATACAGGAGCTACTTTAGCAGAATATTTCATGTATAAAGGAAGAGCAACTTTAGTTATATATGATGATTTAACGAAGCAAGCTCAAGCCTATCGTCAAATGTCTTTACTCCTTCGTCGTCCACCTGGTAGAGAAGCATATCCTGGAGATGTCTTTTACTTACATTCTAGGTTATTAGAGAGGGCAGCTAAATTAAGTAGTGATTTAGGTGGTGGGAGTATGACTGCTTTGCCTATTATTGAAACACAAGCTGGTGATGTTTCCGCGTATATTCCAACAAATGTTATTTCAATTACAGATGGACAAATTTTCTTATCAGGTGATTTATTTAATTCAGGAATTCGACCAGCAATTAATGTAGGTATATCGGTTTCAAGAGTAGGTTCTGCGGCTCAAATTAAAGCAATGAAACAAGTTGCAGGTAAATTAAAATTAGAATTAGCTCAGTTTGCTGAACTGGAAGCCTTTTCTCAGTTTGCTTCTGATTTAGATAAAACAACTCAAAACCAGTTAGCTCGTGGTCAAAGATTAAGAGAAATATTAAAACAAGCTCAAAATTCTCCTCTTGTAGTGGAAGATCAAATTGCTATAATTTATGCTGGTGTTAATGGCTACTTAGATAAAATTGAATTATCTAAAGTAAATGATTTTGTTTTAGCTTTGAGAGAAGATTTACTAAACTCAAAACCAGAATTTGGAGAAAATATTCGTAAAAGTAAAAAATTAACTTCAGAATCTGAAGATTTATTAAAACAGTCAATACAAGATGTAAAACAAGCATTTGCTGTTTAGTTAGTGATATCCCAGATATTTGATGTAGTTATTAGAAACTTAGGATAGTATCAAATATGTCCTAGGTTTATTTGTGAGTAATTAAGTTTAATCTAAAAAAATTAGACGCTTTTATTTCTGTAATGGAATATATTCGTATCCATATTTGTCTATATTTGATGCTATTGTTGCGTTTCCAGTAAGTATAATTTTTCCTTGATCCATAACATGTACATAATCAGGTTTAATGTAGTCTATTAACTTTTGATAATGAGTAATTAAGATTATAGCATTATCTTTATTAGCAAATTTTTTAATATTACTAGATATACTCTTTAAAGCATCAACGTCTAAACCAGAATCAATTTCATCTAAAATAGATAATTCGCTTTTTAGTAAACACATTTGTAAAATTTCGTTTTTTTTCTTTTCTCCTCCAGAGAACCCCTCATTTAAATATCTGTTCAAGAAAAGTGGATTTATATTAATATCTTGTATTTCATTATTAATTAGTTTAAAAAATGATAAAGGATCTATCTCTGGTTTATTTAGCTTTTTTTGTTTACAGTTATAAGCTAAACGTAAAAAATCAATATTACTTACTCCAGGCACTTCTATTGGATATTGGAAAGCTAAAAAAATTCCTTGATGAGATCTATTTTCTGGTTCTTCATGTGTAATATCTTTATCTTTAAATAAGATACTTCCTTTTGTTATTTGGTAAGAGGGGTGTCCAGATATTACTTTAGCTAAAGTGCTTTTTCCTGATCCATTTTTACCCATTATTGCATGAATTTCTCCTTGATTTACTAATAAATTTAAGCCTGCAATAATTTCTTTATCATTAGTATTAACGTGTAAATTTTGAATTTTTAACATTTGTTGTTTATTAATCATTGACTTTTATCCAATAGTACCTTCTAATTTTAAGTTAAGTAAACGATCTGCTTCCATTGCAAATTCCATAGGTAACTCGTTTAAAATATCCTTACAAAAACCATTTATCATTAGGCTCACCGCTTCTTCTAAAGAAATACCTCTTTGTAAAAAATAAAAAATTTGTTCCTCTCCTATTTTAGATGTTGAAGCTTCATGTTCGACTGTACAATAAGGATTTTTGACTTGTATATAGGGAAAAGTATTGGCTTTGGAGTTACTACTTAAAATTAATGAATCACATTGAGAATAATTTTTAGAGTAATATGCTTTAGGTCCCATTTTTACTAATCCGCGATAATTATTCATTGAGTTACCGGATGAAATGCCTTTAGATATTATTTTACTTTTTGTATATTGCCCTATATGTATCATTTTACTTCCAGTATCTGCTTGTTGATAGTAATTAGTTAATGCAATAGAAGAAAATTCACCTATTGCATGATCTCCTACTAAAATACAACTAGGATATTTCCAGGTAATGGCTGAACCAGTTTCTACTTGAGTCCATAATATTTTAGAATTTCTTCCGATACACATTCCTCTTTTTGTAACAAAATTGTAAATTCCTCCTTTTCCTTGCGAGTTACCTGAGTACCAATTTTGTACAGTGGAATATTTAATTGTTGCATTATCCAAAGCTATTAACTCTACTATTGCTGCATGTAATTGGTTATTATCAAATTGTGGTGCAGTACAACCTTCTAAATAACTAACATAGCTATTCTGATCTGCTATAATTAGTGTTCTTTCAAATTGACCTGAATCTTTATTATTAATTCTAAAATAGGTAGATAATTCTAAAGGACATTTTGTATTTTTAGGAATGTAACAAAAGGATCCATCACTAAAAGCTGCAGAGTTAAGTGATGAGTAGAAATTATCTCCAATAGGTACAACTGATCCAAGATATTTTTTGATAAGGTTAGGATATAATTTAATTGCTTCACTAATAGAGCAGAATATAACTCCATGATCAGCAAGTTCTTTTTTAAATGTTGTAGCAATAGATACACTATCAAAAACTGCATCAATTGCAACATTGCTTAATCTCTTTTGTTCATCAAGAGATATTCCTAATTTTTTAAATGTTGTAAGTATTTCTGGGTCTACTTCATCTAAACTTTTAATTTGTTTTTTGTCTTTAGGAATGGAGTAGTATAGAATCTTATTGTAGTTAATAGCTTCATAAAATAAATTGCTCCATTGTGGCTCTTTCATTTTAATCCATTTTTCATATCCTTTTAGCCTAAATATTTTTAAATAATTAGGTTCTTTCTTATATTTTGAGATCAGTTTAATTATTTTAGCACTTAACCCTTTTGGAAAATATTCTGAATCAATTTTAGTATGAAATCCATATTGATAAGGTTTATTTATTAAATTATCTAAATAGTTTTTTGAATTATTATTCACATTACTTTAATGTATATTGATTGTTTTCTATATGTCTTTATCTAATTTTATTATATAATATAAGAATTGTAATATATTAAAAATTAATCTATATACATTTTGTTTTTAAACTTATTATGAATAGATTTATTCCATAATGTTATATTTAAATCATTTTGATCTTTTATAATCTGATCACATAATTTATTATTACCGAAAATAATATATTTGATTATTTCTTTTTTATTACCTTGATTTTTCATTCTAATTCCTAAATAGATACTATTGATTCTATCAATAATTTTTTCTAGTATTTGACTACTTATAAGTATATTTATTGTCATCCTATTACAAAATTTAAATCTTAACTTACTAATATATTTATAACCAACATATATCAGTTGATTTATTGTTTCACTTTTAATAAAAATCGAAATATTGCAACATACTATCATGTATAATGTATTTAAAATAATTATTTGTTTTATATATTCAGGAATTTGATAAACTATATAATATATATATAACTTACATATAAATGTTTTAATATTTAATAAGAATATAATTTTGAAAAAATATAAAATAAATATATTACTAATATATATAGTTGTATCATCATTATAATTCATAAAATAATTAAAAAATATTATATTTAAAGAGAAAAATATTACCTTTTTATATAAACTCAACAATTTAATTAAATATAAATCTCTAAACTTTGTTAATAAAGTTAATTGTATAAGAACCATTAAAATAAGTAAATTTATATTATAAATATAAGGTAAAAAAATTAAAAATATTAAAGTAATTAGTTGTGCTAAATAAATATATTTTTTATAGGATAACTTAAAATTTAAGTTAAAGTAATCTTGAGACGAAATATCATGTAAAAAATTCATATTTATTTGATCAGTAAAGTTTCTATTTTGTTAAGATATTAATATAATTACAAGAGTAAGTGGCGAAATTCGGTATACGCATCATATTCAAAATATGACAACATAGTTTTGAGGGTTCGAATCCCTCCTTACTCATTCTTTATTTTTATAAGTCAATATATTTTTAAACAATTCTTAATATGTTAAAATATGACTTAATATATTAGATAAATTGAGGATTATATTATATGACTTTACTTGTTATTGGTAGTACAGGAACTTTGGGTAGACAAGTTGTAAGAAAAGCATTAAATCAAGGATTTCAAGTAAAATGTTTAGTTAGAAATTTTCGTAAAAGTGCTTTTTTAAAAGAATGGGGAGCAGAGTTAATATATGGTGACCTTTCAATCGTAGAAAGTATACCCATATCTTTATATGGAGTTAGCGCAATAATTGATTGTTCAACAATTAGAGCTAATGATTTACATGATATTGAATTAATTGAATTACAATCAAAATATATTTTAATAGAATCTGCTATTAAGGCAGGTATTAAGCGGTACATATTTTTTTCTATATTCAATTCTTTTAATTATAAAGAGATACCTTTATTAACTTTAAAGTTAATGATTGAGTATCGTCTTAAAATTTCAGGCTTAAACTATACAATTTTTCATCTACCTGGTTCTTTTCAGGGATTAATATCTCAATATGCCTTACCCATTTTAGATAAACAATTTATTTGGATTACAAATGAGTATTCTTTAATTTTTTATATAAATACACAAGATGTAGCTAAAATGGCAATTCACAGTCTATCAATTGATCAATTTAATCAAAATACCTTACCATTAGTAGGAAATAAATCATGGAGATCATTAGATATAATTAATTTATGTGAACAAATATCCGGTCGCCGTGCTCAAATTAATACAATTCCAGTTTATTTACTGAACTTGCTAAAAAATTTTACTAAACTTTTTCAATGGACTTGGAACATTTCAGAAAGACTAGCATTTATTGAAATGCTCTCATGCAAATATAATACTAGTGCTCAAATGAAAGAAATTTTATACATATTACAAATTGATGAAAGAGAATTAGAAGATTTAGAAGTATACTTACAAGAATATTTCGAACGTATTATGAAAAAGCTAAAAGAATTAAATTATCAAATTTTAAGTAATAAAAAAAACATTAATCCAATAGAATTTTAATATAGAAATTAATGTTTTTATTATTTAATCTATGAATTATTTTTTTTGTTTATACTATATACTATCTACAAATATTTTTTTATTTCTGAGGAGAACTATTATGCTAACCTTGAAAATTTTCGTCTATACTACAGTAGTATTCTTTATTTCTTTATTTTTCTTTGGATTTTTATCAAATGACCCTTCACGGAATCCTAATAGAAAAGATTTAGAGTAATCTCTATCTATGAAAACTAATTATAGTAACACTATTATGATAATGTTGCTATAATTAATACATTTTATATTATTGTATTAATCTGATATATGAAGATATTTTTACACCTAAATATTTTTTCTTTTGTAAGTTTTTAACTATTATAAGTGATATCATAAAGTTATTACTGACTATATGTATATATTCCTTATAGTAAATGTGTCTATTTTTATTTGTAATAGTAACTATATTTGCTTTAACTTTTTTCAATTTAAACAATGATTTGTCACTATTTATATAATTAAATAAAAAACTCACAATATTAAATTTATTATTTTGTGAATTTTTCACAAAACTTACTTTTTCTCTATACTGCTTCTGTCTCTTACTATCTAAAAAGTAAAAATTTTCCTGTAAAAACCAATTTCCCTTAATCTCATTTAGCAATGTATGTAAATTCTTCTGCATTAATTATAACAAATATGATTTATTTTATTAATATTCTATTAGGATAAAATTATGCTTTATATTTGTAAATTGTATATAGAATGAAAGACAAAATATATGTTTTCTAATTTTTAATGTCTTCAATTACATAGAATAAAGTATCTTCGATTATAACAGAGCTAAACTATTAAGTAATGAAATATTGGAATTTAAAAAAGATCAATCAATCCGCATTTGAAAAAACAGGAATTATTCCACGTTCAATGAATAAACTTTTTAATCGCTTTAAACAAGAGCTAAACCCAAATGCAGAAGTTGAAGCATTAGAAGAATTTAAAGTAGCTAAATATCAAACATCAACATCTGTAAAATATATTATAGTTCTACTGATTATACCAATCTTAATTAATCAACTGTCAAAAATTATTATATTGGATCCAATAATAAATCACGTATGGAATAGAAGTAGTGATTATATTTTTTTAAATCGTTCTCAAGAAGAACGAGCTTTTGCTGATTTACAACGTTTTGAAGAAAAACTTCACTTTGAAATTTTAATAGGTAAGCTTGATTCTGTACCTATTAAAAATGTTCAGAAAAAAATGTCTGATAAAGCATTAGAAATAGCACTAGAGTATTCACAAGAAAGCGCTAATGCTATTAAAAATATAATAGCTGATTTTATTTCAATTATTATTTTTCTTTCGATTTTAATTATTAATAAAAGACAATTTTCAATATTAAAATCTTTTGTTAATGAGTCAATTTATGGTTTAAGTGATACCGCTAAAGCTTTCTTAATTATTTTATTTACTGATATTTTTGTTGGATTTCATTCTCCTCATGGATGGGAGATAGTAATTGAGGCAATTTTGAGACATTTTGGTTTGCCTGAAAGTAGAGACTTTATTTTTATTTTTATTTCAACTTTCCCTGTTGTATTAGATACAATATTTAAGTATTGGATATTTAGATATTTAAATAAAATATCTCCTTCTGCTGTTGCTACTTATCATAATATGAATGAATGAATTTATAATTGCCAAAATCTTGATATTAATCCTAGAAATATATCCATATTTTTGATGCATTTTGTAATGAAACCATGAACTATTAGAAATAGCTTAAATTTATTTATCTGCTTATTCACAAACATTATATTACCAAACCAGTATTTTAATGCTAATATGCAAACTCAAACTATTATACTAATTAAATACATTCATAAGATGACTATAAGTTGAAAAAACTACGTGATTTTTTTTAATCACGTAGTTTTTTTATATAAAAATGAGAAGAGTACTGAAAAATTACCTTGTAAGATTCATCATTTTTATAAGAAACGAAAAAATAATAACTTCTATTTTTGATTAAATCATTTAATAACAAAATGTGAATTATAAATATTTGGTAGGAGCTAAGTAAAATGATTTTACTTTTTTATTTATATTGATTATAATGTTTTTATTAATTTTTATGCATCTGTGGCCGAGAGGCCGAAGGCAGCGGACTCATGTGCGACCCGTTTTTAGGTGTTAAAGGTTCAAATTATACCTTTTAAGCTAACTAAAAACTAAGTATAGTGTAATATTTAGTTAACTGTATTTTATTATGTTAGTTCTTACTAACTATTCTAAATCATGAATATAATTATTTAGTCAATTTAGTAATATTTTAGCCTTAAATAACTCTAAATTAAGCAGACTATATAAATAGTTGATATAACTAGTTAAACAAACCTTTGTTCGAAGTATTAATTAAAAAATATTTATAATATTATATAAATATTTAACCCTTATACTTAATTATTATGAGTTAATATAAGTATGATTAATTTAAGAGGTTGTTAATATATAAAATGGAGTTTAAGTCAACAATACTAAAAAAATACGGAACGGAGTAAATAAATAGTAATTCTTTATTTTAATTTTTTAGTAAAGAAAATAATTAGGCAAAATAATCTATTTATAAAGACACAATAAGAAGCTAAAGCTAACGTATTGTGCTTATTACAAAATATATATATTAAATATAAGATAAAAATTTAACAGTCAGAAAAGTAGACCTTTCTAATGATTAAAAAAAAATTTATTTTTGTGGTAAATCAAGTTACTTTTTGGGAAAAACTACCATGGCATAAAATCAATATGCGTATATTAATGATTAAGAAACAAATATACATAGCGATGAAAAAACATGATTTAACTTATGTATATCAGTTACAAAAATATATTATGAATTCTAATGAAGTTAAGGTTTCGTTAATTAATAAAATTTTATGTGATTTAGTATTATACTATAATAACTGTAGCAATATAAAATTACTAATTAGAAGCATAAATAAGTTCGATATATTAAATTCATTAGTTATTAATAAATCAAAACGTTATGTAATTAATAATGTAATTATTGAATATATTAAACAAAATTTAATTTATATATCAATAGAACCGACATGGACAGCAAAAATTTCAAAAAAATTAACACAGTTGATTAACAATACACAAATAACAAATAGTGTAAGTTCTTATAAAAAAAGAAATAACAAATATTTCTTAACAAAAATCATTATTAATAGATTAGGTTCTTACAACTATATTAATAAATCAATTAGTTTATGGCTATATCAAAATATTTGTTTAAATTTATCAAAAATACATAATTTAAAATATAAAAAGTGCGTTATTGAAAATAGAAATAATGAGTTAAAATTCATTACAAAAAATTTACAATATTTACAGTTGTTAATAAATAGTATATTAATTAATGACTTATATTGGTATAAATTTCATAATATAAGAAAAAAGAATAGTGTTTGGAAACATATGAATAATAAAAAAATAGTTATATTGCATAAAAATATAGCAGTTAATAAATCATTAAAAATATTCAACACAATGTTAAAAAAATTATTATATAGAAAAACATACAAAGGTTTTAATAAAATCAACGTTTTTGATAATAATATAATTAACAAATTCAAATTTTTATATAGATATTACTACTCTCATGTTACTACATTTATTTCATTGAGTTTAATTGAAAACTATAATGAATTAATAAATGTTTTTAATTATGTAATCATTAAAAAACAGATTAGTCAAAACTTGAATAAATCTAAATATTTTTATAATTTACAACTAGTAAATCAACTATTAAATAAATACATTTATTTTTGTAATATTGAATATTTTTATTAATCTCTCAAATTATTTAAATGAATATTCATATAATAATAATATATATTTTGTTAATAAATAAGTGGTAGCCGTATGAAATGAAAATTTCAAGTACGGTTTTGTAAGAGCGATTTTAATAAAAATCTACTCCAATAATCCGCCATCCCTTAGGGACACCGCTGGTTCAAATCCAGCCAGATGCAATATAAAATGTAAATATAATGAAAAATTAAGCGGGTAGCGGGAATCGAACCCGCATCATTAGCTTGGAAGGCTAAGGTTTTACCACTAAACTATACCCGCTCTTTGAATCTTAATCAAAAATACTATATCATAGTAAATAATGTTTGTAAAATATCTATGCCATTCCTTCTAATTTTACTTTAAGAAATAGAGCTATCTCTTTAGCTTGATTTTCTATTTTTTCAATAGATACTGGTTCTCCAACTGTAGTCAAGGGAATTTCTCTTCTATCTTTAGTTTTAAGATAAATTTCTCTTTTAGGAGATAGACCTTCTTGAATATTTATTTTGATAGAAGATACTTCATTAATTTTATATTGTAATTTTAACACACGATTTTTTCCTGGAAACCCAAGTCTAAAGATAGTAATAAAACCAGTCTGTTGATTAAATTCATTATATCCACTACCGACATCACAAAAAATAGTATACCATAAGAACAAACTTGTTAAAACTCCAGTCATCCCATAAAACGTCATTACAGCTCCTTGAGGTAAAAAAAGTATATTATGATCGTCAAAAAAAGAAAAATTATTAGAGTACAATTTTACATAACTTTCTATCCCTATTAGAAAAAAACTGATACCACCTACTAAAATTGTAGCAGCCCACCAATAATTGCTAAATCTACGTGATCCTAATATTTTATCCTTCTTAATTTTATTCATATGTATTTTTTTATACTTTTAAACAATGTAAATAATATATAAATACTAACAATTAGACAAAAAAAATTTTTATTTATTGTTAATATTATTGCATTCAATATGTAATAAAAAAAGATTAAATTAATTTCATATATTGTAAACTAAAATATAAACCTAAAGCTAAGGCCATAAATAGTAATATAAACAATGTATAACTAATAATTATTGACATAGATTCTTTTACTCCTCGTAAAATTTAATTATTTCGTAATTTTTATTGTCAAATTGTTAATATTTTAACCTAAAACTAAAATTATTTGTTAATATTTAATTTTATAACCAGTAAAATTATTATTCTTCACCAAAGTAAACTTATGACAAATTTCATTCAACCTTATAATAGAGACCCTTTTGTAGGTAATTTATCAACACCTATTAGTACATCAAGCTTAACAAAAAATTTGTTAAGTAATCTTCCTGCTTATAGGAGAGGATTATCTCCTTTACTAAGAGGTTTAGAAATTGGCATGTCTCATGGTTATTTTCTGATTGGACCATTTGATAAACTAGGTCCTTTAAGAAACACAGACGTTGCTTTATTATCTGGATTTTTATCTGCTGTTGGTTTAATTGTTATTTTAACAGCTTGTTTATCAATGTACGGAAGTGTTTCTTTCTCTAACAACTTAGATGACTCAAAGGATGTATTACAAACGTCGAATGGATGGAGCCAATTTACTGCTGGTTTTTTTGTTGGTGCTGTAGGTGGCTCAGGTTTTGCTTATTTACTTTTAGCCAATCTTCCAACTGTGCAGAATTTAGGATTATCCTAAATAACATTCGTTAATGCACTTAAGTAATGATAAATCTTAACACATTGAACAACTGTTACTTAACAAGCTAGTAAGGGGACTTGAACCCATAACCTGCTGATTACAAATCAGCTGCTCTACCAATTGAGCTATACTAGCATTTATTAAAATTGTAAAAATATTATTAATAAAAATAAATAAATAAATAATTATTTATTTATCTATTTTTTAATTTATTATCTAATCTACAGAATCAATTGTTTTATGCATATGTTCCGTATAGTAATTAATTGTCTCATCAAGACAGATAAATGACCAGCCAGTTGGTATGCTAATATCTTCTTCTATATTTTCATCATTTATAAATGAATCATTAATTTCAATATCATTATATTTTTCATGATATATATTTTTTAAACTTGATACCATAATAGTTATATCCTTATTATTTAGTCCAATATTGTTAATTTGAGACGAATTCAATTCACATAACTAAAATTATATCATATAAATTATGAATTGTCACTATAAAAAATAATTTTAGATGATTACAATTTTATTTTATGTAAGGACTTTATCATTTTTGATGATATTCTTATTTTTATCCAACAACCTTGTTTGATTGACCATATCTTTTTCTTATGTAAGTTGACATTTTGAATTTTTCTTGTTTTTACATTTGAATGTGATACTTGATAACCATTGTTTGCAGTTTTACCAGATACTTGACAAATCTTAGACATAATACCTCGCTATTTTATAATTCATACAAAATTAAATTATATATATTTATTCAATGTATTTAATAAGGTTGATCTAGGTACAGCTCCTATTACTGTATCAATTTTAATACCATTTTTGAAAATCATTAATGTAGGGATACTTCTTATTCCATATTCAGCCGCAACACTAGCATTTGAATCAGTATTAATTTTTACAACTTTTATAGTACTTTCATATTCTTGAGCTATTTCACTAATAACAGGAGCTATCATGCGGCACGGACCACACCAAGGAGCACCAAAATCTACTAAAACAATCTTACGAGACTTAATAACTTCTGAATTAAAATCAGAATCTACAACTTGTACAATAGGCAAAATCAATCTCTCCACTAGTTATGTATTGCTATTCTAATCGTAGCATATTATAAATTAATAAACTATTTATAACTAAAACTTAATAAGTTTTTATAAATAAGATATTAAAAAAAATTATCACATTAATAAATAATATTACGATTGTTTGATAACAATATAGTGATAAATTTATATCTAAAGATAGCTAAACTAAATACAATTCATACAAGCTATATGCAGAACTGTATTATTAAAGTAGTTAACTTTATATATAATGATAATGCCTTAAATTCAAGGAGGAGCAAATGTCTAACTCTGTAGAAGAACGGACACGAATTAAAAACGAGCGTTATGAATCTGGTGTAATTCCTTATGCAAAAATGGGATATTGGGATCCTAATTACGTCATTAAAGATACTGATATTTTATCTTTATTCAGAATTACTCCACAGCCAGGAGTAGATCCAGTAGAAGCTTCTGCTGCAGTTGCAGGTGAGTCATCTACTGCAACCTGGACTGTTGTATGGACAGATTTATTAACTGCATGTGATCTTTATCGCGCTAAAGCATATAAAGTTGATGCCGTACCAAATACCTCAGATCAATATTTTGCATATATTGCATATGATATAGATTTATTTGAAGAAGGATCTATTGCTAACTTAACAGCTTCAATCATTGGAAATGTATTTGGATTTAAAGCACTTAAGGCTTTAAGATTAGAAGATATGCGTATACCTGTAGCTTACTTAAAAACTTTTCAAGGTCCTGCTACAGGAATAGTTGTAGAGCGTGAACGTATGGATAAATTCGGTCGTCCATTTTTAGGTGCAACTGTAAAACCTAAATTAGGTCTATCAGGAAAAAATTATGGAAGAGTAGTATACGAAGGTCTTAAAGGTGGATTAGATTTTCTTAAAGATGACGAGAATATTAACTCTCAACCATTTATGCGCTGGAAAGAAAGATTTCTGTATTCTATGGAGGCTGTAAACCGCTCAATTGCTGCAACAGGAGAGGTTAAAGGTCATTATATGAATATAACGGCAGCAACAATGGAAGATATGTACGAAAGAGCTGAATTTGCTAAACAATTAGGAACAGTTATTATTATGATTGATTTAGTAATTGGATACACAGCAATTCAGACAATGGCTATTTGGTCTCGTAAAAATGATATGATCTTACATTTACATAGAGCCGGTAATTCAACTTACTCTCGTCAAAAAATTCATGGAATGAACTTTCGTGTTATTTGTAAATGGATGCGTATGGCTGGTGTAGATCATATTCATGCTGGTACAGTAGTAGGAAAACTTGAAGGAGATCCTCTAATGATTAGAGGATTCTATAATACTTTACTTGAACCTTATTTAGATGTTAATTTACCTCAAGGTATATTCTTTGCACAAGATTGGGCCTCTTTACGTAAAGTAACTCCAGTTGCTTCAGGCGGTATACATTGTGGTCAAATGCACCAATTACTAGACTATTTAGGTGATGATGTTGTTCTTCAGTTCGGAGGAGGTACAATTGGTCATCCAGATGGTATACAAGCAGGTGCTACAGCAAACCGTGTAGCCTTAGAATCAATGGTAATTTCACGTAACGAAGGAATTGACTATGTAACAAAAGGACCTCAAATATTACAAGATGCAGCAAAAACATGCGGTCCTCTACAAACAGCATTAGATCTATGGAAAGATATTACATTTAACTATACTTCTACAGATACAGCTGACTTTGTAGAAACTCCAACAGCTAATGTTTAAGTCGAAAAAATAATTAATACAAGGAGTATAGACAAGTGAGATTAACTCAAGGAACTTTTTCCTTTTTACCTGACCTAACTGATGAACAAATTAAAAGTCAACTAAATTATGCTATTGCTCAAGGTTGGGCTCTTAATATTGAATATACTGATGATCCACATCCTAGAAATAACTACTGGGAATTATGGGGTTTACCACTATTTGATGTTAAAGATGCTGCAACAATTATGTATGAAATTAATAGTTGCCGTAAACAATGCTCGAACGTTTACGTAAAAGTAAATGCATTCGATAACACTAGAGGTATTGAAAGTTGTGTATTATCTTTTATTATTAATAGACCATCTCTTGAGCCTGGATTTGAATTAGTAAGAACAGAGGATATTGGTAGAAATCAAAAATACTGTTTCCGTAGTTATGCGACTAGTAAACCAGAAGGTTCTAGATATTAATATAATAACAAATTAAATATCTAATTTAATAAAATTAAAGAATGTAATAAATTAATAGTCTATTGCATTCTTTTTAATTTATCTAGATTTAATCATATTATTACAAAAGTAAAAATTTAAATTTATGACTACACAAAAAACAGACAATACTCTATTGAACTTAAAAGAAGAATATGATAAAACAAAGATACAAGAAATTATAGATGAACTAGAACAAGAGCTTATTGGATTAAAGCCTGTAAAAACTCGTATTAAGGAAATTGCCGCTTTACTACTAATTGATCGACTGAGAAATCAATTAAATTTAGTATCAGGAAGTCCAGGATTACATATGTCATTTACAGGAAGTCCCGGAACAGGAAAAACAACTGTAGCTATGAAGATGGCAGATATTTTACACCGATTAAATTATATAAGAAAAGGTCATTTATTAACAGTGACAAGAGATGATTTAGTAGGACAATATATTGGACATACAGCTCCCAAAACAAAGGAAGTCTTAAAACAAGCAATGGGTGGTGTCCTATTTATAGATGAAGCTTATTATCTATATAAACCAGATAACGAAAGAGATTACGGTGCTGAAGCAATTGAAATTTTACTTCAAGTAATGGAAAACCAAAGAGATGATCTAGTAGTAATTTTTGCAGGTTATAAAGAAAAAATGGATAAATTCTATGAATCTAATCCTGGCTTATCATCCAGAGTAACAAACCATGTAGACTTTCCAGATTATACTGCTCAGGAATTGCTTGAAATAGCTAAATTAATGTTAGAGGAACAGCAATATCAATTTGGAGCAGATGCTGATGGGGTATTATTAGACTATGCAGAACGAAGAATGAAACAACCTCATTTTGCAAATGCTAGAAGTATTAGAAATGCTATTGATAGAGCTAGAATGAGACAAGCAAATCGAATTTTTTCTAGTGGAGATAGAATATTAACGAAAACAGATTTAATTACTATTCAATCAGAAGATATAATGAAAAGTAGATTATTTACTCAAACATAGTATAAATCAATTAAATTGATCAACTTATTGACAATTTACATAAGAATCAGATAAATTATATCGAGACTAATATAAACAAATAAAAAAGTACTTAGGCGGTATAGCTAAGTGGTAAGGCAGAGGATTGCAAATCCTTTATCCCCAGTTCGAATCTGGGTACCGCCTAATAATACAACTCAAATAAATGGGGATGTGGTGGAATGGTAGACACAACAGACTTAAAATCTGTTGATCTTTAATTGATCGTGAGGGTTCAAGTCCCTCCATCCCCATTAATTCAATATTTTATATAATTAGGCTCAAAAAATATGTGTATATGTATAAATTGTAAATACATTAATATATGTAAAACATATAAATTTATAGAAAAACAACATAATAATAATAACAGTAGCACGCAAAATTACTTTATACCAATCAGTACGATAATTATAGTTAATATTAATAAACATAATCTAAATATTTATTTAGATTGGGATGTAAAAGAATGTTCATCATTTGTAGAACAACCAGGAGAATGGATTTCATTACTATAAAATCACAATTTAAGCGTTGTACAAAAATATATATAAATATATCAAAAATCAACTATATAAACTATTATCTTTATAGTTTAATGATTTTTTTAGTAATTCAGTATTTACTTTAGAGTCCCTAGTTAATGTAATTTTTCCAGTTCTTGCAATTTGAAGAATATTATAATGATTTAATATCTGTTGAATAGCAAAAATTTTACCAGGATCTCCAATGACTTCTAAAGTTAATGAATTATTTGAAATATCTACTACTTTCGCTCTAAATATATTAGCTATCTCTAAAATATGAAATCTGCTTTCAGATCTAGTAGAAACTTTTACTAGCATTAATTCACGTTCAATACAAGGAATATTAGTAACATTCTGAACATCTAAAATATTAATAAGTTTATATAATTGTTTAATTAACTGCTCAATTGTTCTATTATCACCTCTAACGCTCATAGTAATCCTTGATATATTCTCTTTTTCTGTTGGTCCAACAGCTAAACTATCTATGTTAAATCCTCTTCGAGCAAATAAACCAGATATTCTAGACAACACACCAGACTCATCTTCTACAAGAACTGATAACGTATGTTTCATATTATCTTCCTTAATAAACTAAAAAATATAACTAAATACACATTTAATGTTATAATAATTTACATGTATTTACCAATAAGCTAAAATGAATTGAGAAACAAAAAAATTTTAATAAGGTTGAATTTAATAATCCTTGAAAAAAAAATACGAAAATGAGTCTTTGATAAATGAGTCTATTAAATATCCTCAAGTACGTCTTCTAGATGATTTAGGTAAACAGTTAGGAATATATTCATCTGAAGAAGCAATGACTATTGCTTCTGATCAAGGATTAGATTTAGTAGTAATAAGCGATAAATCTAATCCGCCTGTTTGTAAAATTATAGATTATGGTAAGTATAAATTTAGTCAAGAAAAAAAAGCAAAAGAAGCTAAAAAAAAGCAACATAATACTACTATCAAAGAAGTAAAAATGAGATATAAAATTGAACATCATGATTATAAAGTAAGATTAAATCAAGCACTAAGATTTTTACAATCAGGTGATAAAGTAAAGACAACTATTACATTTAGAGGAAGAGAAGTTCAACATATTAATCTAGCGATTGAATTATTAAACAAAATGGCTACAGATCTAAATGAAATTTCTACTATACAACAAATACCAACTAAAGATGGTAAAAATATTACAATGATTTTGGCACCTAGCAAAAAATAAAGTATAAAAATATTTTCTTGACAAAAAAATATAATACAATGGCTGTATATAAAGAATAAAAAAAATAATAGGAATATTACAATATGTCTCGTTATAGAGGGCCCAGACTAAGAATAATAAGACGACTAGGTGATTTACCAGGACTCACTAGAAAACAAAGTAAAAAAACAGCTCCAGCTGGTGAACACGGACAACAATTAAAAAAACCTTCAGAATACGCTTTAAGACTAGAAGAAAAACAGAAGTTAAGATATAATTATGGAATAAGTGAAAAGCAACTGTTAAAAAATATTAAAACAGCGAAAAAAGTTCAAGGATCAACTGGAGTTGTATTGTTACAAATATTGGAAATGAGATTAGATAATACACTTTTTAGACTTGGACTTGCACCAACAATACCAGCAGCTAGACAGCTTGTAAATCATAAACATATATTAGTTAATAATAAAAATGTATCTATCTGTAGCTATGAATGTAAGCCTGGCGACACTATTTCAATTAAGAGTAATACTTCATCCAATAACATAGTAAAAAAATATATGGAAAATATTAGCTTAGCTAATGTACCTAATCACTTAGAGTTCGACACAAATAGATTAATAGCAAAAATAAATGGTATTGTTGAAAGAGAATGCATAGGACTACAACTTAACGAACTACTCGTAGTTGAGTACTATTCTAGAAAATAATACTCATATGAATAAATTTAAATTATTTGAATGAACATAACGTAAAATCACCAATTAGTTGGCTGTCTACTAGTAAGAGACCAAAAAACTCTACAAACAAGTGTTTTTAAATACAAACTTTTATTTAACAACCAATACTTTAATTCTTGTTGATGTTTTAAGCTTATATTTGGATGTTCCTGTATAAAGTCATAAGTTTGCAATGAAGGTAAAAAAATTATATTACTATAATTTTTTTTATAATTTTTCTCTTGAATAAAAGATTCAAAATTTGACACACATACTACTGGAATATCAGGTAAATCATAATCAAAATTTTCTTGTTTAAACTTTTTCCATGCACCCATTAAGGTTTGATAATTAAAAAATGCTGCCTGATATTTAAAACCAATTTTATCTTTACTCACAACATATGAGTAATCCATTTTTTTTGTATTGTTAGAAAATTTCTTCTTTACAGATAAGGATTCAATTAAATATATAGGCTGCCCTTGAAAAGACTGATAACTATATTTTTGATTTTTATGAAATGTGACATTGTTATATTTTTTATATTTACATAATAAATTACTAATCTCTGTTAAATCAGGTATTAATCTAAGCTCAATATTATTCTTGTTTAACTCAATTAACTTATAATATAATTGCATATTGGCTGGAACAACTTGGATATTATTTGAGAGAGTTGAACTCGAAAAATTAGCCTTAATATGATCTCTATATTCTATAGCATCTTGTGGATTAATAAATAGTAAACAAGTATATAAATTTTTATGATTTTTGTTTAATTTAATTAAATAACTATAAATATCAAATCTGATTCTAGATTTTGATAATTGAGCAGTAGATTCTGAAACAACAATTTCTTTATCATTATTAATCACAATAAATAAAGGCAACGAAAAGTTCAATAATTTTGAAGTTTGATTAACAAAAATACTGAATAAATCTTTATTTATAGTTAAGTTCTTAAAGTTCAATAACTTAAACCACTTATACTTTAAACAAATATTATTTTTTTGCACAGTAACAGGATTATTCAAACTATTAAAATCACTAGTTGTAACATTTATTTTTTCGTCAAGTAACTCTTTACTAAACTTATGTAAAAAATCTTTATATTCAGTACTATTATAAACAGATAGGCCTGATGCTTTTAATTTCAGAACATAACTACTTGATACAGTATTAGCTGATGAAAGGAAAATCGTTTCTTGTAGATACCTATTAATAAGCTTTTGCCAGAAATTACGAGAAAGTAACTTATTGTTCTCAATTTCTTTACTAAATAAACTATTAGATATTTGTTGATTACCACGATAAGTTTTTGATATTAATATACGATTAGAATTAAAATCATTTAACTTAGAGTATTTATTACTAACATAACGATCTTCTTTCTTAAATTGCGGGTGACAAAATTGATTATTTTCAATATAATTTTGTCCAAGTTTATAAAATAGAATGAAATTAAATAAAATCATTAAATTTAACCATAGATAATAATTAAGTATACATAAAAATACATAACAATAAAAAATATTACAACAAGAATTAAGTATTCCAGCAAATAACAACAAAACATTAGTTATGAAATAACTCAGAATAAAACTTGGAACTGGTGGGATTTGAACCCACGTCCATATTAATATAAAATTAAGTTCATATGATTTAACTAAAAAATTTTTATTAAACTCTTAAATTGAGATACGTAATACTTACCTAATTACAAAAAATTAATAACTTAGGTTAAAATTATACTCTGCAACTAGAGCATTCTTTGAATAAATAAATAAATTGAATAAAGAAAAGACAATTTAAAATTCTAATAATTTACGCTATCACTAAATTTTTAGAAAAAGATATAATATTGTGTTTTGCAATTAATGTAAATATTAATATTTTTCTATTTTTAATATCATTAACAAGTAAATCTATTAAATATACAAAAAATTAATATATGTAATTAGTTAAATAGAACATAATTAAAACATCAAAATGTAGAAATCCTTTCAGTCCCTTATAGTAAAAAATATTATAATTTTTTACAAAAAAAACTACAAGGTTTATATCAAGATAGGCAAGGAAGGATTTGAACCTTCGACTACCAAAGTCGGAATTTGGCACTCTATCCACTGAGTTACATGCCCAAACAGTAATATATATTACTATTAATTCTCAATTACAGTATATAACAAATAAACTTCAAAGTATTTGATAAAACTTATCTATATCATTATTAACTCTGAATATAGACTTGTTGTAAATTAGCGCAAAAATTAGCTTTAATAATCTCTTGACCTAAATATAATTTATGATATGTAGATAATTCTTGGATACGTACAAATATTGACAATAGTATAAAAATTTGATTTATATTACTAAAGTAAACAGTAAAGCAGACTGGGTAATTATAAATATTATTATTAATTTGATGGAAATAATAAACTTCAATTTTTTCTTGATTGAAAATACGAACTATAGCATGACTATCATCTATCAAAATATCAAAAAATTAAGTTTTAGTATTAAAATTTAATTATATTATATATAAAATATAAAATAAAACATCAAGATTGAATGTCATAAGGACCAAATAATGAAAGATATAATAACTAACATTTTAAATAGATACGATATAACAGGCAAATATTTAGATTCCGTAGGCGTAAAAGAAATAGAAACTTATTTGTACACAGCGGCAGATAGATTAAAAGCAGCAGAAATTATTACTAGTAATTCTTCTAAAATAGTAAAAGAAACAGCTAATAGACTATATACAGAACAACCAGAGCTATTAAGACCTGGAGGTAACTCCTACACAACAAGAAGGTATGCAATGTGCTTGAGAGATATTGACTATTATTTACGTTATGCAAGCTATTCACTAATTGCAGGCAATACTGATATATTAACTGAAAGACTCTTAGATGGATTGAAAGAAACTTATCTTTCATTGAGTGTACCAATAGGGCCAATCGTAAGAAGTGTAGAAATCCTAAAAGAAGTAGTAATCAATGAGATAAAGGATAAAAATATTAATTTGAGAAATCAACAAATTTTTATTCAACCATTTGAATACATAAGTACCAACTTAAGTGAACAAAACATATAAATAAATCAATTGATATAAAAAGATAAAAACGACAAATTAATTATTACAATAAGACTAAATTATAGTGGACAAACCTTTGAATGTAATTGAATTTTTAAAAAAACAACTATACTATGACTTTACGTTATTTAATATAAGTATACTAAGCTTAATGCTAGGTTTTTTTTTGCAAATATTCTATCAACCATCCCAGCACAAACAGGAGACTGGAGTGTTATGAGCGGCTCCATAATTGTTACATTGAATGAATTAACTAATAAGTTCATATATAAAACAAATAATACAGATAAATTCTTAATATTTAGATTAATCAATAATATAAAAATAGGAATTATATATGGATTATTTGTAGATGCATTCAAACTTGGTAGTTAATAGATTAACTGTTATTACTATAATAAATGAAACATCAGAGAATTTCATAATTAATATTATATGATAACTTTGATATCATATAATATTAATTATCTCTGATACAAAGTTAGAAAATATTACCAACAACTATATAAGTGAAATATCATTGAGCATACTCAAAAATAGTGCTGGATCACCTGCTTTAGGTTTTTGTTCTTGAGGTCTAAATCTGCGAACTGGTCCTGACCAAGATACTTGAGGCATAAACTGCTTAGGAAGAAAGTTATAATTAAGACGCGGAGTTTTTAAATTAAAAGGTACTTCTCCTTTATTTCTCTGAAAAATAATACGTCTCCTTTGATAAGGAACAATATGATCGCCAAAGTTTTCTAAATACTCTTCACTATTTAAAAGCAAATTAATAAAAAACTCAGTTCCTTTAGAACCGACTAAAACAGAAAACGCTAATTTTTCTCTCTCATTATAAATATCTCTACCTAAAATGCGCTGAACACACATCTCAACAAAACGATAATTATTATTAACATCATAATTTAAATAACGAAATTGAGACGATAGTAATAATCCCTTAACAAAATCTTTAACTGTAATTTGACGAAATCTTAATTGAGATTCAAAAAAAGGTTGTTGAGTACTTGATAATGTTTGATGTTCACTAAAAATTTGTCTATAGCATGCCCAGATAATATCATCTACTTCAACAGAAGAAGGTAAATTTTCTGTTGTATATAGTTTAGGCTGCTCTTCTCCTGCTAGAAATTCAAAACTATTAACTCTATGATTATGAGTAGACAAAGAATATTTTAAAATAGGAATAGACATAAACTAATCTCCATGTTAATTCTAAACTAATAAAAACAATAAATTTTATTTATTATATCAATATATTAAATAAGTACCAAACTAAATAAACACTTAGGAATATATGTTAGTGAATAAATATAACAGATAGATTATTTCATACTAATGCAATAAAACAAAGTTTATAACAATATTATACTGAAATTTAAACTAAGAAAATAAATTTTCAATAAAAATTTTTTTATGTAACGTAAAGTAACAAAAATAGTATTAAAATGACTAATATAAATAGGTTAACATTAGAGCAAGAATTTAAAATAGCACTTTACATTAATCAAATAAATTTATTAAATAATAAATGTACAAAAAAATACTTAATAAATGTATTAAAAAAAATGATGATCAAAGATAACATTATCAGATATTGTATTAAAAATACTAGTAATTAATAAATTAAACTAAATATTAATTAATATTAATTTGTTATATATTTGCCATATATCTCTTTTATATTATAATTCGATACAAATACATCAGCTAGTTAAAAATAGCAGCTGAAACCTGATATTTCTTAATATCAAAAGAAAATAAAAAAATTAAGGAGAGCTCAATGCTTGATGCATTTTCTAGAGTTGTAGTAAATTCGGATTCGAAAGCTGCATATGTAAGCGGAAGCGACTTACAAGCACTAAAAACATTTATTAATGATGGAAATAAACGTCTAGATGCAGTAAACTCAATTGTTTCTAATTCTAGTTGTATAGTTTCTGATGCTGTATCTGGAATGATTTGTGAAAATCCAGGTCTAATTACTCCAGGAGGCAACTGCTATACTAATCGTCGTATGGCAGCTTGTTTAAGAGATGGAGAAATTATTCTACGCTATGTATCATATGCTCTTCTTGCAGGAGATGCTTCTGTATTAGAAGATCGCTGTTTAAATGGCCTTAAAGAAACTTATATTGCACTAGGTGTACCAACAAACTCTTCTGTTAGATCTGTTTCTATTATGAAAGCTGCTGCTGTTTGTTTTGTTAACAACACTGCTCCTCAAAGAAAAATAGGTGTGCTTGAAGGTGATTGTTCTGCATTAGCATCAGAAGTATGTAGCTATTGTGATAGAGTTATTGCAGCAATTAGCTAATATAAAAAAAATTAATTAAAAAAATTAAATCATCAAGATATAAGATTTAGGAGATAAACATGAAATCAGTTATCACTACGACTATTAGTGCTGCAGATGCTGCAGGACGCTACCCCTCTACTTCTGATTTACAATCAGTACAAGGAAACATTCAACGCGCTGCAGCAAGATTAGAAGCTGCAGAAAAATTAGGCTCAAATCATGAAGCTGTTGTAAAAGAAGCTGGTGATGCTTGCTTCAGCAAATATGGTTACCTAAAAAATCCTGGCGAAGCTGGTGATAGTCAAGAAAAAATTAACAAATGCTATAGAGATATTGATCACTATATGCGTCTAATCAACTATACTTTAGTTGTAGGTGGAACAGGTCCACTTGATGAATGGGGAATCGCTGGAGCACGTGAAGTTTATAGAACTTTGAATCTTCCTAGTGCAGCATATGTTACATCATTTGTATTCACAAGAGACAGATTATGTATTCCTAGAGATATGAGTCCACAAGCTGGTGTTGAGTTCTGCACAGCATTAGATTATTTAATCAACTCTTTAATCTAAAATTAATTACTAAGTAAACCAATTATAAAAAAAATCGGATTTCTTTTTTAAGAAATCTGATTTTTTTTTTATAAATACATGAATTAAAATTTATACATTATAATGTATCTTATAAGCACAAAATTAAAATGATATTGAAAAAAAATGAATGCAAATTTACTAGAAAATACTTTAACTAACACATCATTTGGGCTATTGCTTATAGGATTAATTATTTACTGGTCAAATTTAATAATTACTAATAATCATAAAATTAACTATGCATGTATAAGCTTAACAATTCTAATTAATATTACGTTAGCATTGTCACTCATTATAAGATGGATATCTAATAGATATTTTCCATTAAGTAATTTATACGAATCAATGATTTTTTTAGCATGGTCCATAACGTTAATTCAAATCATTTTGGAGAGTAAGACAAAAAATAAACTTATTGGTGCTATTACTATACCTGTAACACTCTTTATAGTAGCATTTACCAACTTATCCTTACCTGATCAAATAAAAGTTGCTAGCCCTTTAGTACCTGCTCTAAGATCTAATTGGCTAATGATGCATGTAACAGTAATGATAATAAGCTACGCAACTTTAATTATTGGATCTTTACTTTCTATACTATTTTTAATAATTTCTAATAACAAAATCGTTAATATACAAGGTAATTCAAATAATAATTTGAGAAAAATTTTTTTTAAATATGAACTAAACAATCAACAACAGATACTAAAATCATTAAACAAGAAAAACTCACTTAGTAGAATAAACTTGATGCAATCAATAGACAACTTAAGCTACAGAATAATAGGATTTGGGTTTCCTCTACTAACAATAGGTATTATTTCTGGAGCCGTATGGGCAAATGATGCATGGGGTACATATTGGAGCTGGGATCCAAAAGAAACATGGGCATTAATAACCTGGATAATATTCGCAATATATTTACATTCCAGACTCAATAAACAAATAAAGGGTAAAACACCTGCAATTATAGCATCATTGGGTTTTATAATTATATGGATATGTTACCTAGGTGTCAATTTTCTTGGTAAAGGTCTACATAGCTATGGATGGTTATTATCATAAAACCTTAATATATCTTATACAAAGTAAAAAATTAAGTAAATTCAATTATAATTTTATATATTATCAGATAAACAAAAAAATATATATAATCAAATCATGGAACCCAACAATTATAGTATATTAGAGATCATATCAATGAATGACTTATGGTCAGCAAAAATTGCAATTATTATGATATTATCTAATCTTATTAGCATAGGAATTGGTAGATACGCAATAAAAATCAGAGGCTTAGGACCATCTATACCTATTTTAGGATTAGAGGGACTGGGGTTACCTGAATTGCTTGCAACTACAAGTTTAGGACATATTATTGGAGCTGGAACAATTCTAGGAATGAGAAGTATAAACTTTTTATCTTAATTAAAAAATAGACAATAAAATATTAGCTTCATGGTAAAGGACATTCATAAAACTTACCAATTTTACGAAATTTATGATATCTCATTTGTTTTCTTTCATTACTAGATAAAGACAGTAAATTATTTAACTCTAAAATAAGTTTTTTTCTTAAAAAAGAATAAGCTTGCTCAGGATTAACTTGAGAGCCTCCTATAGGCTCTTTAACAATATCATCAATAATACCTAGTAACTTTAAATCAGAAGATGTGATTTTTAATGATTCTGCAGCTATTGGAGATTTACTACTATCTTTCCATAGAATTGCAGCGCAAGCCTCAGGAGTTGCAACAGTATAAACAGCATACTCAAGCATTAAAATAGTATCTCCCACTCCTATGCCTAATGCTCCTCCTGAACCACCTTCTCCAATAATAGTACATATAATTGGAACATCAAAAGAGAACATTGATTTAAGATTAACTGCAATAGCTTGACCTTGACCACGCTCTTCAGCTTCAATACCTGCCCAAGCACCAGGTGTATCAATAAAAGTTAAAATTGGAAAATTAAATCTATTAGCATGTTGCATTAATCGAAGCGCCTTTCGATATCCACCAGGAGAAGCCATTCCAAAATTTCTAAGAACATTATCGTTAGTATCTTTACCTCTTTGATGACCTATAAAAATCACTGTTTTTGAGTTTAAACTACCCACACCAGTAACTATAGCAGCATCATCATTACCACCCCTATCTCCATGCAACTCAGTCCATTCATCCATTATAGAAGAAATATAATCTAATGTTGTAGGTCTATCAGATTGACGTACTAAATGTAATCTTTGCAATGGAGTTAATGAAATAAATAAATTATTTTTTATATCATTTACTTCGCAATATAATTGTTTAATTTTTTGCTCTATTGAGTAAGAAAAATTAAACTTGTTATACGAATACAGAATTTTCTCTAATTGTTGTAACCTAGATTCAAATTCTAGGACTGGCTTTAAAAAATTGAGAGTTAATACTTTTCTAGAAACCATAAATAAAACGTATTAGTTAATAATAAATTCAAAAATAAACTTAAGTTTGCTATAAAAAAGGCAATTTCAATACTATTAAATTTATCAATTCAAAAAATAAATAAAATAGAACGGATGAATCATTAATAAAAAACAGTACTTCATCAGAAATATTAATAGCATTTTGTAATAATAGGTAAAATAAATTAAAAAAACGTGGATCATCAAATCTTTGAGAAATTCTAGTAGTTGCTCTTATTAAATCATCATAATTAATACCTTTATAACCTTTTAAGTAAGAATTAGGACATATAACAGCTAACAACTTACAATCTTTAGATAACACAAACGTTGATATCACATCATGAGATTTAATATAATCTAAAGGTGTTAATGTAACTACTATATCATTAAATAAACCAATTTGAGTAGCCTCAAATAGAGTATTTTCATGAATTAGAGTATGTTTTCTTGTAATATTTAATAATACAACAACTTTATTTAAATGGATAGTTACACGGCTAACGTAACCTATTTTAACACCCCTCAGATTAATACTTGTACCTTCTTTTAATCCGTACGCATCATTAAATTCAACAAATAAAGAATATCCTTTATTTTGCCTTAAACCAATAAAAGAGAAAATAAAAATAATAACACATAGAATAAACATCAATATACTCAAATATTTTTTTAAACTTGTATTATTAAAATTAAAAGCATTACTCATTACTAATATATTATATAAAAACTTTATAATGTTAATATTTATCTTGAAATATTATTAATCAATAAGTAATTTTCCACTCGAGATGAATTCATCTCATTAGTAAGCATACAATTTTTAACTTCCTTGATATAGTTAATCATCTCAAAAATAGTATACTTACCTCTTATAGATGAACCAATGCCTATTCCAGAAGCACCACAATTAATTGCTGTAGATACAAATAAACTATTCATTCCAGAAGAAGTTATCACTGGTATATTAACAGACTTAGATATAAAATATGTAGATAATAAAGAAGATGATAGTGAAGTTGTTAATACTAATGATTTTTTCGGTAAACTATTTAAGTTATTAGTAAATACACCTTCAGTTTGCAGAATATTAACGCCTAAGTACTCTAAAAATTGAGCTAAACGAATTTGTTCATTTAAATCCAAATAATAAGGTATTGTAACACACAGATCAACATCACCAACTAAATATTTAATTTCTTTTATTAGCTCTATTAATTGAAAAGAAGTCATATAGACACCTTTACCATAAAAGATATCATAATTACCAATTTCAACTAAGTCTGCACCTGCTAAAATACAATTATAAATATCAATTGGATCAATTGAAGAGATACATAAAGGCAGAGATGAAAAAAATTTTAAAAACTTGACTACTTTAGTATTAGCACTAACATCTAAATAACTTGCTTGAGCTACCTCGGCTGCCTTAGCTATTTGAGCAATTTGATAAATGTTAGTATTGTGTATTCCAGTTATAACTTTAACAACATTTTTAGATTGAAAAGCATTATGTAATTGAAGATTAGATAAATTCATGAGTATAATTATTAGTAAAAATTATTACATAACAGAACATAAACTATAAAAATATGAAATAATTATTCAAGTATAGATAAACTTGAATAACTATTAAGTTTAATAAAGACTATTTATTCATTTAGTATGTAAGTCCCATACTGCGAGTAGTTTCAGCACCTAAATATACTCGAACACTCAAAAAATCCGTAGGACAAGCTGTTTCACATCTTTTACAACCAATACAATCCTCTGTTCTAGGCGCTGATGCTATCTGACTAGCTTTACAACCATTCCATGGAACCATTTCTAATACATCACAAGGACAAGCACGAACACATTGAGTACATCCAATACATGTATCGTACACTTTAACATTATGTGCCATATGGTTTTAACTATTCCTTAATATATATTATACTTATCATTTATCTCAAATAATATAGTATAGAGCTTACCATAAAATATACTAGTTAAAATAAAATATTATAATATATTAAGAACCACTAAGCTATAAATAATATATAAAATTACTTCAGTATACTTGAATAAGAAGAATACTCAATATTCGTAAGTGCAGTATGTTCCTCAGAAGGTGGAACAATTTGCCAAAAACGATGGATATAATCTTTCCAATTATCAAGAATTTGTTTTGCTTTTAAGCTTTTAGTCTTAATCTCATATAATTCAATTAAATCTCTTAAACTTTCTTCCGCTTCCTTCGTTACAAGTTTTTGAACTTTAACAATTTCTAGATTAACCTTAGACATAAATTCATCATCTTCATCTAAAAAGTAAGCCAGACCTCCAGTCATGCCAGCACCAATATTACGACCAGCTAAACCTAAAACAACTACTAAACCTCCAGTCATATACTCACAAGCATGATCACCAACCCCTTCGATTACTGCTTTAGCTGCAGAATTACGCACAGCAAATCTCTCACCTCCTTGACCATTAATAAATAAATAGCCTCCGGTTGCACCATATAGACAAGTATTACCAATAATGACAAAATTTGAAGCTTGGCTTTTATACTCAGGTAAAGGAGAAATTATAATTTCTCCACCATTCATACCTTTACCTACATAATCATTAGCTTCACCTATTAAACTTAAATATATACCATGGCAAATAAAAGAACCAAAGCTTTGACCTGCAGTGCCAGAAAAATTAATTTGTAAATTACCTTTAAAATTTTTTTCACCATACTTTTTAGCTATTAAACCTGAAATTCTAGATCCAACTGATCTATCAGTGTTTAATATTAAAACATTTTTAATAACAGTTAACTGTGAATTAATTGCATTTACAAGATTATGGTCATTTAAAAGATAATCATCTAAAACTTGACCATTATTATGTATATCATGATGAAAACTTAGCTTTTTATTTGAATCTAAATAATTTAATAAAATGTCTAAGTTTAAATTACCTGTTTTCACTAATCTCTTTGAACTTATAGATAACAAACTAGTAACACCAATAATTTCTTTTAAACTTTTATAACCTAAAATAGCTAAAATTTCCCTAACTTCTTCTGCAACATAAGTGAAAAAATTGACTAAATCTGCAGGTATACCCGGATAACGGTTCCTTAAATCTTGTCTTTGAGTAGCAACACCAACAGGACAATTATTTGTGTGACATATTCTAGCCATTACACAACCAGTAGCGATCATTGCAATAGTTCCAAACCCGAATTCTTCTGCACCCATTATGGCAGCTAATATAATATCTTTACCTGTTCTTAGCCCACCATCTACTCTTAAAATTACTTGGTTTCTTAAATCATTATCTACTAAAGTTTGATGTACTTCAGTAAGACCTAATTCCCACGGAACACCTGCATGCTTGATAGAACTTAGAGGTGAAGCACCAGTACCACCATCATGACCAGAGATCTGTATAATATCAGCTTTCCCTTTAGCAACACCAGCTGCAATAGTTCCAATACCAACTGAGGCAACTAACTTAACAGAGACACTAGCTTTAGGATTAATTTGATGGAGATCAAAGATAAGTTGAGCTAAATCTTCAATTGAATAGATATCATGATGAGGCGGAGGAGAAATTAAAGTAACTCCTGGTTTACAATTTCTTAAAGTAGCTATATAAGGGCTTACTTTTTTACCTGGTAATTGACCTCCTTCTCCTGGTTTTGCACCTTGTGCAATTTTAATCTCTAATTGTTTAGCATTTACTAAATATTCAGGAGTTACGCCAAAACGACCAGACGCTATTTGCTTGATCGCAGAACTTGCAATATCATTATTTTTTAACCCCTTAAGATATGAAAATCTCTCCGAAACCCCTGAGTCATTAATATCATCAATTTCTTTAAATCGAATAGGATCTTCGCCACCTTCACCAGAATTAGATTTTCCACCAATTCTATTCATTGCAATAGCTAAAGTTTCATGTGTCTCTCTAGATAAAGCACCTAGAGACATACCTCCCGTACAAAAACTATTTAATATAAGATCAACTGACTCAACATGATGAATATCAAGACTTTCTCTACTACTACAGATAGAAAGCATATCACGTAGATTAGAAGGTTCTCTATCTTCTAGCAATGACTTATATTTATTATATAAATTAACATCTGAATTACGAACTGCTCTATGCAAAGTTTTGGACATTTCTGGATTGTTTACATGATATTCTGCTCCAGGTCTATATTGTACATAGCCTAAGTTAGGAAGTTTTTTAGGTAATTTAGTAACGAAAGCAAGATGGTACATAGATAAAGTTTGCTCAAAAAATTCTATAGAATTTATACCACCTAATCTAGATGTTGTATTAAGAAAAGAAGCATCTACTAAATCACTACCTAAACCTAAAATTTCAAAAATTTGGGCACCGTGATAACTTGATATCAAACAAATACCCATCTTAGAAAGAATTTTTAATAATCCTTTCTCTAAAGCATTACGATAATTATTTTGTGATTCTTCAATACTAATTTTCGGAAGCTTACCATTAATCATAAATTTTTGTGTTCTAGGATTTTGCCACCACTGACGAACAGTTAAAAAAGCAAGATAAGGACATATAGCGCTAGCACCATAACCTATTAAGCAAGCAATATGATGAGTATTCCAGCATTGACCAGTCTCAATAACTAATGAAACTTTATGTCTTAATCCTTCTTTAATTAAATAATGATGAACTGCACCAACAATTAACAAGGGAGGAATAAAGATATTGTTCTCAGTCAATGAATCTATACGGTCAGTCAAAATAATTATTTGTGTACCATTATTTATATTTATGACACATTCATTACAAATTAGTTGAATTTCTTCATCAAAGCTTTTAGTAGAAGAATTAATTTTAAAAAAGGTTCTAATATGAGAGACTGTAAATAAACTGTTAGATATTAACCTTAATTCTTTCTCATTGATTATTGGGGACTTTAAACACAAGGATTGCGCCATTTGTTCATTAGGTTGTAAATAGTTACCTTTAGGACCAAGGTAAGTAAGTAATGACATGACTAAACTTTCACGTAATGGATCAATAGCTGGATTAGTTACCTGAGCAAAACGTTGCTTAAAATAATCATAAATTAATCGTGGTTTACTAGATAAAACAGCTAGAGGAATATCATCTCCCATACAAAACGTAGGTTCCTTTGCAGAACTAGCCATATGTTCAATAACCAATTCAACATCTTCATTAGAATAACCAAAAGCAGTATGTAACTGAGAAACATAAATTAAATCTGACTGAGTATCAGATTCGTAATCTTGATACTCAGTATTAATATGTTGATTTTGTAACCACAACTTATAAGGAAATTTTTGAGATATTTTTCTTTTTATAGATAAATTTTCTAAAATGAGATTATTAAACAAATCGACTGAAAGCATTTGACCTGGACCTAAACGACCTTTTTGAACTATTTTAGAAGAACCTACATTGAAAATACCAGTTTCTGATGATAATGAAACTATACCATCATCAGTAATAAAATATCTTGCTGGCCTTAAGCCATTTCTATCTAAGGTAGCACCAACTTTTTTACCATCACTAAAAACAACTAAAGCAGGACCATCCCATGGTTCTTGTAAATTACTATAATATTTATAAAAATCAACAATCTCTGGAAATGGCTTTAAAGAAGGCTGATTTTGGTAAGCTTCAGGAATAAGAATCATTAAAGCTTCTTCAGGCTCTTTACCTGATTTTATCAATAATTCAACAATAGCATCTAAATTAGCTGAGTCACTATTAAATAAATTTGCTATGGGTATTAAATCTTCCTCATAATTGCTCCATAAACCATCTAGAAATAACGGTTCTCTTGATTTAGTCCAATTGAGGTTACCTAAAAGAGTATTAATTTCTCCATTGTGAGCAATAAATCTCATAGGTTGAGCTAATGACCACTTAGGCATTGTATTAGTACTAAATCTTCTATGATATAAAGCAAATTTACTACAATAACTACTACTTTGTAAATCAATATAATAATTAGCTAAAGCTTCTGAACGAACCATTCCCTTATAAGTAATTAAACTTGAAGAAAAGGAACAAATATAAAAATCTTTATAAATACTTGAGTTTGTATTACTCACTACTTTTTCTATTTTCTTTCTAACAAGATAAAGAATTTTTTCTAATTGATCAACTTGATGACTATTATATTTTACGATACACTGTATAATACAAGGTTCATTAATAGAAGAATTAATACCTAAAACACTAGAATCTACAGGAACTAAGCGCCAACTAATAATTGAAAAATTATATTGACCTAAAATCCATTCAAATACATTTTTAATATATTCAAGATGCTCTGGAACAATAAATATCATGGCAATAGCTAATGATTGGTTCAGATCATCATCTTGATCATTTGTAATAGAAGAATCTAGAAAGAGATTCCAAGGAATCTCTGTTGTAATACCAGCACCATCACCTGATTTACCATCAGCACTACAGCCACCTCTATGCTCCATACAATTTAGTGCATTTAATGCACTTAAAACAATATCTCTTGAAGGTACAGAATTAATTTTTGCAACAAAACCAACTCCACATGCATCTCTTTCGCTAATTATAGAAGGAAAACCTAAAAACTGACTTAGTTTATAAGTAAAATTTTTTGATATTTGCATATATTCAGTATAAATTATAATCAGATAGTAAAATACAATTTTAATAGATATAATTAAAAAACAAAAATATAGAAAGATATTTATTACTGACAGTTAATGAGTGTAAAATATCCACAATATATTACAATTAATCAACATTTAAATTATTATTTCTATAGTATTGCACAAATTTTAAGAAAATATACATGTTAAAGTTATTTACATGAGAATAAAAATAAGGATTCCAATGAATAAATGTGAAGAATATAATAAAATTGATTTACAATACATTACCTATAAAACAGAAGAACTTTTAGAATTAGCACAAAATCGATATAAAATAACAATACAAATAGCTAATAGAGCAAAAAGAAGAAAATATGAAGATATAGATATCATTGATGATCCAATAAACAAACCAGTAATAAAAGCTATTATTGAAATGGTTGATGAAATTACGGAACCAAAAATTTTGGAAGATTAGAATAAAAAACAGAAAAACAACTAATTAATATTTTTTAATATAAAATATTTAATACTATTATAATATTATATCTGAAGTAAAAATATATCGTATATATTATAAAAATAGATAAAACAAAGGGGAAACAAATATGTTAGATACTTTTGCAAAAGTAGTAGCACAAGCTGATGCACGTGGTGAGTTCTTAAGTAATAAACAGCTTGATGCACTAGAAACAATAATAATAGAAGGAAATAAAAGATTAGACGCTGTAAATAAAATTAATTCTAATGCTTCTGCGATTATAACAAACTCTGCACGTTCACTATTTGCTGAACAACCTCAATTAATTCAGCCAGGAGGCAATGCATATACTAGTAGACGTATGGCTGCATGTTTAAGAGATATGGAGATTATTCTAAGATATGTTAGCTACGCAATGATTGCAGGGGATTCTAGTGTACTAGATGATAGATGTTTAAATGGGCTTAGAGAAACTTATCAAGCACTTGGAACACCAGGTTCATCAGTAGCTGTAGCAGTACAAAAAATGAAAGAAGCATCAATCAGCCTAGTAAATGAACTAAGTGGAGTGCCAGCAGGAGATTGTAGCTCATTAACTTCTGAACTGAGTATATATTTTGATAGAGCTGCTTCTGCTGTAGTATAAATAACTACAAAATTCAACACACTAAAATATTAATAAAACTAATCAACTTAAGGAAGCAAATTATTATGAAAACACCTATTACAGAAGCTATAGCATCTGCAGATAGCCAAGGTAGATTTTTAAGTAATGCAGAATTACAATCAATTAACGGACGTTACCAAAGAGCTTCACAAAGTTTAAAAGCAGCTAAAGTTTTAACAGCAAATGCACAAAGATTAATAACAGGTGCAGCACAAGCTGTATACACAAAATTTCCATATGTAACTCAAATGCCTGGTCCAACTTATGCATCTAGCGCTATCGGTAAAGCCAAGTGTGCCAGAGACATTGGATACTATTTAAGAATGACAACATATTGTTTAGTTGTTGGAGCAACTGGACCAATGGATGAGTACTTAGTTGCCGGTTTAGAAGAAATTAATAGAAGCTTTGAATTATCTCCTAGCTGGTACATAGAAGCAATTGAATATATAAAAAATACTCATGGGCTTTCAGGACAAACAGCAAATGAAGCTAATACCTACTTAGACTATGCAATAAATGTATTAAGTTAAATAATTCAATATTCTTTAAAAAAGTTGCAATTAATATCAGATAAACACTAATACAACTAGAAATACTTACTTTTTAAGTTCATTATTTCTAGTTAACAGTAATAACAGAAAACTGTAAATACAATATTCATTCATTCCCGTAAAATTTAAAAATCATTAAATATAATATAACTTGCTTGATATGTTTAATCAAACAATTTCTCCTATAATATTAACAATACTAGATGGATGGGGCTATTCAGAAGAAAAAAAAGGGAATGCTATTAAAATAGCAAATACTCCAAATATAGATAAAATTTGGCAAAAATACCCAAAATCTCTACTAAGTGCATCAGGTGAAGATGTTGGATTACCAAAAAATCAAATGGGTAATTCAGAAGTAGGGCATACAACAATTGGCGCTGGAAGAATTATTAATCAGGATTTAGTACGCATACAAAAATCAATAGATACAAAAAAATTTTTTAAAAACGAAATTATTCATACACTATTTCAGAAAGTTCATACAAGAAAATCTAAACTACATATAATAGGATTATGCTCAAATGGAGGTGTGCACTCTCACATCAATCACTTAAAAGCAATTATACACATTACTAAGGAATATAATAATGAAATATGTTTACACTTAATAACTGACGGAAGAGATACAGAAGCAAAAGCAGCAATTAAATTTATAGATATAGTTAACGAAGAAATTAAAAATCGTGAAAATATACATATTTGTACTATAAGTGGAAGATACTATAGTATGGACAGGGACTGTCGATGGTCAAGAACAGAAAAAGCATATAAAGTTCTTACAGAAGATACTCAATGTATACAAGAAAATTACAAACAAATAATCAAGAATTTTTACGAAATGGGAATATCTGATGAGTTTATTCCACCAACAAGAACACACAAAGGCAAAATTTCAGAGAATGATGGGATATTATTTTTTAACTTTAGACCTGATAGAATTAGACAATTAATTCAATGCTTAGCTAAAAACAACTTTAAAGGTTTTGAAACAAAAAAAATTAATAATCTTCTATTTACAACATTTACTGAGTATGACTCAAGTCTAAAATTTCCAATAGTTTTTCCAAATCTAAACCAAAAAAATTTTTTAGGACAAATAATATCAAATAACAATATTAAACAATTAAGATTAGCTGAAACTGAAAAATATGCTCATGTTACCTACTTTTTTAATGGTGGAATAGAAGAGCCATTCCCAGGAGAAGATAGAGAGCTAATACCAAGTCCTAAAGTAGCAACTTATGACTTACAACCAGAAATGTGTGCTTATGAAATTACAGATAGTATCATTAAAGCAATTAATAAAAATATGTATCACTTAATCATTGTAAATTATGCAAACCCTGATATGGTTGGACATACTGGAAATTTAAAAGCAACAATTAATGCAATAGAAGTTGTAGATAAATGCATTAAAACATTATTTAATAAAATTGAAGAAGTTAATGGAACACTAATCATTACAGCAGATCATGGTAACGCAGATTACATGATAGACGAAAATAATCAGCCATGTAAATCACATAGTACTAGCCTAGTTCCTTTCATGATAGTAGAACAAAAAAAAGATAAAGGATATTCATTAAAATCGAATGGTAGTTTAGCTGATATAGCACCTACAATATTAGATATATTAAATATTAAAAGCCCACAAGAAATGAATGGAAAATCATTAATAAATAATCAACAAAAACGAACACTCAATAAAATTAACTAAACTAAAGGGTAATGCAATTTTATTTTAATACTTTTCATCCCATCTGTGTATTACAATTACGGAACAAAAAAATAATCAAGACAAAAGTATCTAATTCAATTGAGATTTCACTCAAAATTGCTATAATTAATGAAGGATCACACACTAGATTAATAAAATATTTAACTAATCAAAAAGTAGAAATTCAATTATTACAACAAAATGAGAAAAAATTAACGACAGTCCACAGAAGGATTAGATATGTATGGCTAGAAACATCTGCATATACAAAAATAACATTCGCTAGATCTCTATGGATAATAAAAGAAAAAGAATTAAATACGAATAAAATAAAAAGAAATGTACCAATTGGTCAATCTTTTATCAATTACAAAATAGATACGCAGAAAGAAATAAATGAACTATATTATTGTTATTGTAAAGAGCTAGAAAAACAACTAAGATCTAAACAAGCCATTTGGGGAAGAAAATATAGGTTAAATTGTGAAAAAAACTCTTCTATTTTAATACAAGAATTTTTTTCAAAAAAATTGTAATTTTTTACATTAAAACTCAAATCAATATAAATCAAGGTATAAACGAATGCTTAAACTATTCCCTTACAATCCTATAAATAGGTACAAAAAAACAGTAATCAGCATTAACCAAAGACACGAAATTTTAAACAAATATTCCAATATACAACTAAAACAACAAACTAACACTCTAAGGCTAAAATTACAAAATTGTAATTTAGACACAAATAAAATTTTAATTGAAGCGTTTGCAACGATCAAAGAAGCAATTTTTCGGGCACTAAACTTAACGTTATTTGATGTACAAATTTTAGGAGGCATAGTATTAAATCAGAACAATATAGCAGAAATGAAAACTGGGGAAGGAAAAACATTAGTTGCATTATTACCTGCTTACTTAAACTGTCTAACAGAAGAAGGAGTACATATTGTAACAGTTAATGACTATTTAGCAGAAAGAGATGCAAATTTAGCAGAAAAAGTTTTTTCATATGTAGATATAAAAGTAGGACTAGTCACTCAAAAAATTAATTCGAACCAAAGAAAAAATGAGTATAACAGCCATATTACGTATATAACAAATAGCGAACTTGGATTTGATTATTTAAAAGATAATATGTCAATTCATAATAGTAAAATAGTTCAAAGAAACTTTCATTACGCAATTATAGATGAAGTAGACTCTATCTTAATAGATGAAGCAAGAACTCCATTAATAATATCAGGAGTAACAGAAGTTAAAAATCAACCATATCTTGAAGCTAACAAAATATCAAATTTATTAACTAATACGATACATTATAAAATTGATGAAAAATCTAAGAGCATTATTTTAACAGATCAAGGAATCGCCCAATGTGAAAAAATATTACAAATAGAGAATCTATATGATACAAAAAGTCACTGGATCAAGTATATTCTAAATGCTTTAAAAGCAAAAGAACTATTTCTAAAAAACAAAGATTATATTACCAAGGATAATAAAATAATTATAGTTGACGAGTTTACAGGTAGAATTATGGATGGTAGAAGATGGAGCGATGGACTTCACCAATCAATCGAAGCAAAAGAAAACATAAAAATTGAAGCAGAAAATAAAACCTTAGCATCAATTACTTATCAAAATTTATTCCTCTTATATAAAAAATTAGCTGGAATGACAGGAACAGCTAAAACAGAGGAAAATGAATTTTTAAATATATATAAAATGAATGTTATTAGTATACCAACCAACAGAAAATGTATTCGAAAAGACTTATCTGATCTTGTATACAAAGATGAATACAACAAATGGCAATCAATAGCCAATGAGTGTTTAAATATGTACCAAATAAACAGACCAACATTGATTGGAACTACAAGCATACAAAAGTCAGAACTGTTATCAGATATGCTTAAAGAAATGCAAATTCCACATAGCTTACTTAATGCTAAGCCCGAAAACGTATCAAAAGAAGCAGAAATAGTATTACAAGCTGGTCAAAAAGGTTCAATCACAATATCAACAAATATGGCTGGAAGAGGGACCGATATAATTTTAGGCGGTAACGCAGAAAAAACTACTGAATTAACAATAGAAAAATTACAATTAAAAGATAACAATAAATACATAAAGAATAACAACATAACATCAATATTAACTAAAGATGAAATACAATTTTTACAAATCAGTAAAAAACTAAAAGACAATGTCAAAACAAGCTCAGAATATATAAATAAACTCATCAATATAAACAAAAAATTACTCAAAAAATATAAAAATTTGTTCCAAAAAGAAAAAGAAGAAATTTTACAACTAGGAGGACTATATGTCATTGGAACAGAAAGGCATGAATCAAGAAGAATAGATAATCAACTTAGAGGAAGAACAGGGAGACAGGGAGATCAAGGTACATCACGTTTTTTTTTAAGCCTACAAGATAATTTATTTAGAATTTTTGGTGGTAGTGCAATAGAGAACTTAGTGACAAAACTAAATATAGATGACAAAATACCTATCGAATCAATTTTACTAACAAAAAGTTTAAATTCAGCTCAAAAAAAAGTCGAAGCATACTTCTACGATATTAGGAAGCAATTATACGAATATGATGAAGTAATTCATAATCAAAGAAAAGCTATATATAATGAAAGAAAAAAAATATTAAACTCTACATTTACAAGAGATTGTATACTAGAATATGCTGAATATACTATCGAAGAAATGTTAACAATATATATAAAAACAAACAGAGAAACAGATACTTTACAACAAATTATAAAATTATTAAATATAAAAAATAATACACAAAAATTATCAAATATGAATTTTAATGAAGTAAAATACTACCTAAATGAACAATTAAGAATCAGTTACGATCTCAAAGAAATTTATTTAGAACAATTAAGACCTGGTTTAATTAGACAACTAGAAAAATATTACCTACTACAACAAATAGATCAAGCCTGGCAAGAACATATAGAAAAAATGAACCTATTAAAAGAATATATAGGTTGGAGAAGTTATGGACAGCAAGATCCACTAATAGAATATAAAAATGAAGCATTTCACCTATTTATTAATATGATTATCTATATTAGACAAACTGTAATATATTTAATTATGAGATCTAGATTAATTATTGATATATAATAGCAAAAAATTCAAATAAAGAATATTGACATAAAATATAAACTTATTTATGCTGTTATTAGTTTAATATGCCCCCATCGTCTAGAGGCCTAGGACATCTCCCTTTCACGGAGGTAACGGGGATTCGAATTCCCCTGGGGGTAATCAACAATAAGCAACATTAATTAAACCATAGCTAACTTGATTTTTTCACACAAATCACCTAATTCTTCAATTATTTTGGAAGAATTACAATTAGAATAATTAGATAATATTTTAGTAAAAGCACTACCGACAACAATACCATCTATATTCAACTTAGATTTTAATATATTAGAGACTTGAATAGGCGAAGAAATACCAAAACCCAGCATAACTAATTTATCAGTTTTAAAATTAATATTACTAGATAAGAAATTAATCTGAGAATTAATAGAATCTTTAATTCCAGTAACTCCTGTACTACTTACTAAATACAAACATCCTGGAGCTTTAGAAATAATATTATGTATCCTATCTTTAGAACTAGTAGGTGATATAAATAATATTAATTCTAATTTATATTGATTACACAAGTAAATGACGTAATCTGTTTCTTCTACGGGAAGATCAGGAATAATTAAACCTTTGGCTCCAGATTGAGAAATACTTCTTACAAAACGACTTAAACCATAGACTAATATAGGATTATAATACGTAAATACAACAATAGGTGAATCTATTCTAGATTCTATTTTACTAATCACATCTAATACTTCGTCAATATAAACACCATTATCTAAAGCTAATTGAGAAGCATTTTGGATCAATGGGCCATCTGCTAATGCATCTGAATAAGGTATACCTAGTTCAATAACGTCAGCACCTCTTCTATCAAGCATAAAAAGTGTCTCTATTGTTAATTCAATACTAGGATATCCAGCTGTTACAAAAGGAATTAAAGCACACTTAGAATTTTGGCGTTTTTTTTGCAAAATTTGAGAAATTGAATTCATAAATAAGTAATATAATATAAACTAATGCAATAATAATTTGACAAAATTAAAGTGGGTTGCCCGGGACTCGAACCCGGAACTAATCGGTTAAAAGCCGAGTACTCTACCATTGAGTTAGCAACCCATCTATATAAATAAATAACATAATAAACATATTATCACAACTACAAAATACTTAATGCAACAAATTAATTTAGAAAAAATTAGAACTTTTATTAAATACTTTATTACAAAAAATAATGCTAAAAACATTTTATTAGCTATTTCTGGTGGTCAAGACTCAATTTATTTAATAAAAATTTTAGAAACATTAAAAAAACAATCATTTCAAAAAAAAATACATATATCATATATTTATATAGATCATCAATGGAAACAAACTAGTCATGAACAAGTAAAACATATTATAAACTATATAAAATTAATAAAATCAAATATCATCATTTATCAAATTAATGAAATAACCTTATCAGAAGATGAATGTAGAAAACTTAGATATAATATTATTGTACAACATGCAAAAAAGTATAAATTTCAAGTAATTATGACTGGACATAATGCAACAGATACAATAGAAACATTCATACAAAACATAATTAAAGGAAGTGGTATAGAAAGTTTAACTAATTTAGCAATAAAAAGCAAAATTTTTCAGGAAGTATTCATTTTAAGACCATTACTGAAATTGGATCGAGAAATAATTTATTGGATTTGTAAACAATTCTACTTACCAATATGGTCAGATAGCACTAACTATATATATAAAATTCAGAGAAATAGGATTCGTCAGGAATTAATACCATATATCAAAAAATATTTACATAAAAACATTGAAAAAAACATTAAATCTTTAATTAATAACTACTATTACCAAAATGAATATATAAAACAAAGTGTAATTAAATTGTATTTAAAGAGTCAACACAATAAACGTACAGCGATAAGCCGTCAACAAATTAATACACAAAACTTTATGCTACAAATGAAAATTATACAATTATTTTATTTTGATAACTTTCAAATACATTTAGAAAATCCCAAAATAATGAAAATTATAAATAAAATTAATAACAAATCATTAAAATTATCAAAAATAATGACCTTTAATAATTTTATGTTTTTTATTAATAAAAACTGGTTTTATTTAAGCATAAAAAGATGAAAAGATATATTAAAATTTATATGAAATCAAGAACATTAAAAAAAAGTATATAATCTATAAATAAAAGAATATATATATTATAACAAAATAAATTGATAAGGAATTAATATTATGATTAATTGGCAAGTTATTGGACAACTCATTTCACTAAGTATTATTGTTCTTGTAGGACCTGCTGTTATTATCCTACTTTCTTTAAAGAAGAGTAAATTATAAAGTATCACTTTTTTTTCATAACAATAAATAAGATTAAATATATATAAATATTTAACTTATTTATATAACGTTTATCTAAGTAAATGAATTCAACAGTAAGTCCATATCAAATAACTGACTATCACCAGCAAATTCATTACTTTTAGGTAAAAATAGCATACAATGACACTCTCTTCGCTCTCTCATAGGAACACAAGGACAATTCCAATAAGTACTTGAAACTTCATTAACTTTGTCATCATAATGACGACAAGGACATAATGGAGCTCCATATTTATCTTTGTGTCTAGCAAGACCTTCAATAACAAGAGCAGTAACACTAGTATCCACACAAAAAAAAGTACCAGTCCGTTTTGCATAAGCTTCTGAAAATTTCAACATAGCCTCAAGACTGACCGGAACACTATTATTTTGAATATTAACCATACAATTTCTCAAATAAAGTAATTTAATACACAATAGTTAAAAAATAGAAAACTTTGATGACATCCAACAAAATGTTAAGATTACAATGATATTTAATAAAGATCCAATATAATAATTATATATCAAAAGTCTATAATGTTTTACATAAACAAAATACATAACATAATAATAAAAACAATGACAACATCATACTTACCATCAATTTTAGTACCTTTAACAGGAATATTATTTCCCGGAATAGCAATGGCCTTACTATTTATTTACATCGAACAAGATTCAATTTCATAAATATAAAATAAACCATTTTATACATAAGTATATATATGGTTTATAAATAGAAATTAATTAATAAGTATCTATTAACTATAATCAGAACTTTAAAGAGATGAACCTATACCAGAGTAAGAACCATAAATAAAAATTCCTAATACAGTAATAACTAGTATACCACCAACCGTAGCTACTAACCATAATGGTACTCTACCTGTGTTTGACATATCACTTAATTCTCCAATAATTAAATTATAAAATCAAATAAAAAATATAATATATTTAACTCAATTAAATTCATAATTTCTCTAATTAAAGAAATAACTAGAAAATAAAACAGCTAAAACAAAAATTAAAAGTAAACCCCAAAACAAAGATGTACGATTTAACTCAACGGGTTCCTTATTAGGATTAGGACCACTCATAATAATAAATATCTCCTATCTTTGAATAAATTGCATAGATGTAATAGCACCTAAAAAAAATACTGTTGGAATAGCTATCCCATGTATAGCTAACCATCTAAAAGTAAAAATTGGGTATGATATTGGCTGATTAGAACTTTTTTTAATCACACATTTCTCCTAAATTAAATACCTTTTGTTAAATCTTCAAGCTCTTGTTTAGCACTAAAACGATCATTCACTAATGGAACCTGCTGGCGATCTTGAGTAAAATATTCGTTAGGTCGAGGAGTACCAAAAACATCATAAGCTAAACCTGTACTAACAAATAACCAACCTGCAACAAACAAAGCCGGAATTGTTATACTATGTATAACCCAATAGCGAATACTTGTAATAATATCAGAGATAGGACGTTCGCCCGTTGATCCTCCTGACATAGAAATACCTCCTAGCTAAAAATACATAAAATTAAATATGAAAATATATACTTAAGTAATATATATGATAATATTGTAATACATATCATATTTATTTTATTACATAGTAAATATTCTTCTTAAATATAAAAAAATAAATTCTATGTTTTTACAAAAGTTCAAAAGAACTTACTAAATTATTAAACATAACATAAGATAAAAGAAAATTTAAAATAAATACAAAAACTAGTGAAGTAACTACAGAAGAGGTTGTTGACAAACCAACTCCTTTCGAACCTCCATGAGTAGTTATACCCCATACGCAACTGATAATAGCTATAAATAAGCCAAATATTAATGTTTTGAGTAATGATTTACAAATATCAAGATACAAGAAACTATATAGTAAAGATTGAAAAAAAAAACTTGGATCAATTGAATAAATAACAGAACAGATAAAAGAACTACTCATGAAAGTAGTAAACAAAGAAAATAAATTTAGTATAGGTAGTATAACAAGAACTGCTAAGATACGAGGCAACAATAAATAATTAATTGGATTTATGCCTAATATAAATAAAGCATCAATTTGCTCTGTGACACTCATCGTAGCGATTTCGGAAGTAAAAAAAGATCCAACTTTACCTATTACTATAATAGAAGTTAAAACAGGAGATAACTCTCTAATAAAAGAAATAGCTAAAATAGAACCAACTAATCCAGTAGCATTTAAATACAAAAATTCTTTCACAATTTGTAAACTTACAACCAAACTAATAAAGAAAGCAGTTAGCATAGTAATTAACAAAGAATTCGGACCAATTAATATGATTTGATCTAATAATACTTTGTAATCCAATCGAAAAAAAATAATAGGATTAGCTAAAAATGCTAATACTTTAAAAAACAATTTAACTCTACCAAAAATTTTTTTCATATTTACATAACGATAAAGTATTTTTAATTAAAAAATGGCTGAATTTAAATTTGGATCAATTAAATAATGAATTGATATTGATTTTTGTTTTAATTTATTATATTCTTTCCATGAAGGGCGGTTAGCTCAGTGGTAGAGCGCCTGCCTTACAAGCAGGTAGTCACTGGTTCAAGTCCAGTACCGCCCACTTAAAATAAATTAATCAATAAACTAATAATTTTTTCAAATTACTAACAAAAAATATATAAAGGGCTTATCGTCTAAGGGATAAGGACAGGGACCTTCTAAGTCTCTAATGTAGGTTCGAATCCTACTAAGCCTATCATCTATTAAATTTCAAAACATAAAAATAACTAGACAAGAACTTCATTCACAACTTTACTTACCTTAGTTCCAGAGTCTATTGTATCTAAAGGATCCTTGCGCAACCTGTGACGCAAACAAAGAGTTATTATTGTTTTTACATCATCTATATCTACTTCATCTTTATTTTGATATGCAGCAAAAGCTTTTGCTGCTCTATTAGTTACAATATCCCCACGCAAACCATCCACATTCAAAATGCTACAAATTTGAGAAATTTTTACTTTTAGATCATAGTCAATAACTACATGAGTTAATTTTTTTTGTGCTAATAAAATTGATTGTTTAAGTTCATTTTGTTTATCATAAAACTCGTCTATACATAAATATGGATCTTGATCAAATTTAGTTCTTTGTTCAACAATCTGAACACGTAGAGACGGATCTTTAACTGTTCTAATTTCAGCATGCATACCAAAACGATCAAGCAATTGTGGTCTTAACTCTCCTTCTTCAGGATTACCTGAACCAACTAAGACAAACCTAGCAGGATGTCTTATAGAAATTCCTTCACGTTCAACAGTATTCCAACCAGAAGCAGCAGAATCTAATAAAATATCAACCAAGTGATCATCTAATAAATTTACTTCATCAACATATAGAATGCCTCTATTAGCCTTAGCTAATAAACCAGGCTCAAAACTTTTTATTCCTTCATTTAATGCTTTTTCAATATCGATAGTACCACATAAACGATCTTCTGTAGCACCTAAAGGCAAATCTACCATTGGAACTTTAACAAATTGAGTTGTTAAATCAATTTTATTTTCAATTTGTTGTTTAACAAAATCTGACATAGTATCATAGTCATAAGGATGAGAATTAAATATATCATCACTTACAACTTCTATTTCAGGTAAAAGGTCAGCAATTGCTCTAATTGTAGTTGATTTACCAGTACCACGATCTCCCATTATCATCACACCACCTATTTTGGGATCAATAACATTTAAAACCAAAGCCAATTTCATTTCTTCTTGACCAATAATTGCAGTAAAAGGAAAAACAGGACGAGCTTGATTTTTTATTTTATTCACAATAAATTTTAATTTAAATTAAATTTAGACAATACTACCTTGACACTAATTACTAATTAAGATAATTGTTATAATATTCTTTATTAATACTAATATCTTGATTTTACAAGATGCATAACTTAATGACATAAAATCACAAGTAGCATCTGCAAAAATTTACTATTTTATCAAAAGTTAAGAAACAATTATTGGTATAAGCTCGTACCTAATCTTATCGCTAAGATTGCTGAAACTAAAGCAAATAACAAAGCAATAAAAATTTGACTATCAGTAATCACACTAAACCTCCAAAAATTATAAAAAGTTTTGTAAACTAAAATAAAAAGATTATCAACAAAATATAGTATAAATCAAAAAAGCTATAATATTATATTAAGTAAAATGACTAAAAACGTTTTTTGATATTGAGTTAATTTAGTATATATTGATTGGCTGAAAATTTTCCTGTTTAATAGTTAGATATCTGACTATATGATCATTAAAACGCATAGATTTTTCTAAAAAATTCACTAAACTACCATTTGCTTGATAATTCATTTGCACATATATACCATCATAATAATGTAAGATATTATAACTTAAATGACGCCTTCCTCTATGCTGTACAATTATATTAATACCACCTTTTTGTTTCAATAATGTTCTATAATACTTCACTAAAGATAAGTTAACATTATCAGTTACATCTGGCTTCAAGATATAAATAGTTTCATAGTTATTTAAATATGTCATCATATTATTCTCCTTATTAATAAAATAAAAAACAAATTATCTATGGGCTATCAATTTGAATTCTAACAGCCTGAGAAATAACAGGTATTTTAGCATAACTACCTTCTATAGATTTTGCAATTGCATATATAATTGTAGATAAAACGAACCAAAATAACGTGTTACATAATATTAAACCATAAAGACTAACCCTGAACTCTATTGGAAGAGCTCTAAATGCAGAGCCTAGTAAAGAATTAATTAAAAATAATAATATTGCTTGTAAAACATTAAAACGAACAAAAGGGCGGTTTGGTATTGGACTTTTAGATCTTACAAACAAATAATAAAGTACAAAGAATATAATAAAAGCTAAGGCAGGATGAGTAACATAAAAAATAACTAAAGGCATAAATGTTTTTTTATATATACTCATAAGACTAAATGGGTAGTCCGGTAAAATTTGCTGCCCAAAATTTTGTAAACCTTCTAATAATGGTAAACCATAAGGTAGTATTGAAACCAATCGATCAATAAACGTTATTGAATCACTATTCAATGTATAATTTTTAAAGAAAAATAAATACAATTGATAACAACAAAAGATAAACAACAAGATAAAAATTATGCTAACAATAAAATATAAGAAATAATTAAACATATCAACAATATCATAAGATTACTAAAGAAGTATTTATAAAGTCCATATAAATATATGAAGAGTTCATAAGCAATATCTAGTCAATACTAATATTATAATGTAACACAAAAGAAAACAAAAGTAACACAACCTAATAACTTAGATTAAATACAAATATTTAAAATGAATAAAGCAAATAATGAAGATAATTTAATTATTTCAGGTAAAATTTTTGAGTCAAGATTAATGGTAGGAACAGGTAAATACAAACACATTAAAGACGCAATTAAAAGTATTGAGGCTAGCAAAACCTCAATAGTAACTGTAGCTATTCGCAGAGCACACTATGCAAAAAAAATGGGAAAAAGTAATCTAATCGATGGATTAAATTGGACAAAACTATGGTTACTACCTAATACTGCTGGCTGTGAAACAGCAGAAGAAGCAATTAGAATAGCTATCCTAGGAAAAGAAATTAATAAAAGAATTGGACAAATAGATAATAACTTTATTAAATTAGAAGTAATATCAGATTCCAAATATTTACTACCAGATCCTATAGGTACATTAAAAGCCGCAGAATACTTAATCAATAAACAATTTAGTGTTTTACCATACATATATCCTGATCCTATATTAGCAAAGCAATTAGAAGATATAGGTTGCAGAACAATAATGCCTTTAGGTTCACCAATAGGATCAGGGCAAGGATTAAAAAATTTACATAATATACAAACAATTATAGAAAATGCAAAAGTACCAGTCATAGTAGATGCAGGGATAGGAACAAGCAGTGACGCGAATCAAGCAATGGAAATAGGAGCTTCTGCGATACTATTAAATACAGCAATAGCAAAATCCCAAAATCCTCCATTAATGGCTCACGCAATGAGATTAGCAGTCATTTCAGGAAGAAAATGCTATTTATCAGGAAAAATGAGTAAAAAAGCGCAAGGATATGCAAGCTCTCCTAATAATGGTCTTCTAAAATTAATTTAACATATTAATAAATTTTAATAAATATTACATTAATACATGATTATTATAATAGACAACTACGACAGCTTTACCCAAAATTTAGCACAATATATAGGAGATTTAGGTTATAAAACAATAATTGCAAGAAATGATGAATTATCAATTAAAGATATTCATCGAATCGATCCAACACATATAATATTATCTCCAGGACCAGGGAAACCTGAAGAATCAAAAATTTGCTTAGAAATTATTCGTAAATATTCAAATAAAATACCAATATTAGGAATTTGCTTAGGACATCAAGCAATAGGATATGTATATGGTGGAATAGTAGAAAAACTTTCTAAACCAATGCACGGAAAAATTAGTCTTATTATTAATAACCAAAAAGATATTTTTAAAGATATAAGTAACCCATTCAAGGCAAGCAGATATCATAGCCTTATAATAAGTCACACAAATTTACCTAAAGATCTTGAAATCACAGCATGGACATCAGATGGAACAATTATGGGATGTAGACATAAAGTTTATAAAAAACTTAGAGGAATACAATTTCATCCAGAAAGCTTATGGACACAAGAAGGTAAACATATATTAAAAAGTTTTTTATTAACTTAAGATATTATGAATTTTAATAACTTTTTTATTAATATAAACTAAGTAAGATGAATACATTTGATATAAGTAAGAAATATCTCGTTCAAAAAATAGTGAAGCTCTGTTTGTAGAGCCACAAAACTCTAAAGATCCAATATTACTATAGATCCAAATCTGAGAATAAGAAATATAACTAATAAAAGTACTTAATATCATTATGAAAAATCCAAAATAAACAAATACAATACCTGGATCAACCTTAACTTGTAAACCCGTACTAGTAATTATATCTTGAACAACAAAAGATGAATTATTAATATAGAACTTTTCACCTACATTAACCTTCGCTAAAATTGAGCCATCAGAACTACAAAGTAAGAGATGACTATCCAAATCAAATATAACAAAAAATATATTACTTCCATGACCCACGGAAAAACTAGATAACCAACAATTTTTTCCATCTATATTAGTTTTCAGAAATTGTTTCTGTATACGATAACTTTCTCCTACATTAATTCTAACAGCATCTATCTGCCAATCAGTTTGATAAAATGTCACTGAAAAAAATCGTAAAGGTTTATTAACAGAAATTATTTTAGAAAATAAAAACTGAGAATTATGAAAATAAACTGATAAAGAAGAAAAAAACTGCTGAATAGAGCCATTAAAATTATAATTGATATAAAAATCATTCACACGAAAAATCATATCAGCGGGTAAATAACTATAAAACCCACCATGTATTACATTTTTTAAATGAAAAATTTCACCTTTAGGTACAATTTCTTGTACAACAAAACTTAAGAGAAAACTACATACGGATCCCAATAAAATTGCTGTTATACTAAAATGAACAAAAATAGGAGCGATACGACCATATAGACCCTTATAAGAATACAATGAATTATCTTTACAGAAAACAAAAAAATTCATACGGATTAACGAATAAATAATATTAGTAAAAGAATAATAATTTACATTTTTTAAATGGTACTTATTATTATTTAAAAAGCTGTTTTTATAGATAAACTTCCAACGTCTCGCGTTTTTTAAGCTAGGTAATTGCGTCGAAAATGTACACATGAGTAAACTAAGAATAAAAATACTAGATATTAAAATAAACCACCAAGTTCGAAAAACATGATCTAAACCTAATAGAATAATCAAAAAATAATAATTAGGATAGTTAAATTGATAATATAAAAAACTTTTATCTTGTTCGATGATAGACCCTAAAATACAACAAAAAATTATCAGTGATAAAATAAAAATAGCAACATTTAAATTTGCTAACTTTTTTAAAGATTTCCAAATAAAATTTTTACTCATAATAAATAAAGAAATTTATAATAATTGAAGTACTATATTTAAATAAATATAATTTTTAATACGGATAAACAAGAAAAAACAAAAAGAAAGGAACCGCTTACAGGAAAAACAGATTTCCAAATAAAGAATAAAAAAGAAAAATTTTTATAATTAACTTCTATTCTCAAAATTAATATTAATGGTAAGATACAACCAACTAAATAAATGAATAAATAGAACAAAAGTAAAAAAATATTATTTAAATTATTTATTAAAAAGGTTACTACAATTAGAATAGGGGTATTACAAGGTAATGAACTTGAACCTATAACTAAACCCATCAAATAACTTCTTAAAAACAAATTATTAGAAGAAAACATAAAAAAAGATTGACTTAAAGGAGTCTTAAACTTTGAAATACTTATAATTTTCATTAAATCTAATGAAAATAAAATTAGAAATAGATAAGACAATAATGGCAATTTATAAATGAACACAGAAAAACTAACCAATTTGGTCAATCCAATTAAAGTCACAAAACTTGTTAACAAACCAGCAATAAATAAACTGATACTTAAGCTATCATTTTTTTTAGAGTTAATGTACGACAATGCTAATGGTAATAAAGAAATAAAACATGGAGTAAAAATTGTTATTAATCCAAGAAATAACAACAATATAGACAAAGAAATACTCTGTTCACTACTTAATACAAATAATAAAGAAGATAATTGTTTTTGCAAAGTATAAAACAAAATATAATAGTTATCAAAAAAATCATATAAGGATAAAAAAATAATCATTGCTACTTGATTGATGTAAAATTAAGAATAAAATATAACTCCCCAGGAAGGATTTGAACCTACGACCAATCGGTTAACAGCCGATCGCTCTACCACTGAGCTACTGAGGAATTGGAGTAATAGAAACTTAACATTAATATCAGAAAAAAACAAGTTTAAGAATGAATCAAAAAACTTGTTTTTATTAAATAGAAGTGATATTGTACTTCGTGGTAAATATATTAATAAAAAATTGATGCGGACGTGGTGAAATTGGTAGACACGCTAGATTTAGGTTCTAGTGAGAATATCTCATGAGAGTTCGAGTCTCTCCGTCCGCAGTATTTAGTGAATTTATATAATATACCAAAGCAGAAAACTAGCTACTATTCCATCTTTGAAGAGTTAATTTAATTGATCCATCATCATTAAAATTTTCATTGATTCTCTGAAAACCGCTAAAAGAACTAGTATCAACTACCATGTTATAAGCATATTGCTGAAATAGACGATCAAGTACATAATTAACATCGATATTTAGACTCCATAATTCTAAATCAACAACTAAGTGATACTCACTAACATTCCATATTAAAGTAAAAACATGATTTTTTTTGCTACATTCATTCAATTGATAGACTAATATGTCGTTATTTCTACTTTCTTGATTTGTATATATACTATTGCTATTATTACTACAAAACTGATAATTAAAACCTAATTGTTTAATAGTTTTAATTAAAGTATTAAAATTAGTAATATTTGTTTTAATTTTACTAAAATGTGACATATTCTAAATATAAAAATAATATAATTATTAAAATAATTATACTATTAAACAAGAAAAAAAATAGAAATGACTTAATTCTTAATAAGAAAAGCTTAGTGTACTAAATATTTTTTTTATTAAATACTTTACATGTGATACCTAATCTTGTAATAATATATTTAACAAGTAAAAAATACTTGGGAAGTATCTCCAATTAATCCTAAATCAAAATAATTTAATATGACTATTAGTTTAGAAAGACGCGAAAGCGCAAGCCTGTGGGAACGTTTCTGTACTTGGATTACTAGCACTGAGAACCGCCTTTATATTGGCTGGTTCGGTGTTGTAATGATTCCAACGCTATTAACTGCTACATCTGTATTCATCATTGCATTCGTTGCTGCACCTCCTGTAGATATAGATGGTATTCGTGAACCAGTAGCTGGTTCTTTACTCTATGGAAATAACATCATTTCTGGTGCTATTATTCCAAGCTCTGCAGCAATTGGTATTCATTTTTACCCCATCTGGGAAGCTGCTTCTCTAGATGAGTGGTTATATAATGGTGGTCCTTACCAACTAATTGTTCTTCATTTTTTACTAGGTGTATTATGTTACATCGGTCGTGAATGGGAATTAAGCTATCGCTTAGGTATGCGCCCTTGGATTTCAGTTGCTTTTACTGCACCTGTAGCAGCAGCAGCCGCAGTCTTTCTTGTTTACCCAATTGGTCAAGGAAGCTTCTCTGATGGTATGCCTCTTGGTATCTCTGGTACATTTAACTTTATGCTTGTATTCCAAGCTGAACATAATATCCTTATGCATCCTTTCCACCAACTAGGTGTTGCAGGAGTATTTGGAGGATCTTTATTTAGTGCTATGCACGGATCACTTGTAACATCAAGTTTAATTCGTGAAACAACTGAAAATGAATCAGCAAATAATGGATATAAGTTTGGTCAAGAAGAAGAAACTTATAATATCGTTGCAGCCCATGGCTACTTCGGTCGTTTAATTTTTCAGTATGCAAGTTTCAATAACTCTCGTGCATTACATTTCTTCTTAGGCTTATGGCCAGTAGTAGGTATCTGGTTTACAGCAATGTCTGTAAGTACAATGGCTTTCAATTTAAATGGATTTAACTTCAATCAATCAGTTGTTGATAGCCAAGGTCGTGTAATTAATACTTGGGCTGATATCTTAAACAGAGCTAATTTAGGCATGGAAGTAATGCATGAACGTAATGCACATAACTTCCCTCTAGACTTAGCATCTCAAGAATCTTTACCATTAGCTTTAGTTGCACCATCTATTAACGGATAATTAATTTAAGTAAAACAAGTTAACTAAAAAAAGCTACGATAATTTTTATAAAATTATCGTAGCTTTTTTTTATCTTTTATATTAAGTATATATGAAAAGATAGTTTCAATTATCCTCAAAACTCTGTAAACTCGTAAGCATGTAATAAAAGAATAAAGGCAAAATATAATTAGCCTTTGGATAAAGCAAACGTAACCAATACGTAGAATCTATAAATGAAAAATATTTATTTAATAATGGATTATAAGAAATAATAAATTTATTTTTTATAACGTTACATGCCTTAAATCTTTTACTAAAAAATAAAGAACGAATACTTTTGTTTAAAAAAAACTGATTTTTCAGATCTTCATGAGAAATATTAAAAAATAGTTTATAGGATAAATCATCCACAAAAGATAAGCTAAAATAATTAAAGCTTCTCAAATTAGAAAACTCAAATATCTCTCGAATACTTTGACTTCTACGCCGACGAGTTAGCTCAAGTAAGCCAAGCTCAGAGAGCTGAACTACTCTTGGACTACACTCATCATGAATTAATAATTTATTAAAATGTTCAAGTAATTTTAATTGATCTCTTTGAGAATGCATATCAATAAAATCAATTATTACAACACCATTAATATTGCGAACTTTTAGTTGATAAGCTATTTCTATTGCAGCATAGAAATTAATTCTTAAAATCGCTTCACTAGAGTTATACAATTTATTAAAAGAACCTGAGTTCACATCAATAACTGTTAGAGCTTCATAATATTCTATAAAAATATAACCACCATATAGCAAATTTACTTTTGGCCTCAGCAGCTGTCTTATTGTATCCTTAATATAAAATTTATCTAAAATGCAGAAATGTTTATCATACAACTGAACCCTAGTATTAATTGAAGTTGAGATATAAGACCATTTCTTTAGATAGTAATAAACTAACTTTAAAGCATCTATAGAATCAACTATTACTTTTTTTATAGACTTGTCATAACAGTCTCTAATTACCTTTTTTACTAAATCTTCATCTTTATAAATTAAACAAGGTATAGAATTTAAGAGAACTTTTTTCTGAATAAAAGACCATTGTTGAATAAGTAAATCAAGATCTTGAAGTATTAACGACTCAGAAACTCCTTGTGCACAAGACTTAATTATTAATCCCATTAATTGAGGTTTTATTAACACAGCTAAAGAATAAAGATGTACGCGCTCATTATTATCATAAATATGATTAGATATTAAAACTATGTTACATAAAGGTAATAACACTACATACTTTCCATATAGATGTATATTGGATGTTAGACGTGGTCCTTTATGAAATGTTGGCTCTTTTACAATCTGCACTAATATTAACTGATTAATAGATAATAAATCATTTATAGAAAAAAACTTTTGGTCTCTCTTTAAAGTTTTTATATCACTTATATGTATAAAACCGCTTTTAGTATCTTGACCTAAATTAATAAATGCTGCATTAATACTAGAAAAAATTTTGTGAACTATACCAAGATATATATCGTTAACTTGATAAATTTTATTAATTAAAATAACCTCTTGAACTTTACTCGTTTGCAAAGTAGCTGCAATACTATTGAAATAAGAAATTATAATTTTTTTTACCATTCATAAAATAATTAAAATTCATTTACATGAATTTCTGTTTAACTAAAATAATATTATAACAAAATAATACACAAATAGAACTCAATTTGGATTTACATTTATTCTACGTTTATTCTTCTTATAAATTTCAAATTGAACCACTCCATTAATAATTGAATAAATAGTATAATCTTTACCTTGATTAACATTATTCCCTAATTTAAATTTATTACCTCTTTGACGAACTATAATTTGCCCAGGTTTAACAATTTCACCACCATACTTTTTAACTCCTAACCTCTTAGAATTTGAATCACGACCATTTTTAGTACTACCACTACCTTTTTTATGTGCCATATTGATTTTTTTTAATTTTCAACAATTTACAAAATAATTAAATACTTAAGCCAAAAATGTCTTGTACGAATATTCTTGTCAATTTTTGACGATGACCTTTTTTAGTACGATTATTTTTTTTAGGTTTTACTTTAAAAATTTTTATTTTTTTACCTTTTAAATGTTTCAAAATAATAGCTTTAACACAAACTTGGTCTAAACAAGGAGTACCAACATCATAATTACCTGATTTAGAACAAAACAAAACTCTTTTAAAACTAATTATATCCCCGGGATTAGCAAATATATAATTTACATCATAAAATTTTCCTGGCTCAATAATTATTTGATTACCGCCAACATCAATTACTGCATAGATCATAAATTAATTGTAAAAAGATTAAAGGATTTATCAATATAATAAATTTAATTACTAATAATTATATAGTATTTTATAAAAAGAATCACATGAACAATATAACTCTAGTCTTATTCATACTTTCAATAACTCGTCTGCTATAAAAAGAGGAGCATACGCACAATATTTGAGAACCTAAAGCATTACGAGCAGTAAAATTAGAGCCACTTAAAATAAATCCATCAGGAAATAAAAAACTAAAACCCTTCTTTAACTTACCATATAAAGGACCCGGCAATAAATAATTATTTCTGGCTTTATCTAAATAGAAAGTACCATACTTTTCAGATTGAATAATAAAAAATTCGTAGTTACTATGATAATTTAATGCATATATTCGACAACCATATTGATTAATAATTAAACCAGTTTTTAAAACATGAATATACAGCATATAGCTAAAATTAGTCTTAGAATATTTTTTACCTAAATCTAAATAATACTTTAAATCAACAGGAGCGTAAATATGAAGAGACTTCGTTCTTCCTGTTAAATTTAATGTAGATAACAAACCTAATAAACCTGAAATATTTGATATATGCAAATTAGGTATGATAATTTTAGAAACATTATTAATTTTAAAGCGTTGATTTAAAAAGTTAGATTGAGAACCTTCAATACAACTAAATACCCAAATGTCTTTAATTGCTGACAATTTAATCAAGAAACTTATATTCGTACTTTTAAGAATATAAGTATCAAAACTTAAGTAACGCAGCATCATAATAAATAAATGTATTTTGTATTAATATATGTAATCAGATTACACTACTCCAGTCAACTTATAATCATCGAAAGACTTACTATAAATAAAAGTAGTAGATTTACCGTTAATCAATGACTTAGCTAGTGACAATGATTTACGACTAGTAAATAAAGCTTTTTTTTTCCAATTAGCTTTACGGGACTTAGATTTTGAAGTTCTTTTTTTAGGAACAGCCATAACACAATATCCACACTTGTTATAAAAAAATAAAAAATACCTAAAAAGCAGAAAATTTTGAATAATAAATTTTCTACTAAGATAAAAATAATTAAACTATATATCTATTATATTATACTACATACTACGAAATTGCTGAATAGCAACTCGACCAATATTATAAATTGCCCAAGAACCAGCGACTATTAAAGGGAAAAAGACAATTGCTAATCTCATATCCATAGATAAAATTTCCTTAAATTTTTAGTAAATTATGTTAATATAAAAAATCTCTCTGTATATATTATAAATACTATATCTAAATGATAATTAATATATAAAAAAAATAAACTTTATAGTATAAATTAAACAAGATTTAAAAATTGTAATGAAAAATAAAAAAAGATTGGGTATAGAACAATGAGAGACTTACCGTTCACATTAGATCAGTTGAGAATTTTAAAAGCAATTATTAAAGAAGGTAGCTTCAAAAAAGCAGCAGATAGTTTATATGTATCACAACCAGCAATTAGCTTACAAATTCAAAATTTGGAGAAACAACTAAATATACCAGTATTCGAGAGAACAAGTAAAAAAGCAACACTTACAGAAGCAGGAAATCTATTACTACGCTATGGAGGTCGAATTTTAGCTTTATGCGAAGAAACTTGTAGAGCACTAGAAGATATACAAAATCTACAAGGAGGATCATTAGTAATAGGAGCAAGTCAAACTACAGGAACTTATTTAATGCCTAGATTAATAGGACTCTTTAGACAAAGATATCCACAAGTCAATGTACAACTACAAGTACATTCTACAAGATTAATATCATGGGGAGTTGCAAATGGACAAGTTGATTTAGCTGTTATAGGTGGGGAAGTTCCTAACGAATTAAAAGATATACTACAAATAACATCATATGCAGAAGATGAATTAGCATTAATTTTACCAATATCACATACTTTTTCAAAAATACCAAATATACAAAAAGAAGACTTATATAGACTTAGATTTATAGCACTAGATACTCAATCAACAATAAGAAAGGTTATCGACAAAATTTTACATCAACATGATATAGACAGCAGCAGATTTAAGATAGAAATGGAACTGAATTCAATAGAAGCAATTAAAAATGCTGTTCAATCAGGTTTAGGAGCAGCATTTGTTTCAGTATCAGCAATAGCTAAAGAGCTAGAATTGGGAATCATACACTGGGCAAAAATAAAAAACGTGACGGTAAAACGAATGCTTTCTATTATTGTTCATCCAAATAGATATAAATCTAAAGCAGCCGAGACTTTTAGTAAAGAAATTTTAACATTATTCGTAACACCACATGAAAATTAATCATTTTTATACTAAAAAAGCTAATCAGGCAGAAAAACAGATTGTGATTTAAAACTTCCAATAGAAACAAAAATAAGCCTCAATTTTAACCATTGTATAAATTGTTTATCTAATGAGACTATTGCTGCAAATGATTGATTTTTATCGTAATGATTCATTTTATCATCTATTGATTTTAAAAAATGTGGATTTAAAACAAACCAAAAATCAATCTCTTTTTCATAATTATTATAATACTGTGTACGCTCACGCAATATCTCTTCTATTGGTTCTTGATCGAGAAAAAAACTTTGACTAGCAAAAGCAAAATGATAATTATACATTATGAAAAATTGAAATAAAAATAATTATACAAAAATATAGTTAAACTCTAAAAATTATTGTAATACAAAATAACAAACATAAAAAATTTTTTTAAACTTTATCAATAGAATATAATTACAATGAATACAATCCTTAACGAAATGACAATAAAATACTGGCCTAACCGACAAAGTATTAGTTTAAATAATGCAGTAGTAGATTTATTTATTGAAACAGAAAAAAAATTAACTTTAAAAACAAATAACCAAAGTCAACAATATTTATATTTAGATATTTTAAATAATATTACTAGAACTAAAATTTTACAATCTATTTTAAGTGAATTCAAGGAATTAATTTTAGATATGATTGAGATAAACTTAAGTACTAGAATGCTAAAAAAGCTTAATCAAAAAATTGTAAAAATTTTTATAGATAGAGTACTAAGTAAATTTTTTGTTCAATTCAAATTTAATAACACAATATTAAACAATAATAAATTAAAATATCATTATCACAACTTAACAGATTATCTATTAATTTACTTAATTTTTGGATCATCACAGATAGAAAATGATATATTTTTATTTGAAACATTATGCACACCATATAACCATGTAAAAGTTTTACTTGAAAATTTTATCATCCATATTGGAAACATCATTATCAAGCAACTAATAGATAACTTAAATAACTCGCTAAATATTAATAAGTTTTTAAAAAAACAAAATATATGTAATAAACTATATACATCCAACAGATCAATAATACTATTCCTAAATAACTTAAAATGGCAAAATTTAATACAATCATATATATACGATATCAAATCTATATACAATGAAAGACAAAAAATATGGATTATAAGCTCAGAAGGAATAATTTCTAAATATATCTATTTATCAAAAGGTCAAAGAATTCGAAGCATAAATCAAATCAAAATAATATTTCTATTTTGGCTAGAGCTTAAGGATCTACTAATACCAAAAACTGAAAAATTTTTTATACAAATAGCCAAATATTTTTTATATTGCTCAATTAACTTATTCAGTAATCTCATTCTTATACTAATTAGAATAATAGTTTTTTATTTAAATAAATAAAAATTTACAAATAAAGATACAAGTAAAAAACCTATATAATAACAATAAAAATAATTTATAAATGCTTGCAAAAGACTTTTCAAATGATTCATGACAACAAAAAAAAATAAACTACCACTGACTGAAGAACAGATCATCACAATACTTAATAAGAGCCATTCAATAATAACCACTCAAACAGAAACAATTATTGATGAAATATTGCTTAACACAAAAGGAAGAGAAATAATAATTAATGAAATAATTCAACATTATATTTTGAACAATAATAACACTCAAATTATAGACGGACTCATATATCAAAAAATACTAGAAACAAATGACAAACAAACTATCGAAAAACTCATACAAAATTTACCAAATGGAGCAATAAATTTAAAGAGATTCACGCATATTAATTACCAAACATTACAAGACTTACTCATTAATAAAAAATTCGAGGAAGCAGATAAATTAACCCAAAAATGTTTATGTGAAATAGTCGAAACTAAAACTAATAATAAAAAAAGTTGGTTATATTTTACAGATATTCAATTTTTACCAGAAGAAGACCTATTTATATTAGATTTATTATGGAAAATATACTCGAAAGGTAAGTTTGGATTTTCTGTACAAAAAAAAATTTGGATAAATAATAATAAAAAATGGGATAAACTATGGGACAAAATATGCTGGATAAAAAAAGGGATAATGAAAAGATATCCACAAGAGTTTATGTGGACAATAGATGCACCAGAAGGACATTTACCTTTATTTAATCAGCTGAGAGGTACACAATCTTTATATTATTTATTTAATAAGATAGAATGGTAAAGATCAAAATAACACAATAGTAACACAAAAATTACGATTCATTAGCAATTAGATGAATTAATTTAATAAAAACTTCAAATAAATACTCAGAATCATGTGGTCCTGGACTAGCTTCTGGATGATATTGAACAGAAAAAATAGGAAGTTTTTTATGAAAACTACTAGAAACAGTAAAATCATTTAAATTTAAATATTTTACTGCAAACTTTTTTAGTAAATCTTGATTGATGAAAGAGTTTTGATTAACAGCAAATCCGTGGTTTTGACTTGTGATTTCTGAATACTTATTTAAACCACAAGGATGATTTAAACCTCTATGACCAAATTTAAGCTTAAAAGTATTTAAACCAAGAGCTATATTTAAAACTTGATGACCCATACAAATACCAAAAATAGGTACATTAGAAAACTTAACTAATTTTTTAACTGTATCAATAACATAATTAACTAATAGGGGATTTCCTGGACCATTAGATAACATAATTCCATCTGGATTATATTTAAGAATATAATCATAACGACAGGTAGCTGGAACAATACAGACATTACAACCAAGCAATAATAACTTCCTCACAATGTTAAACTTAAGACCCAAATCTAATACTAAAATTTTATATTGTTTATCACAAATATTAAAATTATTTAATTTAATATAATTAAGATCATTAAATACACTATTACGAATGCTATAAATTGTTCTACTAGTTATTTTTCTTACCAAATCTATATTATTTATAGATTGTGCACTTAAGATACTGATATTTCTCTTACAATCAGCATCTAACAAAACACCATTACTAACACCAAATAATCTTAGATACTTAGTTAAAGATCTTGTATCTAAACCAAATATATGGGGAATTTTTTTTTGGATGATATAATCCTGTAAAGAGATACTAGATCTCCAATTACTTGAAAACGTAGAAATATTTCTAGCAATCAAAGCTTTAATATGTACAAAATTAGATTCATTATCATTCTGATTGAGTCCAGTATTACCTATTTCAGGATAAGTAAAAACAACCATTTGACCAGCATAACTCGGATCAGAACAAATTTCTTGATAACCAGTCATACCTGTATTAAAAACTAATTCGCCAAAACTAGGTGATATATTAAAGAAAGAAAATCCTCTATAAAAAGTTCCATCCTGTAAATATAATACGGTTGGGTATAAACTATATGACATGAAAAAGTATAAAATTTTTGATTGATAAAAGTATTATAAATAAATTAAGGATACGAGCAAAAAATTAATCAATAATTTTTTACTCATAGGTGCATAACCTTGATGAAATTACCAACTATTATTTTTAGCTGAATTTAAAACAAAATTAGCAACATTAGATATGTCTTCATCCGATAAACGATCACCAAAAGCAGGCATTGCACCAGCACCATTTTCAACTTGAAGCTTAATTGCATCTACACTATCTTTACTAAATTTACTTAAGACTTCTAATTCCAAAGTTTTCTGTGGATTTACGGAATTTTTGCCACCGATATGACATGCAGCACAATTATCAGAAAAAACTTGTGCTCCTGCATCTAAATCAATTTCTTCAGCAAATGATGAACCAATAGTTAATCTATATACAGTAAAAAAGCTTAAAAATAAAGAAAATAAAAGTCTCATGATAAACATCCTATCATTATTAAATTCAACAAATAGATTTATATTTTTTATAAAAATAAAACTATCTTACAGTTTAATTATATCTTTTTTTCATACGTATTAGTAAATAAAATAAAAAAGCTAATAATAAATCTTACCACCTCCCCACTTTTCTTGAGCTACTCTCGGTTGTAAGAGAATATAACCAGCCATAGATAATAAATCTTCGTCAGTTAAATTACTCATCTTTGGAAAAATTTCTGCACTTTTAATACTAGGATGAAGCTCAGCTATTGAATTTTGACCATCATAACTTTTAGGATCTTTCATGTAATCAATCAAACTAACTACATTATCCCTAGCAGGAGTAGCTAAACTTAAAGATTCTAACTCTAAACCAATATTAGGATTAGTTTTAGTAATCCCACCATTATGACATTGAGCACAAGAATTATTAAACAAACGTTTACCTCTTTTAACTTGCTCAGGCGTTAAAGTAATAATTTTACTAGAATTATCAAATGTTACAGTTCTAGTAGCTTCATCTAACTCTATTGAATAAATAGGTGCAACAGAACAGCTTAATAATATCAAGATAGCCGTAAATAATAACAAAATAATGTTCTTTTTAATCATAGTTCACTCACTTAATAAAAAATAATAAAAGTATTAGAATATTAATTAAATCTAATGTTTGAGAAAAAATTAAACACCTAAACTCAAGTCATTAAGTAATACATTGAATAAATTTTTGAAAAATTTTTAAATATTACTATGATATATATATTACAATATAGGATAAAGAATATGCTTTAAAATTAATGAAGAGAATTAGGTTTACAATATAAAGACAACAATTTATATAGCTGTTTAGATAATTTAGTCCTAGAAATAATCAGATCAATAAATCCATGTTCAAATAAATATTCAGAAGTTTGAAAATTATCTGGAAGATCTTCTTTAATTGTTTGCTCAATTACTCTTCTACCAGCAAAAGCAATTACGGCACCTGGCTCAGCAATAATAATATCACCTAACATAGCAAAACTAGCAGTCACACCACCAGTTGTAGGCGAAGTTAGAACAGTAAAATAAGGCAAAGATTTTTCACTATGCCTATAAAGTGCTGAAGATACTTTAGCCATTTGCATTAAACTTAACATACCTTCCTGCATTCTAGCTCCACCAGAAGCGCATACAATAATCAGAGGAATATTATCATTAGTTGCTTTTTCAATTAATCTAGTTAATTTTTCACCTACAACTGACCCCATACTGCCACCCATAAAACGAAAATCCATAATTCCGCATGCAACTTCAATATTATTAATAGCAGCTATTCCCGTTTGGACTGCATCTGATAAACCAGTCTTAAGTTTCATATCAAATAACCTAACACTATAAAGCTTACGATCAGAGAAACCCAAAGGATCAGTTGATGATAAATTAGTATCAATCGGATACCAACTATTAGCATCAAACAAATGACTAATCCTATCGTGACTTGAAGTCGGAAAATGATAATTACACTTAGGACACACTTTATAGTTTGATTCAAGCAATTTACGATACATCAATAAACTACATTGATTACACTTAATCCAAAGATTTTGAGATACACTGAAATCAGTTTGTTTAACATTTTTATCTTTAAGCAAATTTTTTTTTTGAGACAACCATCTAGATAAAGACATAATATATAAAAATAAAGTAAGATTAATTAAAATTAAATAACAAATTAAGTCAAACTAATTTGTTATATATAAAGATATATTTAAAAATTTATACAAAATAATCTAATCTCGCAAAGTTTTATCTTTTTGACTTACAAAAATTAAAGCTAAACCAATCGGCACAACTACTATAACGGCTCCTAAGACTAGACTATTCAAAAAACTAGACAAAGATGAAGTCATCCAAATATCCTTATTTGATTTGATAATACAATTATAGTTAAAATTATTTTATCACTTGATTATATAATCAAGTAAATATCTAATTTATAGTTATATTTTAATATATATAAAACAATATTGTGATTGATAATATAGATTACCAACGTACTATCACCGTACCCCATGTTAAACCAGCACCAAAACCAGCAATGACAACAATATCATTATGAGATATTTTATTGCCTTGTATTGCTTCATCTAAAGCAAGTGGTATAGAAGCGGCAGAAGTATTTCCATACTTATGTAAATTAGAAATAATTTTATTACGACTAATTGATAGCTTTTGAGCAATAGCAGTTAAAATCCGTTCATTAGCTTGATGTAAAACTAACCAATCTACCTCATCTACAGACATATTTAAAGAATTCAAGCACTTTAGTATACTGATTGGAACCTGAAAAATGGCAAACTTGTAAACCTCTTTACCATTCATATGTATATGTTTAAAAGAACCTTGATATAAATTAAGCTTAGAATGAGGAGTAATATTATGCTGATAAGCAATAGAAAGATGCTGTGAATAACTTCCATCAGTATTTAATTGGAAACTAAGTATAGAATTATCAATAGAAGAACACGACTGTAATATTGCTGCTCCAGCTGCATCACCAAATAAAATACATGTACTACGATCAGACCAATCAACCCACTTAGATAAAACATCTGCACCAACGACTAAAACATTCTTATAAGCACCAGTCTGTAAAAATTGAGAAGCCGTTACAAGACTTAAAACAAATCCAGAACATGCTGCTGTTAAATCAAAAGCAACAGCATTGAGCGCACCTATTTCATATTGTATTTTACTAGCACTTCCAAAAAGATCATGTGGACTTGACGTAGCAAGAATTATTAGATCTATTTTAGAAGGATCCATTGAAATTCTATTTAAAGCTTGTTTAGATGCTAAAACAGCTAAATCAATAATAGACTTATCAATTCCTTTTAATAATCTTCTTTCCTTAATACCCGTACGAGTTACAATCCACGCATCAGAGGTATCAACAACTTTACTAATCTCATTATTGCTAAAACTAGCAGAAGGAATAGCAGAACCTGTAGCGAGTATTTTCGCTCCTTGAATCATCAACGATTTCATATGAATTTTACAATAAGATCTATATTAAAATATAATATTTAAATTGAATACCTTAAAATAACTTTATGATAAATAATTGCACGTAGACTAGGTAAAATAACAAAAACCCGAAAAAATACCTAGATTATGTAAGTTAATTGCTGCTACTTTTCAGTTCTGACAAACTTCACTTATGATCTATGTAAAATTTCGAGCTTACAGATATTATAACATTCTAATTAATATCAATCAACTATCACTACAAACTAATTAATTAGACATTCCCTGTATAATACAATCAAAATATGGAATTACACAATTAGCCTGGGAATCTGACAAAAACTCCAAAGATGCATTTTTCAAACATTCTATTGCATCTATCATACCTAAGATTGGCACACCTAAGGAATTATACATTTCTTTAACACCAATAGTACCAAGTTTCTCAATAGATTCTTTTTCTCCAGACAATACTCCATAAGTAACTAATCTTAAATACCAACCATAATCACGCAAACATAAAGATCTTTTACGTGCTCCTTCAGCATTTCCACCAGGTGCAATATACTCTGGATGAATTTGAAAAATAGCTTTACTAGACAATTTAATTATATCCTGCTGTTTATCTCTCAATTTACGAACAATTAAAATTCTTTCTTCACTATTATTAAAGTAATTTCTTAATCCATCTAGTTCACCTATACTAGGATACCTCAACTCATTATCAGCATCAAGAATCACTTTAGTTACTATACTCATAATAATTAATATATAAAAATTTAAAATTTATACAATTTAAGTTTAATATTAACAAAAATATAATAAATAATTTATCAATATATACCAATACTATAAAAAATCATGTAAAATAAAAAAATCCATTATTCACATCAATCATAATTAAAATGAGAAAGACAAAATATCAGGAAAAAAACGATTGATTTCTATAACAAAACCTGCAGTAAATGTAATCCAAATTGCACCTACAACAGGCACTGTAGACAAATATTTCATAAAATTATTATCCATCATTACTCCTTAATAAATAAATTTTTTTGCTATAACTAAATAACTAACGTGGAGAAATAGAAATATCATCATCAGAAGCTAACAACTGGCCACTCGTAAACTCTTGCAAAGCAGCTAATGGCCAAGTAAATCCAGACAAAGAAAATTGCATAGCCAGAGGAATATCAATGATTATTTCCTTCTCAGATGGTTTATTTGATAAACTCACAGCTTGTAGATAACCTCTACCTACCCATCCAATCCAACCTGTAATATAAATAAATAATAAACCAGGTAACATAAAATCACCTGCATGATTCCATCTACCATCAGCTATTAAATGAGGTAAACCTTCAGAACCACATAAAATGCCTGCTTTACTATACTTATCAAATCGACTTTCTGTTTGCTTAATCTGATTACTGATAGCTAAATAAGGGGGAGTAGAAGGTTCATACTTTGATAAACGAACTTCTAGTTTTTTTAATGACTGCTTTAATCTTTTAGCAAAAGCAGGAGAGTCTTTACATGGAACTAAACCAGAAACTTCTGCAGACACAGATTGAGAAGCAAATAAAAAAATAAAAGCAGATAATAAGATAACTACATTTTTTTTCACGAGTATTTTTCCTTAAATTTCAAAATATAAATACAATAACAAATAGTTAAATAATATAGATAATTAAAAATAAACTATAATATAAAATCATAATACACATAAATATTTTATGTATAAAAAGTAACATTTTTTGAACATAAACATGAGTGTTTTTAAGCAAAAATAAAGTATAAAAATTATGACATTTTGGAAGTTTTTCTTTAACTCTAAGAATTCACTAAGATTAGATAAAGAAGAAAGTCTATTTATTATAGAAAATAACAAAATAAAAAACAGACAAAACATATATTTAACTATTAATCAAAATATTAACTTATATGACTTAGAAAAACTTTGCGACTCAGTAGGTTGGGTAAGAAGACCATTACAAAAAGTTAAACTTGCATTAGATAATAGCTTTTTAATAGTATCCATATTTTACTATAAACAAAGTAAAAAACAACTAATTGGTTTTGCTAGAGTAACCTCTGACGGTTCATTTAACGCAACAATTTGGGATGTAGCAATTGACCCAAAATTTCAAGGTCAAGGATTAGGTAAAGCTTTAATGAGTGAAATAATAAAACAATTACGTAGTCACGATATAAGTACAATCACATTATTTGCAGATCCTGAAGTAGTAAAATTTTATAGGCATATAGGTTTTATTATAGATCCAGATGGAGTGAAAGGGATGTTTTGGTATCCAAATTGAAGAAATTAGTAAATAGGCTATACTCAGTTTATAGCTTATAAAATAGACAAATAACATAAATTACTCAGAAACAGTAACTAGACATATATAAAGTTTTTATATATAATTAGGTTAACGGGATATAGCGCAGCTTGGTAGCGCGCCTGCTTTGGGAGCAGGATGCCGCAGGTTCAAATCCTGCTATCCCGAGTTATATAGGTTAAAAAAATATTTATTAAACCTTTACATCTATTATTTAGACAATGAATTATCCAATTTTAACTTGCTAGCACCCATAAGCAGATCATTTGCTTTTGTATTATAACCTAAATTAGAATACATGTTTGATAAATTTACAATTATTTTATGATTATATGGCGAGACAGATAATATCTTAAGACAATAATATTCAGAAATACTATAAAAAGAATTATGATAATAAGAGTAAGCTAAAAAATTAGCTAATACATCTTTATCAATCAGACTATTATTTAACTCTAACATTAACTCAGATAAAGCAATAGATAAAAATAAATTTTCACGAAATACATAAAGACTAAAGAGACTACCATAAGTATCTTCATTTAAGTACATTTGTTTCTTCAAATTATTAAATAAAAATAAAATTTTTAGATTATTAAAAACCAATACAAATAGTTGCTTCGAAAGAAGAAGGGAAAAAATAAACAAAAAGACCAAAATAATTAATAGGTACAAACGAAAGAATAAAACATTATTACACATAAATAGATAAAAAAATATTATACAAACTTGAATAAAAGAATATATAATTATTAGAGAATAGTTATTATAAATTCATTATAAGATAAAAAAAAATTAAATGAAAACTGTTACTTCAATAAAGAAAAAAAGAAAAAATGGTTTCTTAAGTCGAATGAAAACAAAAAGTGGTCAAAAAATTATTAACTCTAAAAGAAAGAAAAAAAGAAAACAATTAATTAAGTAAAATAGATGAATTATACTCTATCTTAATAAATAGAGTATATAAGATTAATAATAAATTTATATGAACTTTGAAAAAGAAATTGAAACAGCACTTATATCAAACAATGCTTTGATTTATATCTGCACTGAAGAAGAAGAAAGATTAGAATATATTTTAAAGCATAGAATTCATCACATGTTTCAAGGAAAAATATGCTCATGGAACTTTATAGATGGTTACACAGATAATCCCAACTATATATCTAAATGCATACAAAATCCATTAGAAGCTTTAAATACAACCACAAAATATAATAACAAAAAAACTAAAGTATTCTTTTTAAAAGACTTCCATGTTTTTCTTCAAGACATAAGTATTAGTAGAAAATTAAAAAACTTATATAAATATTTGAGCAAGAATAATCAATATATCATATTAAGTGGAGCAAAAATTACCCTACCAATAGAACTTAGAGAATATATCATATATCTGCAAATGCCACTACCTAATAAACAAGAAATTTTAATTGAAATTAATCGTTTTTTATATAAAAAAAGTATAGATAAATTAAAATACAAAGAAACAATTTGTATGGCATATACAGGTTTTTCAATTAACAGAATACGTAAATCACTTTCTAAAATAATATTAAATAATATATCAAAAAATCAAATTATAGAAAATATTTTACAAGAGAAGGAAAAGATTATCCAGACAACAGAAGGATTAAAATTTTATTCATCAAATAATAATATACTAGAAGTTGGAGGATTACAACATTTAAAACATTGGCTAAAAATTAGAAATTTAGCATTTACACAAAAAGCTAATTCATATGGAATAAAAAGACCAAAAGGAATATTAATAGTGGGAATTCAAGGAACAGGTAAATCATTAAGCGCAAAAACGATTTCAAATATATGGAAGATACCTTTATTTAGACTAGATGTGAGCAAAATTTTTGCAAGCATACTAGGAGAATCTGAAAATAGAATAGAGAAAGTAATTAATACTTGTGAAAAAAATTCCCCATGTATTCTATGGATTGATGAAATAGATAAAATATTTAGTGAATATAGTACAAATAATGATAGTGGAACAAAACAGAGAGTAACTAATATATTCTTAACATGGCTTTCAGAAAAAAAGCAAGAGGTATTTATAGTTGCAACAGCAAATACAATAAATCAACTACCAATAGAAATTTTAAGAAAAGGTAGATTCGATGAAATTTTCTTTATAGACTTACCTAATTTTAAAGCCAGACTCAAAATATTCCAAATACATTTAAAAACATTTAGACCAATGACTTGGAATAAATATAATATATATTATTTATCTAAAATTAGTAAAGGATTTTCAGGAGCAGAAATAGAACAATCTATAATAGACGCAATGTATACAGGATTTTATAACAATAGAGAGTTTACAACTATCGATATAAAAAATGCCATAAAAATAATAGTACCATTATCAAAAATTGAACGAAAAAAAATACTAGGTCTGAGAAGATGGGGATACTCAGGTAAAATTAAAATAGCGTAGCTAATATAGCCTTGATATTGAACTACTTTCCCGGAGAGTGTCCTCTCAAGTATCATCGTCGCTGCAGAGTTTAACAACCAAGTTCGGAATGGTTTGGAGTGGGTCCACTGCGCTATAAATATCAAGACATAAATTATAATACTTACATATATTAAATCAAATTTTTGATCTATTAGTACGTCTCAGCTAAATATATTACTACACTTACACTTAACGCCTATCAAACGGTTAATCTTACCGTGATCTTAAAGAGTACTCATCTTAAGGTAGGCTTCCCACTTAGATGCTTTCAGCGGTTATCCAATCCATACTTGGCTACCCAGCGTATACTGTTGGCACAATAACTGGTACACCAGCGGTATGTTTCTCCCGGTCCTCTCGTACTAAGGAGAAATCCTTTCAATACTCTAACGCCTGCACCGGATATGGACCGAACTGTCTCACGACGTTCTGAACCCAGCTCGCGTACCGCTTTCATGGGCGAACAGCCCAACCCTTGGGACGTGCTACCGCCCCAGGATGCGATGAGCCGACATCGAGGTGCCAAACCTCCCCGTCGATGTGAACTCTTGGGGGAGATCAGCCTGTTATCCCTAGAGTAACTTTTATCCGTTGAGCGACAGCCTTTCCACTCAGCACTGTCGGATCACTAAGGCCGACTTTCGTCTCTGCTCGACTTGTAGGTCTCGCAGTCAAGCTTTCTTATGCCTTTGCACTCTACGACTGATTTCCGACCAGCCTGAGAAAACCTTTGCACGCCTCCGTTACCTTTTAGGAGGCGACCGCCCCAGTCAAACTGCCCACCTGAAACTGTGTCTTGGCCGGATAACGGCTTCAAGATTAGAATTCTAGTTTAATTAGAGTGGTATCTCACTGATGGCTTCTTTATATCCTCAAATATAATATCATAGCCTCCCACCTATGCTGCGCAAAATAAACCCAAATTCAATTCCAGGCTACAGTAAAGCTTCATAGGGTCTTTCTGTCCAGGTGCAGGTAGTCCGCATCTTCACAGACAATTCTATTTCGCCGAGTCTCTCTCCGAGACAGTGCCCAAATCGTTACGCCTTTCGTGCGGGTCGGAACTTACCCGACAAGGAATTTCGCTACCTTAGGACCGTTATAGTTACGGCCGCCGTTCACCGGGGCTTCAGTTGTCAGCTTTATGTAAACACTAACCAACTTCCTTAACCTTCCGGCACTGGGCAGGCGTCAGCCCCCATACATTGTCTTACGACTTCGCGGAGACCTGTGTTTTTGATAAACAGTCGCTTGGGCCTATTTATTGCAACCCTACAAGGGTACCCCTTCTTCCGAAGTTACGGGGCTATTTTGCCGAGTTCCTTAGAGAGAGTTATCTCGCGCCCCTTAGTATACTCTACTTACCTACCTGTGTCGGTTTAAGGTACAGGTATTTATTACTTAAGATATGATAAGATTTTCTAGGAAGCATGACATCAATCACTTTAATACCTTAGTATTTTGTATTCACTGCTTAGCTCAAAGTATTTTCACTACTTCTCTTAGCTTTGCTAGTTTAAACCGGTAACCAACATCCGGATGATTTAGCCGTCTCCGTTCCTCAATATCAGTAATAAATAGTACAGGAATATTAACCTGTTATCCATCGACTACGTTTTTCAACCTCGCCTTAGGCCCTGACTTACCCTTCGCGGACGAACCTTCCAAAGGAAACCTTAGGTTTTCGGGGCATTGGATTCTCACCAATGTTTTCGCTACTCAAGCCGACATTCTCACTTCTGATTCGTCCACATCCACTTACGTTGATGCTTCAAACTAAAACAGAACGCTCCCCTACCGATGTAAAACATCCCACATCTTCGGCAAATTACTTAGTCCCATTCATTTTCGGCGCAAAATCACTAGACCAGTGAGCTATTACGCACTCTTTAAAGGATTGCTGCTTCTAAGCAAACCTCCTGGTTGTATAAGCATTCTTACTTCCTTTACCACTTAGTAATTATTTAGGGGCCTTAGATGGTGGTCTGGGCTGTTTCCCTTTTGACAATGAAGCTTATCCCCCACTGTCTCACTGGTTGACTACACACTTAGTATTCAGAGTTTGCCTTGATTTGGTACCGCTTTCGCAGCCCGCACCGAAACAGTGCTTTACCCCTAAGCTATAGCATCAACCGCTGTGCCAAAACACATTTCGGGGAGAACCAGCTAGCTCCGAATTCGATTGGCATTTCACCCCTAACCACAACTCGTCCGCTGATTTTTCAACATCAGTCGGTTCGGACCTCCACTTAGTGTTACCTAAGCTTCACCCTGGTCATGGTTAGATCATTCGGGTTCGGGTCTATAAACAGTGACAAACGCTCTATTAAAGCTCGCTTTCACTATGGCTCCAATATTTTCTATTTTAACCAGCCACTGCCTATAAGTCGCCGGCTCATTCTTCAACATGCACACAGTTAAACGATAAAGTCGTCCTTCTGCTGCTTGTAAGCTTACGATTTCATGTTCTATTTCACTCCCCTCCCGGGGTTCTTTTCACCTTTCCCTCACGGTACTAGTTCACTATCGGTCATTTAGTAATATTTAGCCTTACGAGGTGGTCCTCGCTGATTCACACGGGGTTTCACGTGTCCCATGCTACTTGGGATACAGTTAAGATACTAGTTAGTTTTCAGTTACAGGACTTTCACCTTCTATGATTCAATGTTCCAATTGACTCACCTAACTTTCTATATTTCATAAATTACTGTCCCTCTACCCCACTAAAACTTATTTAAGTGGTTTAGGCTGCTCCCGTTTCGCTCGCCGCTACTAAGAGAATCGCTTTTGCTTTCTTTTCCTTTAGTTAATAAGATGTTTCAGTTCACTAAGTTCGCTCTCATTTGCCTATATATTCAGCAAATAGTATTAAAGAGTTGCCTCATTCGGGAACTTCCGGGTCATAGCTTACTTCCAGCTCACCGAAATATTTCGTTGGTAGTCACGCCCTTCATCGCTTCTAAATGCCAAGGTATCCATCGTAAGCCTTTAATTATTTGATTTAATCTTAATATATTAAATATTAAGTTAAGTAATTATTACAAAATTATTATTTAACATGTACAAATTTAGTTATAAACTGGTATAACGTAATTTTGGAGATAAGCGGACTCGAACCGCTGACATCTGCCTTGCAAAAGCAGCGCTCTACCAACTGAGCTATACCCCCTTGATTTGGGCTATCCAGGATTTGAACCTGGGACCTCACCCTTATCAGGGGTGCGCTCTAACCAACTGAGCTAATAGCCCTAATTGTTTAACGATCTGAGATAGATAATTTATATTATATCCCTAATAAGGAGGTGATCCAGCCGCACCTTCCAGTACGGCTACCTTGTTACGACTTCACCCCAGTCACTAGCCCTACCTTAGGTACACTATTTAAAGTAGTAACTTTGGGCATGGCCAGCTTCCATGGTGTGACGGGCGGTGTGTACAAGGCCCGGGAACGGATTCACCGCCGTATAGCTGACCGGCGATTACTAGCGATTCCACCTTCATGTAGGCGAGTTTCAGCCTACAATCCGAACTGAGAATATGTTTAGAGATTAGCTTGACTTTACAGTTTAGCAACTTTTTGTCATATCCATTGTAGCACGTGTGTAGCCCAGAACATAAGGGGCATGCTGACTTGACGTCATCCTCACCTTCCTCCGGTTTGTCACCGGCAGTCTTTTTAAAGTACCCAACTAAATGATGGCAACTAAAAACAAGGGTTGCGCTCGTTGCGGGACTTAACCCAACATCTCACGACACGAGCTGACGACAGCCATGCACCACCTGTGTTCGTGTTCCCGAAGGTACTTTTTACTTTCATAAAAATTCACGACATGTCAAGTTCTGGTAAGGTTCTTCGTGTTGCATCGAATTAAACCACATGCNTCCACCGCTTGTGCGGGCCCCCGTCAATTCCTTTGAGTTTCACTCTTGCGAGCATACTTCCCAGGCGGGATACTTAACGCGTTAGCTACGATACTGCACGGATCGATACGCGCAACATCTAGTATCCATCGTTTACAGCTAGGACTACTGGGGTATCTAATCCCATTTGCTCCCCTAGCTTTCGTCTCTGAGTGTCAGTAATGGCCCAGCAAAGCGCCTTCGCTTCTGGTGTTCTTCCCAATATCTACGCATTTCACCGCTACACTGGGAATTCCCTTTGCCCCTACCATACTCTAGTTTAATAGTTTCCACTGCTTGCTTAGAGTTGAGCTCTAATATTTAACAGCAGACTTATTGAACCACCTACAGACTCTTTACGCCCAATAATTCCGGATAACGCTTGCATCCCCCGTATTACCGCGGCTGCTGGCACGAAGTTAGCCGATGCTTATTCATTAGGTACCGTCATTTCTTCTTCCCTAATAAAAGAAGTTTACAACCCACAGGCATTCATCCTTCACGCGGTATTGCTCCGTCAGGCTTTCGCCCATTGCGGAAAATTCCCCACTGCTGCCTTCCGTAGAAGTCTGGACCGTGTCTCAGTTCCAGTGTGGCTGATCATCCTCTCAAACCAGCTACTGATCGTTGCCTTGGTAAGCCATTACCTTACCAACTAGCTAATCAGACGCAAGCTCATCTTCAGGCAAAAAAATATTTCACTTTGCAGCATATGGGACATTAGCAATCGTTTCCAATTGTTATTTCCCTCCTGAAGGTAGATTCTTACGCGTTACTCACCCGTTCGCCACTAAAGCATAAGCTTTCGTTCGACTTGCATGTGTAAGGCATACCGCCAGCGTTCATCCTGAGCCAGGATCAAACTCTCCGTATT